GTTGAAAAAAAAAAAAAAAATTTTTAGAATACTATGGTCTAATCTCCGAAAACTCAACTTGTCTTTTTAAAAGAATATCTTAAATGTGTTTATAACAAACTTTAAGTATCTAATAAATTAAACAATGTCCAAGTTTACCTAATTTAAACGTTTAAATAATTTATAAAGGGGTAAGGTGGATTCGAACCACAATTAATGATTTGCAATCAAATAACAGACCTTCTGTAACATACCCCCAAAAAATTTTTAAAACGCGTTATTATGCTTATTCGTTAGCCTTTTACCTTGTTACCCTATATTATTTTAAGTATTTATTTTTAGTCCCCAAGATGACTCGAACATCTATCAAAATATTAACAGTATTCTGCTCTACCGTTGAGCTATGGCGACTTTGATATTTATTAGCGTCCTGTACAAAATTAATACAAAAAAATTTTTTTGCACACAATACTATTTTAACAAGCTAATAAGTGGGCTAAGGCTTATTTCCCCCCCCCCTAAACTGGATATGACAGTTATATCTAAACTGACTTTATTCAAATTTGTTCTACGGCTTTCCAAATCGTTACTTATTTTGAAGTATATATAAACAATACTTTATTACGCTGCCACGTTTCAATCCATACTTTTTCCTATTTACTACGTTTTCGACACTTAATCAAATATACTGTTACTATTTTTGAAGATGCTCTTTCCCTCAAGGTACTGTATTATTACATTTAAGTATTCCCACGTAGTACTATCATTATCCATATTTAATAGTTACAATATTTAGCCATTTTCTTTTTCGAAAACATGCGTAAGTTCATTTGGTCACATCAACGATTTATTTTCGGCAACTTCTGGTTGAATAGGCTGTGATAATAACTTCATAAAAGTTTCGTTTATTTCATGATTATTTATATTCCTTTGACTCAATTTTTGATTGTTACTATAATACTCTCGAAGAATTTTTGGCTATCTCCCAATCTTCAGACCGCTCGGATGTTACCAAACTGGGTACAGATTAGATGCTTTTAGGTTAATTTAATGATCCTTAGGCAATCCCGTATTACGTTGATAAGTTGTTTTCTGACTTTAGGTTTTTGCGATTTTTTGTTCGCTTTACGCGGTGATAAGGACGACTTGTTAAGGATCTAGCTCAATAAAAATAGTTAAATCTCGTTATCATAGCTCCTTAGTTGATATGGCCCGTGGTCTATTTAAAACTATCTTTATAAAGTTTATTATTTTGACCATGGCTGAACTCATTTAACGGAGAGATCCTAGAGAATTTTCCACTTTTCAGTTTTCCGCATTTAAGTGTACTTTATCCCTCCTGTGTTTCCACAATAGGTTGAACCCTTCATAATCATGTTAGGCTCGAAGTGTACACCACTTACATAAATGGTTGGCTACTAAGTCCAACATACTTATCATTGTTAAACGACCCACTTTATTAAAATATATACAATTACAAGATAATACAAACTTTATAAATTTTTAAAATAAATCTTTTAAAATTTTTAATTTATCTAAATTAAGGAATAAAAGAATCGAACTTTCGACAGTTTGTGTGTAAAACAAACGCTCTACCAACTGAGCTAATCCCTTATAAAAGTTTAAAAAAAAATTTTTACCCTTTTAAGTAAAATGCTTATTTCTTGAAAAAAAATTAATATAAAATATATTTAGTTTTAAATTAAATAAAATTTTAAACAATTTAAAAGTTTAATTTTTTTTATAATTATTTTTAATCAGCCACCCGCGAGATATCTTAAATAACTTTAAACTTATTTAAAATTAATACCTCCAACTTAGCTGATTATTAAAAATTTTTTAGACTTTATAGACACCTTTTTCCTATCTATTTTTAATATTTTCAGCTTACGATATAACAAATATTAATAACCATACGCAATTTATTGAAAATTTTTTAGTCAGGCGCGGACGTTTTTCTATACTCTAATGAAAACTATTTCTATTCTATATTAGTTTTAATTCAATTACATTTTATTAAGATTTTTATTACTTGGCAATGAATCATATTTGTCAAATAATAAGTAAAAAGGGTAAAATAAATTTTGACCCGCCTTCATCCCATTATACTATTATTTCTATAATTTTTATAAATTTAATAAAAAAGTTTAATTTAAACTATCTTAAAACATATAAAAAAGAATAAACTTTTATTAAATTTATCCCCCCCCCTGGATTTAAGTGCAATATTATTTTCCGCAAAAAATATTTTTCGTCTGAACGTATTATTTTCTGCTTTAATCACCGGTATTAAAAATCCAAATTATAAATTTGTCCGTTAAACAAAAATAATAAATTAACGGACAATTAAAATATTAATATAATAAAAATATAATGAATATAGTAGCCTAAAAAGTTATATATCCGTCACGGGGCGACGGATGGATAAATTATTTGGTTTGTAATATATTTACATTTATTTTTACCACATTTTATCGATCCGGAGTAAAAGCTGTTAATTATTTCTTTTGATTCTAAAAATAATACTTAATATTTATAACGGCAATACTACTATTAATAATTTACAGAACGATTCTTTACCTACTAATTCTGCTATATACGTTGAGAATATTTTTAACGTTTTGGATAATAGTTTAAATCATGATTCTTTGGATAATAATCCTGAAACAGAAATATGCACTATGGATAATTCTTTTATGAGGATGTCTATTGATAAACTTTTAAATTATACAGCTTAAAATGATGAATTTTTGGATATTATTCTTTTTATGAATAAAAATATAATTATAATAAAAGTATTTTGGATGATTTGGAGCTTTATACTAAAGATAAGGATTATTCAATTAAAAATTTTAAGGTTATGCATAGTTATGTTGATACACCAACACCATTATCAAAATCAGCTTTAAAGAAAACATTTTAAAGCAAATAAAATTTTCTAATAATTTTAAAACTAATAATTATTTAAAAAATTTAACTTATGATGATTATTTATCTAATTTTCATTCTAGATTGAAATTAATTAATGATTATAAAAAAAGAAAATAAAATTAAAAAGTATAAATAATGATAATAATTGAAAACCTTATGATTATCCTTTACCTAATATAGTTTTATTAAAAATTATTTTAATTAGGTTTGCTGTTAATAAATTTTTAAAAGAAATTGTTTTAAAGAATAATTTTAATAAATTTGGTGTTTTCTTCAATATTGAATTATCAGATGGTAGTTTTATAAATATCACTCGTTTATTTATCAAGAAAAATAGTGACTTAGAACGTAAAGATTTAATAGATACTATTAATTTGGTATGAGATAAAAAAGATAAAAAAGAATATAAAAAATATAAAATTTTTTATTCATAAAAAAATTAAAATTTTAATATATAAATTATTCCTATTTTCATTTTACTATTCTCCCTTTAGGAAAAAATATATTGTTTTTTCCTTTATATGCATAAATCATCTTTCTTATTTTTACTAGCTTACCTATAGAGAAAATATGAATTGAGAAAAAAAATTTATTTCTTTTTTCATTTTTCCTATTATATAGATTAAGGAAAATTTCTATATAATTATTTTATTTCCCATTTCTATTAATATTTAATTATTATGAATAACAAATTTCAAAATGATTCTTTCAATTCCGTTTCTCCCAATAAAAAGTCTATTAACAATAATATTATCTCAAATGATATATCTGATAACAATATTGATGATAAAATTATAGACAATTTAAATTCCGATTCCTCCGAGACACAAAAAAAATCTTCCATTGATAATATTATTTCAGAGGATAATTTTTCTAATATTAACAATAACAATCCTAATTTTCCTTCATTTCCATTTAATAATAAAGGTATTTATCAAATAGCTAATTTTCTTTATCAAATTGATGATGAATTTTTTAAACAATTAGCAACTTTAAATACCTTTAATACTCATGTTATTAATTTTCGTTATGATAGAAGTCTTAAACCTCATCTTTTAATTGGTCCTTTTCATAATGATAATTCTATTTATGCAATGTTTTCTTTTAATTTAACTACTTTACTTGATCAAAATAAAAAAAATAATAAACATATGTATGCTTCTATATATAATAGTACTAGAATTGTTCCTATAGATATCAAAAATATGATAGGTTGATTGATTAGAACTGAAACTTATATTTTAAATATTATTTATGTTGATACAATCTCACCTTTATCTGATAATTTTAAAAATCCTCATATAATAAAAAAAAATTTTGGTATTGATGAATTTAGTCATCCATTTTCTTTAACTACAGCGGTTTATCATATTGATAATTTATTTTCCTTAAACGATCCTAATACCTTATTCTTCTTAAAAAATTTACGTAATACATTATTTATTTTCAATTCAGGAGGTTTTAATAGTTGAAAAGAAATATCTAATAAAATTAATAAAAATTCTGGTCTTACTGTTAGAGGTGGTTCTAAAAATATTAGATCTCTTATTTCTCCTCTTCAATTTAGATTATGTCAAACTTTATTAACTATGAATATTAAAGTTAATGATATTATTTCAGGTTTTTATACTGATGAGGATAATAGATTTAATTCTTTAGATAAAAAATTATTTAATAATCCTAAAAGATCATATCATACTATTTCCAATAATTTTAAACCCTATAATAAATCTTTTCCTTTAAATTCTTATAATAGATCATGATTTTATAATCAAAATTCTAAAAAATATTAGATTATTTTCAACTTTTTCAGATGAAATTTTAGATATATGTAAAAAAAATTCAAATTTAGATAGTTTATTTAATTCTGCGATATATGATAGACTAAATGTTATTATCAATAGTGATAATGATAATCATACTAAACAATTAAAATTAGAAGAAGAATTAATTAATTATAATAAAAATGCTTTTGATAAATTGAAAACATCTCCTAATTTATTTTATGGAGATACAGGTCTTAAATTTTTATTAGAAACTATTAAATTACTAGAAAATGATTTAGAAGATTGTAAAAAAGATTCAAGAATTTTTACAAAAAATTTTAAAGATGTTATATATGAATTAGATAATAGTACTATTGTTTCAATTGTATTAAGTACGGTTATTCCTTCTATTTATAAATATAGAGATTCAACAGATTCAAATAAAATTATTAAATTATATCCTATTTATAAAAAAATTGGTTCTAAATTAGTATTTTGTTATATAGAAAAAATGTATGATAAATATAAAAATCATGTTAAATCTTTTTCAACTCCATTTAAATTTAATATTAATATTAATCCAACTCCTTCAGAGTTTGAATTCGATATAGATACATCTTTAGAATCATTTTCAAAAAAATATAAAAGATATATTTGATTCACATGAGGAGTATTATATTAAATTAGGTTTTAAATTAGTTTTATTTTTTAGCGATAGATCAGGATTATTTTCTATCGAAAACGAAATAATTAATAAAAAACATACTATTGCTCAATTAATACCAGCTGATAATTTAGATGAAAAAATAATAAATTATTTAAGTAATGATGATTCGACATATCCAATGGTTTGCTCTCCTGATGATTGGGAAATTTCTATTACTAAAAATGAGTATAAAATTATAAAACAAGGTGGTTTTTTATCTCAGAATTTTAAAAAGAATAAATTTATTCAATCAAACCCTAAAAATAAAGGATTAACAAAATTATACAATGATCATATTGTAAATACTATTAATTATATTCAATCTATAAATTATATAATAAATAAAGATGTTCTAAAAATAATATTAAAGAATATTAATCTTGGTATCTTAGATGATTTAATATTATTAAATATTCACCCAGAAACATCTAATATTATGAAATTAATATCTAAAAAAGAAAAATCTTTAGTTAAATCTATTTTAAAACATAATACTAAATCATATATAGATAGAATTATATTAACAAATGCTATATTATATCGTAATTCAGATCTTTTTTTCCCTGTATTTATAGATTTTAGAGGAAGATTATATACTTCAACACCAAGTTTTTCATTCCAAGGTAGTGAATTAATAAAATCTCTTCTTCTATTTAAAAAAGGTTTTGTATTAAACGAATCTGGTCTTAAATCACTTAAATTATACATAGCATCGTGTTATGGATATGATAAAATATCTAACATTGATAAAATAAAATGGGTTGATGATAATATTGATAAAATAATAGATATTGACAATAATTTTTGATTAAATGGTAAAAATATTTTATTATCCTTAGCTTCATCATTAGAAATGAAAAAATATCTTGAAAATCCTTTAAATTTTAAATCAAATCTTCCTATTTACATAGATGCAACATGTAATGGATTACAGCATCTTTCATCAATGATTAATGATATAGGATTAGCCAAAAGAGTTAATATATATAAATCTAGTGATAATGATATTCCAGAAGATATTTATTCTACAATGATTACATTTATTAAAGCTAAAATAAGTAAATCAGCTGCGAAGCAGCTGTAATAATTACTTCAATCTTAGTAAAATTAATATAGATAGAAAATTTATTAAAAGAGGTATTATGACTATATCTTATGGTGTTACTAAAGATGGAATTAAATCTCAATTAATTTCTGATTTTTTTAATTTAACAGATGTTGTAGAAAACAAAAAAAGATTGTTTACATTAGATAAAAAATATATAAATCCTGATATTGAATATACTGTTTATTTCAATATTGAATCAATTAGGGAATTAAGTGGTATTATTCATAGTGTTTTATATGAACAACATGTTAATTTAGAAGTATTTGTAAAATATTTAAAAAATATTAACAAATTTTTACATAAATTGAAATTAGATATAGGAGTTGTATGAAAAACACCTTCAGGTTTAATTATTGAACAAAAATATATAAAAACAGAACCTTATACTTATAAAACCATGATAAGTCATAGAACTAAATCTATTACACTTTCAAAACCAACAAATTTAGTTGATATAAAACAACAAAATCAAAGTATAGTTCCTAATATTGTTCATTCAATGGATGCTTCTAATATATCAATTTTAATTAATAATTTAATTAAAAACAATCATAATATTGATATTTCAACTATTCATGATTCTTTTAGTTCTCAAGCAAATAATATAGAATTATTATCATATGAAGTTAAAGTAGCTTTTTTACATATTTATAAAGATCAAAATTTTATCAATGAATTTCATGATTTTATTTTAGAATATATCTCTAAATTAGGATATTCTATTGATGAAAATAATGTTTGTATAGGTTTGGGTAAAAAAATATCAATTCCTGAAAAACCTTATTTTAAAATTGATTATGATATTAAAGAATGTGTATTAAATTCTAAATATTTAATCGGATAAAAATTTATTAAGTTAATTTTTTGAACCAAGTGTTTTAACACTTGGTTTTTTTTCATTATAAGTATGATGTTTATAGGGATTCATGATTATAGGAAAAAAAACCATCAGTTAACTGATGGTTAAAAAACTTAATCAAATAAGTTTATTTAATTTATTGGATATAACATCCATAATCTATAAGAATATTTTCAATTTGATTTATATAATAAATATTTTCTTCAATCAATACTCTAATATAATTTTCAAATTGAAGGTTGATTTGATCAGCTTCATGTTCTTTTAAATTAGAAAAAGAACTTTTCCAAACAAAATTTTTATAAAGAATATATTCCAAATTACAATATAATAGAAAAATAAAAGAATTTGAAAAAAATAAAAATTTTAATCAAAGAAATATTTCTCTATAGGTAAACTAGTAAAAATGAAAGTTTGAAATTATGTATATATGGCTGAATTAAATAAACTGTTTAGATTAGGATTTTTATTACATAAATCTAAAACATCATCCGAAACAAAAGAAAATAATCTAATATTATTATTTAATTTTTGATTATAAAACCAATATCTATTATATGAATTTAAAGGAAAACATCGTTGATAAATATTTAAATTATTAGAAATTGTATGGAAAGATCTTTTAGGATTGTTAAACAAATTTTTATCTAAAGAATTAAATCTATTATCTTCATTATTATAAAATCCTGAAATAAATCTAAATATCAAAGATATTTATTTCTAATTAAATAAAAAGAATATACGAACCATAAATAAGCAGATACAAAATTAAGAAAGATTTTTTTATATTTATTTATTTATTAATAAGATAAAACCGAAATTTCCCCCTTATAACTAATAATTAGATATAAAATAATTATTATATTATTTAATATAAAAATTAAAATTACACCTTAACCAATTTGTGACTAACCTTATATAATATTTTAAATATATTATTGTATATTTAATTATATAAAATTAATATCTTAATTAATAATGAGATGAGATATTCTACCAAACTAAGCACGATTTATGAAAACCACTATATTAATGGTTCAAAACAAATATTACCACCGAGCCGATGGTTATTATTTTTTTTTAAAACAACAACAAAAGGGTTGAATAATAAAATAAAAAACATTTAAATTACATGTTTTTAATAATTACTCAATAATATATCTAATAAATATAAAATCATTATAAATAAACTTTAATCTTTATAATATTTATAATTAACTATTAATTATCAAGAAAACCCTTATACTACTACCCTCCATTACAATGATTATCACCCGCTGATACAGCGGGTGATAATAAAGGATTATTATTCTTTTATTATATGTAAAAAAAATAAGAAATTAAAAACTTACAGCTAATGAATCAAAAGAATATAAAATACACGGAAATAAGAAGATAAATGCAAATAAGATAGGTAAAAGAACTGTCCAACAGAACTGCATAAGTTGATCGTAACGAATTCTAGGCATTGAGGCCCGCACCCATATAAAGCAGAATACTATAAAACAAGTTTTTGTCCCTAAAACAAAACCATTTAACATACCAGAAACTACAGGATTGTATTCTATAAAATAAGAAAATTGTTCTTGTACTACTCGCATACTATTAATTTCATTAAAAAGGATTCATATTAAATCATTTATAAATTTAAATGATAAAAAGAAAGGTAGATTATAACCACCTAAAAATAAAACAGTTGTTATAATAGACATAAGAAGAATTGAACCATACTCAGCTAAAAAAAAAGAAACAAAAGGAACAGAAGAATGTTCAGTAAAGAAACCAGAAACTAATTCAGATTCCTTTAAATATATTTCATATAATATTTATTATTATATACTTTATCTGAAGCTAGATATTTACTTTATATTTAGATATTTAACTAACAATTTTTCGAAAAATAAATCGACCGAGATACAGTTTTTTTTTGATTATTATTAAAATACATAAAAATTCTAGACTGTTTTATATCTAAAGCTTGTGCAGCAGCGTTGATAGAATCATATTCTATGTGTTCATTTGTCATAATATTTAGTACCGATATTATTTAAGTTTTCCTGATTGTTTATTCCCTTTCCGGGATTATGATATTTTAGCTTTAATTTCCTTTAATAAAGTTTTCCTAATTTAGCTGCAGCCATTTTTAATGGTTTCTTTTGAGTGTTTTTTACCTAACGTTGAACCTGCGTTTTTTAAAATATTATATTCTGGTTGTAAAAGATCGAGATAAAATTGTTATTTTTTAATCAAATTAGTTTTATCACAATATTCTAAAACAGTAAGTGAAAATTTAGAATAACCATGATAAAACATAGCATTACAAATAACCATAGTATTATTTCTAAGTAAATATTTTATATTAAAATATTACATAAATCTTACAGTGAGATTTTAAGAAGAACCCACATAAGTTTTACCATTTGATAAATTAAATCATTGATAAATACCGGATTTACTTATATTTTAAAATCTGTGCCTTATTCATATCAGCATTAGCATAAATTTTTACAGGTGCAACTAAGAGTAAAACATAATTATCAAAATTAATGGCTATCGTTTGCCCCGAAAAATAAGAAATATCAAAACCTAAAAAACAATATATCCATAATATAAATAAAGTAAAAAAGAAAAACCCCAAAACAATAAAAACTAAGTTTTTGTTTACGATACAAAAAGATTAAATTTTTAAACTCCGTATAAAATATATAAAATTACGTATAATTACATTATTGTTAAATTTTTCAAATAAATTAAAATAAAGCCCACCCCCCCCAGCAAGATTTTTATTTTTTTTTATTCTCATAAACAATTTACTTTTTTTTTCAGAATGTTTTTCCGAACATAGGATTTGCTGCACCTGGTTTGCTTATTAATTTTTTGGTTTCCTCTATGAGTTTTCCCAAAAAAAGATGATTTTTTTTGTCTTTGTAACGAGTAATCATTTTTAATAAAGCTTTTTTGTGTGCTTGTAACCTATCATGATGGTAGCTGTTATTTTGAAATTATATAGATCTTTAAAATCAAATTCTTTAATGTACTCAGTTTCTAAGTTAGTTAAAGTATTATTGCCGACAGTCTCATTATTTACATAAAACTCATACACAAAAAATAAAACTTATCTAAACCATATTAGCAATACCTTTTTGTAATACACTATTAGATTTTACCTACAATGTGTTCCAACTATCGCAAATATAAATCCTTAGAGCTTCCTAAATATTGCTTTTTATTTAGAATATTAACTATACCATAAACACCTTGTTTATTTTTTAGCTCGCCACGATAAGATTTTATATAATTTATATTTAAAAAAGACTTTAGGTATAACCGAACAAGTATTAATTAAGCTATCACATGCAGAGCATGTGCTCGGTGTAATAACAGACGATTTGATTTAAACTAAATATAAACATAAAAAACCTAAAATAAATATTAATTTATACAATTTTTGGACTATATCATATTTAATTTTTTTTAACTAAATGAGAATATCTAGTCTCTGAGGTAAACATTTTGGCTTCATCCTTATTGTTACCTGCTGATTGAAGATATTTATAAATAATCTTGTTCCAGCATATTATAATCTTTAAAGAGGCCAAATCTGATATAATTGAAGCCTCTGCAAGATCCATAGGAGATCTGTTAGTCTCAGCTAGAGCTCCTATAAGAAATATTATAAATATAGGAATCATAGGCATTACATATCAAGTATGTATTTGATCTTCAATAATTTCAGTTAAATTTAAACTACCTGAAAAAAGTATTACTAATAAAATTGCTGAGCTTAATATTAATTCATAACTAATTAATTGTGCTGTACTACGTAAAGCTCCTAAAAAAGCATATTTTGAATTAGCAGATCCATTAATGTTAACGTAAAAGCTCTTTATCTTTTACTACCATTTTTTACAAAATGGCTCAGACTATGTTATAATCTTGTTTATATAAATGTAATAATTATATTATTATTCACTATAAAAATATATATGAATTAAAAAATCATAACAATTGTAATTATTTTATTGTTTAACTAAAACAAGACTTTGGGTTCTCGTGCTAAAATTATTGCCTTTCTTAAAGGCTCATTTAATAGTCGTTGTACGTACATAAAATAAAGTAGTATTCTTATGAGAAAACACTATTGTATATCATTAACAGCCGTGACATACCAAGAAAAAATTATGTTTCGCTTCAAATTAACTTAAAAGTTTTTTTTTGAAATTAACCCAATTTATACCTATTATTTACATAATAAGAGGACGTGCTAATTATTCACTAAATTTAAATAAAATTTACTTTTTATAACAAAATTTGTTTAATTGTTTGTAAAAACCTACCCCCCCGAAATAGTGGGACGTCAAACGACCCTTTACATCTTAAGGTAGGAGCTGATAATTATTCAGCTACTCAAGCTAAATTTTCAATATAAAAATATTTAAATATTACCTAATCATCTAGTTTATATTTATAATGACTACGGTTTAAAAACAATATTATATTTAAATATATAAAATTTAAAGCCTGGTTATTATCTGAAGCATAGCAAAGGATATAGGTTTAATTTTTTATTAAAAATTTTCAACATTAATGTTAAGAAATAAAAAATAAAAATTTATATAGTTTGAAGGTATTAAGATGATTATTTAACGTAGTAAGGTGAATACCTAGAACACGAATAACTTCACATTTAAAAGGTTGATTAGAAATTAAAATTAATTTTCATTGATCATTTATTGTATAAACTCAAATTTCGGAATGAGTATAACTAGCTAAGTTAGGTTTTTAATTCGTTTTTTAATTGAGAATCTAATTATTTTTTAAAGAAATATACTAATAATTTATTTTGCATACTTGATAATTTAGTATTTAAATGTCTAGTTATAATACGATAATTGACATTAAAATAATTAACCGCTTCAAGTAAACTAGTAAAAGGTGAACCATTTATAAATTCTAAAGTTTCAGCATTATACGCTCAAACTTTAATTTTATTATCCAACTGTAAACTATGAAATGCTTTTAAAAGAATTTCAATTTTTTTATTTAAAGATTTAGAATATAAATAATTACCTTTGACTCCTTCAGGTTTATCCGAATCTAAAAAATAGTCTATAACTTTTCTTATAACACCTAAGGCTTTAGATGCTTAGGTTTTAGAAGAAAATGGGCTACCTTTTATCAATTCTAAAGTTTCAGCATTATAAGCTCATACTTATTGAGCTATATTTTATTAAACCACTTAATGCACTTTTAAATTAATTCAAAATTTTTAATAGGTTTAATAAAATATAATTTATTTCTAAATGAAACATTAGTATCTCTAAATATAGCGAGAGTTCCCCTAGCTATTTTTCACCTTTACTAGCTTCTGTAATACTACTATATTTAACATAAGTTTTATTTATATGTTTATCATTTATATTATAAACGTAGATAAGAATAGACTGACCACTAATATGATTACCCAGAGTTGTTTTAATAGAAGCCAATTTATATGATAAACTTAAATTAATAGCAAACTCAGTAGATGATGATGAAAATACAGAGTTTAATAAAGGTAAATATTTTTGTAAATAATAAATTTTTTAGCCCCTTGTTTATCAGGTGAACATTCTTCTAAAATATAAAAATTAAAATGCTCTCAACCTACTAAACTTAAAAATAAATGTAATTACCAGAATCGGTTTTAAGGTGATTGTATAATCTTCTTTTTAATAGATTAGTTTTACCTACATAATAAATAGAAGGATCGTGTTTATACTCTATTAGATAAATACAACTTTTTAACCCTCCCATTTTTTTAAATACAATAAATTTTTTTATCTAAACATTCAAAACAAATGTCTAAAATTAATTTTCTATCGAAAGATATAGTGGGAGCAACCCAGCGCTTTGCGCTGTTTTTAATATATAAATTGTATAAAGATTTAACAGAATCAGATTGACTATAAAAAACCTTAAATATATTACCACTAATGACTGTATATTTTTAATCTTTTTAAAGAACATAATAAAAAAATATATATTTTCTATTTAATTTATTACTAAACACTGAATATCAAAGGTATTTAGTGTAAAGTCTAATTCAATGAAAGATAAATATAACCATAATGATGCTATTAAATATGCAGAGTAAATAAAATTATTAAATAAATAATTTTTAAACCATCCAGCCATAAGGATTCCGTAAGTAGCAACAGAAGATACAGCCAATAGATACAATATTCCTAAACTAAAATCAAGAACAGCTAAACCAGGACCAAACAATTTATCAAAATTATCCTGCAATTAAATACTAATTAAATTTTTCTTCCTGTATTCATTCGGGTTTTAATTTTTCTAATTTCAATTGCACCTTTCTCAGTTTTGTGTTTACCGGTTTCCACAAGCTACTTGACACCTATCTTGAAAAACCAAAGCTTTTATACCTAATATTGGATACTGTTTAAAAAAGGGATAATTATTTTCCTTTATATCTGAAAAACTATAAACTTTAAATTCACCTATTCCTTAACTAGAATAATAATATCCACATCCTCAAAACTCAATAAACTTATCACTAGTTTCTCATCTCTTAAATGTTGATTAAGCTTAAAAGATAAACGTTTAAATCGATCATTACTAAAAATAACTAAAAACAACCTTCTCCTGTAGAAAAACCTGCTATTTATTGGGGATGAGGAATTTTTTGGTTTTCCACTTTGGGTTTATTAACAGGAATAGTATTAGGGAAAGCTATCTTTATTTGACAATTCATCGCCGTAGGCGAAGATGTGCTTTTAAATTAATTATTTTTTGTAATCCACTCGTAAATGTTCTTTTTTGCATTTTTCAGTATAATTTCTTTAAATAAATTATAATCTGCCTTCTTCTGAGTAATTAAAGAATACATATCAAAGAACTTAATTAATTCCATTAATTGTTTCAAACTTCTAACCTCGAAAATACAATAATCTTTATCCCTTACGAATAGTTCCTATATTGTTAAAATGTACTTTAATATCAGTTAAAAGAGTTAAATCTCTTAGATATAATTTTATTTGAAAACAAGGCTGAGTCTCAACCCATGCTAAATACAGGATTTTTAACAATACTAACCGATAAACAACCTTCAGCTTCTGTAAAACCTGTTATAAACCACGGATGTAGATTAGATGGAAAGAGCTGATTATTTTTGCTTTTGGTAGAGTAACTACGTTTTTGATTAAAATTAGAAAGGAATATTATATAATTTAACCAAGGCTGGCCGCTACGCGGTCACGCCTTGGTATCCGCACGCGTAGTACACCTCTTATTTAATTGTTTAGAAAAGTTTTTGACTAATTTATTTATTTCTAAATAATTTAAAATATATCTTAAATGAATTAATCATTATTCAATACATCAACTGTCATTTATTCGTTGGTCTTTTACAGAGTTAAAATATATGAATTCTGATTTAGATCCGTGATTATCCATTTCCTTTTCAGTCATCTTCTGGTTTATTACCATACATGAATAATTAATTCATCCAATTACAATATTTTAATTTAAATCTGGTACCAAAAGCTTTAGGAATTTCCCGGAATTTGACAATTTATACCCTTTGGTATAACTAACTTTGCTAATCTTATTTATGCATATACTTAAACAAAATTCAGGTATCACTACTTTATATGTCTTATATTATAATGGTTTACGTGATAATATAAATTCTATGTTATTTGAAATACGTATTATTGTTTTTAGCCAATTTATTATTAATAGTTGCAGAGGAAACATTAAAGTACTTTGCACATCATTAAGAATCTTTAAATATAATATGATTACCATCAAATCCTGATGCTAAAATGTAAAATAGTTGTCCAACTACAAGTTTTTGATTAGAAGCATTTATACGAACCCATCTGGCTCTTTAACATAAATATCTTCCATGTTTAATATTTCATCAATTAAACTTCAAGGAATTTCTATATTACCTTCTAGATTTTTAGACGAAAATGTTGATAGACGTTTATTATTCATATTTTTACTTATTTTAATAAGTTCTTTTCCTGCTTTAGTAGTATGTTTTCCTTTATGTATTAAAAAACAATAAATGCTCAATCAAAAAAAAAAGAAGCTCCGCTTCTTTTTTTTGTAACAAAACTAAGTTTTGATAACATAGATATAATTTTTTCAATGATAAATTTCACTTGTCAAAATGTAATTACAATTTATGGTTTAATACCTTTTTTCTTTCTTTTATATCATAAACATTGACCACTTTTTAAGCTTTTCTAAATAATCTTGAGGTAAATTTATATAATCTTTTTCAATTATATAAGAATCTAAATAATCTTTTATTGCAAAAATCAAAGGCGCTTAAACAGATATAATACTAAGAGTAAAAGTAATTACTATTCACAACTGAGCTGTGAAAGACAAAATGAAACTTCACCTTCAATAAGGCCTAATATATAATAAGGAGTTATTCTTATTATGTGAGTTGAAGGCATTGTAAAATAGACTCTTTTAGTGTTCATATTATTTTTAATTCAGATATTAATTTAATTTTTTCAGATTTGGATATTGACAAGTCATATTTTATAGCTATTGCTTTTTTCAATAATAAGTAATCTAAGAATTTAACCCCATTTAAAGGAAATTTATCTAATAAAGGTATTAATTTTGTATGTCATCAATCTTGTTCACTTCAAAGATAACTGAGTTAGAACTAAAATAAATATTACCACAATTAAGTCTATATTTAATATACTCTAATGCATTTTTGTCGTCAATATGAAGCTTAATACTTAACTTAAAACTAATTATAGAATTATTAACGATAGTTATAAAAATTTTCCTTCACCATCAATAAATCCTGTAAATCATTAATTAAATTCATCATCTGTCATGTTTATAGGGTTGAGGCTACCGTTATGTTTTAATGAACTAGTTATTGATCGCTCGATAAAAGGTAGTGGAGATAAAAAAAAAAAATAATGTAATCTGAAAAGTTTCATTTATTATATTAAAATTAATTAACATAAAAATAGTATAAAAAATTTAAAATTAATACAATTTTAATGAACTGAATTTTATTATTATATAATAAAACGTATTGACTATTAACATTTCACTTTCATTATAAATATAAAGCTTTTAATTCTGTTAAACAAAGAAATTATCATATATTTATAAATAAAAAAATTTGATATTCCTGCAAAATAGCTAATTTTAGCAATAATTAACCTTTGTTTGTAAGGTATAACGGAAAATCCAAGGAGAGAGAAAACCAAAGTTATTACAGGTCCAAATCAAAAGAATATTAAATTTGCTTGTGTAGGTGAAACATTTTCTTTTAATATTAATTTTAATGCATCAGCGAATGCTTGTAAAGTTCCCCAAACCCCAGTAATATTAGGTCCTAATCTTCTCTGCATACTTCCCATAGCTTTTCTTTCAGCTACTGTAACAAAAGCAACAGCAATTAAAACAGGAAGAATCATAAATAAATCATAAATAATAGAAAATATAGTTGGTGATATATTAATTAAATCATAAATTGAATATATTATTGAATATATTTCATTAATTATTTTATTTAAATATTCAATTAAGATATCTATGATATCTTTATTATTTGATTTATCTATAATTTGTTTTATTTTAATATCAATAAAATTTAGATATAATTCTATATTCAATCTATTTATTTCTGACATTTATTTTATTTGTTTTTCTAATATTTTATTTATTTTATTTATAATATTATTAAATTTAAATCTTATAATAAAGAAAAAATAAAGGAATTAATAAACCTTAATAAAATAACAAAGCAAAAAAATTTGATAAATTTTTATCTCACCGATTATAGCCTTGGCTAATTACCTATTTAATGGTAAACTTTAATAAAAATTTAAATTACTTTGAATAAAAATTAGATTAATAATAATTAGCTACATTATAAATTTTATAACTCAAATTCGTTATTTTAATATTAAATAACAATCATTTAAAACTAAAAAGGCGAACCTCTCTTTGCAAAGCACGACCAATTGTTTTTAAATTTTTAATTAAATAAAAGTTATAATGTTAGAATTATTTAATATTAGAGATTTATAATTTATTTAATGAATTATCTCAAAAATTATTTTTTACCATGAAAATTTAAATTATTTGATAAAGCGCCGCGCGGCCCTTAGGGCCGCTGCACTGTATGTTATTGCATCCGCGTTAATATTTTAAGCGCCTACTAATCATTTAAAATAAATTTTTAAAGTGAATAATTAACATATTAAATTTGCTTTATATTTACCGTATGAAATAAGCAAATAATATTCACCTGAAAATTATATATTCAAAATTATATAAAACTTTAAATTTAATACTTTTTAAAGAAGGCTGACATTGCTAAGCGCTTCTATAAATATGTTTAATTTAAGGATTTCCAAAAATTGATATAACCTTTATATATATAATATAAAAATATTGCCTTTTAATATTAATGAAATAAATAAATTCAATAATATATTATTTTATAAAAACTATAAAAATAAAATTATTTTATAATTATTATTAACTTCAAGTATAAAAATGAAAAATTATTAAATTGGCAAATATTATTAAAAACATAATTAGTTTAATTCACTTTATAAATTTGATTTTAAATTTAAGTATAATATATAAAAAGAAGGGAAAACTTTTACTCCTTAGGTCCTACCGCTACAACGCAACAGCACACTTCGTGTGCTGCGTGCCGTTTAATAAATTATTAAAATATTATTTTTAATTTATTAAATTTAACTTTATTAATTCGATGAAATTATATAAATTACAAATTAAATATTAAATTTTTATTTTTTTTTTTATTTTTAAGATTAAATTTAATAAAAGAACTTATCTTATTTTATTAAAAATAAATAATATAAAACAATTAAAATACGTAATAATTTTAAATTTAATTAAACATAAAAAGTTTATAAATAATAAACAAAATTATTTTATTTAGAAATCCGGCCGGCCGCCTTTAAAGCGGCCGGCTGGATTTCATCGCGCACGCGGCGAAGCCGCGTGCGCGCCGAAATCCTATTCAAGATTTGAACTTGAATTTAAATATTAGAAGTATTTTGCTTTGCCATTAAGCTAATAGGACTAAACACGTGCCTAAATTGCAAAATGAAAAAACTCCCTACACTTAAAAACTTTTTATTGACCTGCTTTCTTACCCTTCCCCCTCCCTTAAAAATTTAATTACTTTTTAAAAAAAGTTATTAACCTTTTCTCACCTTTAATAAAATTTAAATAAAATGTTATGTTGGAGTGATTCGAACACTCAATTATAAATACCAAAAATTTATGACTTGCCTATTAGTCTACAACATAAATAATAAAATATTTTTCTAATAAATTTTTTCATCTTTTAATAATTAATTTTTAATAAATAAAAACTAATGAATAATATAATTTAAAATATTAAAAAAATTTTTTTTATAAACGGCTTTTTATTTCAAAAATTCGTAAACGTTTTTAATATTTAAAACTAAATAGCACTAATAAAAATTATATTTGATTAAATTCAGGTTAGCCACCGTTTCGCTGCGATTGACCATCACGTGCTACATAGTAGTACGCAACTCTTGAATTATTATTAGATTTTTTTATTTATAGTGTCGTGTACAATGCGTATTACATTATCGGTTATAAGAAATATTAATATTTAACGAATGCTTCATGCATATGAACCTTAATATATTTTTAATATATTCTATTCTGATTTTATAAATCGACGCATCTAACGTACTAATCATAGAAGCCTTAGTGATACCACATATAATTTATATTACTTATAATACTATTAAATGCATAATAAATATTTTTATTGTAAATATTCAATATTTAGAAAAGACAAATGAACGTAAAGTGCCCATAATAGGACTCTATATTCTTTACCCTTTATCATAATAATTTATAATTTTATTATAATAAATTTTAAATTATTAAATTAATACTTCCTATATAAAATTTACTATATAAATTATTAATTCACCATTCTATATTTATTTTAATATAAAAAAATTTTTAATATATAATGGTTAATTATAATGTTATTATTAATATGTAAAAATTTTAACTTAATAATGAACTAAAAATTTATAAATAAATTAGATATCAATTTCAATTCTTATACTTATAAACTCCTCCCTTTAATCTATATTATTATATTTAGACTTTTTATACAATACATCTTGTATATAATAGACCCTTTTTGTTAGCCGATTTAAAATATATCAATATATTAAATTAATAAAATTAATCATCAAATATTATAATATATTTCTATTTTCATTTTTTAATTATCATTATTATCAACATTTCAATCATTATCATTTTTGTAATCTATATTAATATAATCTTTATATTTATTACAATAAAGTGACATTACACCTAAATTAATTTTATATACTTTAAAAATTTAATAATCAAAACCAAAAATCTAAAATTTGATTTTTAAATTTTTTAATTTTAATAACTTTAAAACCTTTATTTATCATTTATAAGTTTTGATTTTTATGAGTAATTGGTTTAATAATATTTTTATTATTTAGATTTTTCTAAATTTAATCCATTTTTATATTTATTATCTTTATTGGTATATCCTTTATATATTATATTTTGTTTTCGTTTACAAACTTTTTATAAAATTTCTAATTACTAAATCTACAATATTTTTTTTGTTAATATATTATACTTTAAATTGAGAATTTACCGCTCGGGTCCATTATTTCGGGCTTTGGAACTCGTATTATAATGTTTATATATTAAATATTCAGTTTTTACCTAATATACTCCACCAGGGCGCGTAGCGTCCCTGGTGATAACTAAAAGTTTAATAAATTATTGTCTATAGCAAAAAATAAATTTAAACCTTATTTTTTATATAAATAAACAATGTAACAATCTAATTTTTATTTTACGGGTGGCGAGACTCGAACTCACAAGGTTTTCACCAATAACTCCTAAGGTTACCATGTTTACCAAAATTTCATCACACCCATTAATGATATATTAAAATTTTATGAAATAAGCTTATAACATTAAGTTTTTTATTTTATTCTATCAATTTTTTCAAAAATCATTAAAGGCTTTTATTTAAAAAACCTATCATATATAAATATTAAAAATCATAAATTTTTTTATCTATTAAATATAAAATTTAAATCTTTAATATTAACGCATTTAATAATTTAATATTAATTATATCCTAGGCTTTATTTGTTGTAATTAATAAATATAAATTTATTGTTTATATTTAATTGATATAAAATATTGCTCAAGATAAGATTTGAACTTACAGCCTAAACATCTTCAGTGTTCCGCTCCACCAAATTGAGCTTCTTGAGCGTTAATTATTTAAATTAAACAAAATTAATAACTATCCAAAAAAATAAAATATCAAAAATAATTAATTTTTAGTATAATACCGCGCTTAACGGTATAACATTTTAAATAAGATGCTTCCTTAGACAAAACTAAAATAATTATAATAATAAATTTTTTAATTATAATTTATCTAAACCTATATTTATTTTTATAATTGGGTTTATATAAATTTAATTTCATGCGCTTCGCGCATGAAAAGAAAAAAATTTTTTATACAACCTATGTCACTTTAACGTAAATTCATTAAAACATTATTTAATTGTGATTCTTATATAAAGCAAAATCACCTTATTATCAAAAAAAAATAATCAAAATATTTAAAATTTTAAATCAAAAAAATTTTTTATAGTTATTGTAAAATTTATATGGAGATATCAGGATTTGAACCTGAAACGTCGATATGCAAAATCAAAGTTTTACCAATTAAACTATATCCCCTTTAGTTTACTTACACTATTGATAATAAAAGCAAATATAAAAATAAAGCAATGTACCGCGCAAAGCGCGGCTACATTGCAAAACGCCTCTTACGTAGTCCCTCGCTTTTAATAAATTTAACCATTTATCAACCAAATAATTTAAATTATTTATAATTAGTCTTTAATATAATTTAAAAGATTGGTTAAGTTAATGATCTATATGCTGTTTTATCTTTTTCATTTTTAATATTCAATACTTCAAAATTTTGCCTTTCTAAAGAAAACAAAATTTAATTTAAAGATTAAAAATCTAATTTTTTATTTTTCCTTAATAATAATTTAGACATTTACGATTTTATATAAAATTTATTTTTCTATTTATTTATTACTTATAAATATAATGATATAATTGCTTAAATCTTTACTAGCGACATATCAGATATTATATATTAATTTTTACCTTAAAATAATTATTACATCAAAATATAAAACTTTTTATATTAGAACAAAAAATAAAAATATTATATAAACTATTTTAATATAATTTATTATAAGACTTCGCTTCCAAGCAATCTTATCGCACCCTTCTAGCTGGACGCACCATTTTTTTAATTAAATATTTATTTCATATCTATAGACGTTGGTTCAACCCGATGATATTAATAAACTTAAATTTATTAAATTTCATTATTACAATAAATTTCAGTATTATAAACGCTTCATTTATAAGATACACTATAAATTTAATTTATATTTTTAGTCGATTAATAAATCCCATAACAACACAATACCTCTTAAATCAAATGTCATCTCTATATATATTGAATTATTTTTCTATGTACATAATAACTCTAAAGAGTTACAAAATTTGATAAATTCCTAATCTTAAAGCAATTTTTTATTTCAATATATTTTAAATTAGAAAATTATCAAGTTTTTAATATAGTAATCATTAGCCAAATATATATGATTGTTTTGATATTTAAAGATCATCATTATAAAATATGTATGCTTATTACAATAATAATATTTAAGAATTAAATAAACCAATCATGACAATCATAGCGCGCTATGATTAAACAAAAAAAAATCCTTACCTAAGGAGTGACTTGAACACCCATGAGTTATCTCAGAAAATCTTAAGTTTCCCCTGTCTACCATTTCAGCACTTAGGTTAATGAATATTAAATAGAATATTAATATATAAAACTTAATATTAATATTTTTATTATAAATTTTTTTTAAGTAAGTAACCTACCTTCATTCTTCTGTTCACTTAGACCCTAACTAAATGAAAGAATTGCTAAATATTATGATAATATTAATAAAAAAAAATCAATTATTAAACTATTAATTATTATAGATTTTAATAAGGCTAGAATGGCTTGAACACTCATCTAAGCTATTATGAGCAGCTTGCTTTACCTATTAAGCTATAGCCTTTAAACAATTAACAGAAAATTAATTTTTTAAATATGCCTTTTAATGCGGACAGAGGAATCGAACCTCACCTCTACCGGGCATGAGCCGGTAATGTTCTCCACTACACCAGTCCGCAATTATTAAAAATTTTTTTTATAAAACGAAATAAAACATAAAATTTTGAACCTTATAATGTTTAGCTCAAGGGGAGCTCGAATCCCCATCTCAGTAGTGAAAGTACTATGTCTTAACCTATTTGACCATTGAGCCTATAGATTTTGTTAATTAACTAAATTTTTAATATTATTTTTATTTGAAAATATACGAAACATCACGGGATATTTATACTAAAATTATTAAAAATTATGAAATAAATTTTTGATTTATATAATTAATTTTTATTTGATTATAAAATACAGAAAATTTAAATTTAGAATAACCCACATAATTTTACCATTTTATAAATAAAGACAATATTTTACAATAATAATCATTAATTATTATTGTAATAAAACCAAAACAATGTCTTGGTCTTTTACAACCCTTACATATCAAACCTAATAGATTTAGTTTTTATAAATAAATTTTTAAAAAACATAATATATAAAAGAATATTAATCAATAATTATAACTCATTAAAATTTTATAAGTATAATTATAAATAAAACTAGAATAAATTTTAATATAAATTATTATTAGTATATAATGCTAGTAAAATATAAAATTATCTTACTTATAATAAATATTTAAATTAATACTTTTTTATTTTATATAAATCTATTTAATACATTTTTATATTTGAAATTTCATAAATAATTATTAAAAATTTATAAAAATAAAATTTTAATAAAATAACTAGGATTTAATTCCTATAAATTTAAATAAAAATTAATAATAAAATTAATTATAAATAATTCAGCACCAGTCATTTACCCTTAATAAATTAAATTTTATTAGTTATTACCACCCGTATATTGACTATATTGGAGTTGCCCCCCCTTAGTTAATATTACGCTTTTAACATAATTTAAATTTTATTAGTAAGTTACCGTAACGACTAATATTATAAATACCTTAAACCTTGTGATATTTAAAAATTTTATAAATTAAAAATTTTTTAAATAATTATTATACTTTTTTTTAACTCCCTCTATGGCTTTATTTCCCATTAACTAAAAAAAATATTTTATTTATTCAACCTTAAACTTATTTAATACTACTACGCAGCCTAACAGCGAAGTGCCTGGTCACTAAATTTTTTGTTAATTTTATATTTTTAATTATTTTTATAAAATTAATTTATAAATCTATATTTAAAATATTTAAATTTAATTAATAATAAATTCTAGTGCTTCGCACTGGATTTTATCATTCTTAATTTAATAACTACTTACGATCCACATTAGCATTCAACACATGTCCACACGCTAGATACTACTGTTAACCAAATGTAATATTTAAAAAGAATTTATAAATATTTATTAAACTCAGTGTAAGAATCGCACTTACTTTTTCCGATTACAAAACGGATACATTACTTTTATGTTAACCAAGCTCTTAAATTAATATTATAAAACATTTTTAATAAATTTAAATCAAATTTTTTAATTCTAGTAATAATAACTTTAAATTGGTTTTCCATTCTTTTAATACAATTCTATAAAAATGATTAATTTTATAAATCTAGATTTATAATAAAAATTATATAATTCAATATTAAATATTAATTGAATTATTTTAAATTTATAAAATATTTTTAAAATTTAGTCGGGACGCTGCCGTATGCCGCGCCCTAACATTAAAGTGTAGCGCGCGGACATCTTTTTAAAGTTTTGAGTCTTATTTAAATAAAATATTAACGATAAATGTATTGTAACATAAAAAAAAAATTAGATCTTTATACCTAAAAATATTAAAATCCTTTCAGCTAAAGCCTAATTATTATATATTAATTAATATATATAAAAATTTATATACTATTTATTATATAATTATACGTAGTAGTATTCTACGTTTTTAAGAGTATCCTAAAGTTAGTTTCAAACTTATATGCTTTCAGTTCTTTACTCACCGCCAAATTATAACTCAGAAATTTTATTTGTAATAAAAATGTCTTTAATTTACATTATAAATTAAAAATTACACTGAGAGCGTAAAAACATAGCTTTCCTGCCGTGCCTATGCTATTATTTACTTAAGTGTCAGTAAAATTCATTTTGCATTATATTTTTAGTATAATAACAATTAATATCGTCCACATAAACAACAGGTAAACCAGAGGTTATTATTCCCAGTTCCTTTCGTACAAAGGGCCTGTTTTTAATTTACTCTAACTACCACTAGAAGATAGAAACCATACTGTCTCACGACGTATTTAACCCAGCTCGTGTAGCTTTTTAAACGACGAACAGTCGTACCCTTCAGACTTACTGCGTTCCTGAGGATAAGCTAAGCCGACATCGCTTAATTTAGCTTATCCATATATTTATTATTTGTTACATCATAAGCTTAAACTTATGATGAGAAAATTTTTCTTCCATCTATTACAAGATGGTTCAGATTATATCTTCACCCAGTATCAAAGAGTAATTGATAGTTACTCTGGGTGTAGGCGTGTAATCGTTGAGGGGTTATTTTTATTAACTTCCCTGCTGATTGTCCAATTATTATTTATTACATTTTACATTGATATAAAACAGATTTAATAATAATTTAGGATATTCCAGCATATAGCCTATTTCTAATTTTATATTACTAAAAAACCTCCCCGATGTCACATTTATATTATATTATTAACACACAAAAAAATTTGCTTTTAACCCTCCCACTTTCCCTATTACCATAAAAGTAAATTTGAGAACATTTAGTTATTATTTAAAAAATAAATTTTAAAGTATATAACTAACTCCGAATTCTATACCAAAGAATCCGAATGCAAATGCAAGCAATAATAGCTATCTTCAACAATTTAATTGTTTTGCTAAAAATGAATCTTATATAACATAGATTGATGAAAATAATCAACGATCAAAGGTTGTAAAACATGTAATGATTTTCCTGAAATGTAAATACGGAAGTAACCTTTGTTAGGATTTTTATTGTGAATAGTACATTTTAATTTATACTTATTTTCTAAGACAGATTTTAACAATTGTACATCATCATAAGTATAATTATCAGTACACAATGTCACACCTCCATTTTTTACATGCTGCCCATCATCTTGTAGTCAAAAAGCTAAAGCTCCAGGAGTTAATAATTCTTCTATACAAGGTGGAACAATTTTTACATATTTTGTACTATCTTTTTGTTTTTTTAAAAATAAATTAACAAAAGGAAAAAAAGTAGTACTAGCCTTTGTTCTAAAATTATAAGAAAAATTTTTTTTATCATAACGTTTATCAAAAGAAATACGTTCCCCTATTTGAGGTTGAGTAGCATATTCTTTCATAATATTAAAAAGATAAAGTAAATATTCTTTATTAGGTAAGCCTTGATCAAATCCTATGGAAGCATTTCCATTAGGATTCATATTAAATGTAGCATCACCTAACCCACAACCTATTATAAGATCTTTATGCAATTGCGATAAAGCCAAAGTTTTCACCAAATGAGACCAGTTATTATGACAATTCATTTTTATTTATATCTAGACTATAATTAATGTGTGTGTAAAAGTAAATAATATAATTTTTGTGTTTTACAAGGTGCCAAACTGCGCTCCCAATGTGTACTCTCAAGCGCAATCAGCCTGTTATCCCTAGCGTAACTTTATTCTATAATACGGAACCAGTCCTTTGTGCATTCCGCGATCGTATGCCCCGCTTACGCGACTGATAGACGCGTAGGTCAAACAGTTAAGCAAGATTATGCCATTAAACTTGACAAGTAATTATCAAAATCACTATTCACAATATTGAAATATTGGATTTTAGCAACTTTAAATACATATTACATTTTCTAATTTTCATACAATTCATACTAGACAGTATAAGCCTGCAGAACATTAGAAAATGTGAATTTTATTTATTACACCTATCCTCGATATAGTTAAAATCTTACTTGCTTTAAAATTAAATTTTACTTTAAATAAAAAGATAGTGATTAAATATATATAGAGATAAGTAATATCTTATCCACTTATATATAAATTCATCTTAAAAATCGGCCAATCGCCATAGGCGATCGGCGAAATATTAAATTTATATAAAATTTATATATTAAATAAAGACTCAAAAGAAAAAATATATAATTTTTTCCCCAAATTTTTCGGAATTAGGATATACCCAGCTACTCTTTATGGGATCTGTGCCCCGCATAAACTGCCACCTAGCCGTTGTTCTCATTTCTTATTACCTTTGTGAAAAATCAACTTTTATGTATTTGTGAAAATATCACACTACCCTGTAGTTTATAGAATTTACAACTAAAAATATTTAACTTTAATTCTCAGGCAATAATAGTTATTGTATCACTTTATACTATTATTGAATAATTAATACTGGTTAATAAGTAGAATAAGTCATTTTATTTCATTCAAAATAAAGTGGAGGACAATGTAGTCCCCAGCAATGTGATAGACTCAAAAAGGTGTTTCAATTACGTTTAACCAACTACCTTATCCCTACGCTTGGTCCGATCACACGCAATGACTAGCAACAGTAAAGCTGCATAGGGTCTTCTCGTCTATCTAGAGGTATACAGTATCTGCCAATTCTGATTAAAAATGGTTAAACCATTATGAGAGTTATTTCTGCTTTTAAACATACTTATCCTGCCTCTCTACGTTATTGCACGTTACAGAATTCGACTGTACATTAGTCAATTATATTCAAATTTTCCTTTGTGAACCAGTCTGTAGCGATATATACAACTATCGACGGTCTTTAACTAGGATGTCATTAACCGTTTTCAACTTTTTTTTCTATAGCGATAAATCTGTTAAGTTGTATCTTTTCATCAGATTTTTTCTTTAATGTTTTTATATAACATGTTATATAAAATACTAAACTTTAATTTAGTTATAATATATTTTAATTCGTTTAATTTTATAATTTTTTATTAATACAGTATATTCTGAATTAACTTCAAATTCAACATCTAAATATTTACTTAATGTTTTAATATTAACACCTATGATATCTGCAGATTCAGATACAGTTTGTACTTTTAATATTTCACCTTTAGGTGTTATTATTTTATATATACAACTATCATGTTGATAAATTATTTTTTTTGAGTCTATATCTCTAAGACGCCCGTCTCATAAATGTTCTACTAATGGTAGAGCATTTTTTAGAATATCTCTTTCATTTTTAGTTAATTTTTCTGCGGGAATACTACCAGAATAAGTAGATAATCTAAAATTATTCATACTTCGCGATAATTTTAAAATTAATGATTTTACTGGATCTTTTTTATGTGCTCCATTATAAACTGTATTACATATTAATTTGAAATCATTAAAATCTTGAGCTTTTTTACTTAAAAAAGTCAATTTATCAAGAAAAGATATTAAATAATTATGTAATATCCGGATATCCTTAATAATTAATAAAACACTACTTTTACTATTATTTCTAGCTTTTTGAACATTTATTCCTATATTCGATGAATTATTTAATTTTCAAATTGAATTTTCATCAAAACCTAAGTTTTCTATTAAAAATTCTTTAATTTTAACAATCACAGGTGATTGATGTTCTGTTAAAACAATAGAAAAAGCAGGTACTAAGTTGCTTCTTCATAAATTAAATGAACCTTCACCTTCAATTAAGCCTAATAATCAGTAAGCTGTTATTTTTATATGATTAGCAGGTAGATCAAAGTTAGTTCGATTAGAATTCATACTATTTTTTAATTTTATTAATTTATCTATTAATTGTTCTGTTAATACTCCATTTCTATTATGGTATAGGTTAAAAGCTTCTTTAAAATTTAAATAATCTAAATATTTAGTAGTATTTAAATTATAATTATCAAAAATATTAATTAATTTTATTATACCTTCTTTATCTGAAACAATAAATTTACATTCTTTATCTGTTTCATAAATATAACCTATATCTAATAAATTTTGTATATAGACCAAAACAATTTTATCGTCTTTATGAAGTCCAATAGTAAATCTAAAATTAAATTTATTTATATTATCGTTTTCAACGTAATTAGGTACAATACTAAAATTTGACTCTCCATCAGAAAACCCTACGAATCATCAATAAAAATCATGTAAATTTGTTTTATTTTTCATTATTGCAATATCTTTAAGAGAAACTAAAGAAGCAAACGCCCTAATTTGTACAAAACCTCGAGTTAAGAAAAGCTTATTTAAGCTTTGATATTTTTTATTAAAAATGTTTGTGACTTTAATTAATTAGTTTAAGATGAATTAGACATTAAGGCTGTAAAATTTCCTCTTGACTTGAAACGTTTTCTATTAAACACGACAGATCCCGTGGTCTTTTCACCGCGGGAAACCTTCTATATTATCGATTTCCAGACAGTATCTTAAATGTTTTCAGATTTGGTAAACAAGGAATTTTAGTTTATTCGATTGGGCCAATTCCTACAGTTAAAGACTTTCTTTAACTCCATCTATCACCCTTAGAAGCACACAATATGATGGCATTCTGTTTTTTCCATAATAATTATTCTTTTCGATTAGTTTTTATTCAAAATTTATAGTTACATAGCTAAAGCTAATACACCTTATCGCCGATCCCTTAAATAAAAAAGCTCGATTTATCAAAGTGGGGTGTCAGCCCACTAGGATAAACTATGGATTCGAACCATATTACGCCACTTATTTTATTCATCAGTTAAAGCGTCTAATTAGTATATTAAAATGGCACCAAGAAATTGTGGAAAATTATTAATTACCGCCAAGAAATCCAAAAAAAAAATCGGTTTAACCGAATTAAATATATAAGTTTAGTAATAACTATAGAGTTGGATTTACACCAACGCAGCAAATAAATACTGCAATTCCAATTTCACTGAGCCAATCTTCGAGACAGCTGTTGTATCGTTACATCATTCATGCGAGACCATATTTAGTGGCCAAGGTATTTTGCTACCTTAGGACCCTCATAGATAAGGCCGCCATTAACCGGGGTATCCTTCAAAACCAGACCGACATTTATAATAAATGCAGCCCAGAAACTCCGTTAACCAGCCGGCATCGGGCAGACATCACACTCTATACTTAGACTTTCATCTTAATGCAGCGTGCTTTGTTTTAATTAAACAGTCGGACAACACGATTCTATGCTTCCTTATCCAAACCGATATTAAACGGGGGATCGGCACTCCTTCTCCCTAAGTTACGGTAGTTAGTTTGCCGAGTTCCTTAAAGATTGTTCACTCAAGCGCCTTCGTATTCTCTACTAGCTTACCTCTTGGTACTTAGGTACGGTTTTATTATCGTAAAGTTAATAATAACTTTACGTTGTTTATTGCTTTTCCAGAACACTTATACACCCATATAAGGTTGTTACAATAATCACAAGATTTTTCTCATCGTTTAGACCTTTAGGTCAATTAACTTAGAGGCCGTTACTTATATAATACCATAAGCTTAAGGCGAGGTAAAAAAAATTTTTTTTATCCTTTTTCGTTACTCATGTCAGCATTCTCACTTGGGTTAATCTTTTTTTTATTCTTAAAAAGAATAATTGAATATTATCACCCAACGTTCCGCTACCCCATAATTAAATTAGATAGACCATCTCTTAATTTGGATACCAACTATAATTATGGACAAGGTGTCGGTATATTGTTTAGATCCGATAAATTTTAGATGTCTCTATCCACCGGAGGTCTTCCGGTGTTGAATCAGTGCTCTATTACGAGGTCTTTAAAAAATGGCCGCCACTAAGCCCATTACCTGATCGAATAAGATAAAAACTCTCTTTATTTCACTTGACAATAATTTTGGAACCTTATATTTACACTTGTTCTGGGCTGTTTCCCTTTTGACATACAACCTTAGCATACTATGTCTGTTATTTTTACATTCATCACTGCCATTCCGAGACCTATTACTTAACGATAAAATCTTCACGATTCCCCGATATAATTGAAAAATATCTCCTCGACTAGCCATGTAAGATCAAGTTCTGTACCTGCATGATGTTAGTTAAAATTACGTACTTAGATACGTTTCGCGGAAAACCAGCTATCCCTAGTCAGTTTTATCTTTCACCAAGCTTACCACAATTCATCGGATATTTATGCAACAATAACCCGTTCGAGCTTTTGTGACTCTGATCATGGTAAGATCACTAGGTTTCGGGTCTAATTTTAGATACTTATCACTATTGTATTGACCGATTTATCTAGGCAGTTATTGCTCGCATCTAATATTAACTTGCTGACCCATTATGCAAAAGGTACGCTTTTAATGTTATTTAAATTTTCTTCTCAAGCTGCTTATAAAACTACTAATTTTTCAATTCCCTCACGGTACTCTACGCTATCGCTCAATATATCATATTTAGCCTTAGAGGAAGGTTCCCCTTTACTTATTCAAACAAGTCTTAACCCATTCTACTTGTTAATTTTTATTTGTACCATACTATGGTTTTAGTTTACATAGGTTTTTATATTTATAAAACTTTTATTTACTTAATATTATATATTAACTTTAAAAATTTTCCTAAAAATTTTTAATAATATTTAATGTTTTTATATTACCCGATTGTACCTAAACTCTCCCATATGTATTGGAAGGCTTCTCTATTTTCATTCTCACTAATCATAGAATCTCTTTTGATTTCTTTTCCTAAAGTTATTAAGATATTTCAATTTACTTCGTTTATTACTGAATTTCTCTTAGAGTTCATGTTTTTTTAACCAGTTTTATACTGATTTATACAAATTAAAATTTCTCTCTTTGATATATTGCAATGATTCCCTAATAGTTTCTTTCTATATTTTTCTATATTTAGAAAAATGAAGTAAAACAATATATTCTATATCGTTAAGACACTTTTAATTCTAATTCATTTAAAAAATTTTTATTTAATATTGATATTCGGATTATTATGGCTCGAACATAAGAATTCCTCAACCCAAATGAGGCGCCTTTCCAACCTGGCTCTAATCCGTTTATTAATTTTAACAGAGAATATCCGATTTGAACGGATGTGACTAAATATAGCCAAATAAGACTCAAGCTTATCACCATAAACCGGGCTCGGTCAATTCTCTTATTAAATTTTCCTTATCCATTTTAGAACTTTGTGTTATTGAAGGCTAATATGTAATTTCATTTTAATAAAAATAAACTTTAAATTATTTGATAAAACTTTATAAATGATAAGATAGCGACCAAGTTTTATTGTGTATATCATATTTGAGATACACTCCACTTTAGCAGTACCAAAAGCAATTATTTTCGCTATTCATAATACCAAAACGCTTCTTAAAACCATATGTGATTTTCAACGCATATGGCTTTCCTTTACCCTATGACCAATTACGCGCTTTGCCGGTCTTCATCCAAGGACCAAACCTTAGATTGATTTTACTATTATAAAAACCGACATTTCTATGTAACGGTGTTTAATGTTTGGTTATCGTTGATTCACTTTTTCGTTGCATACCGTTTATTATTGAATATCCCTTACTAGCACTTACAAGCTTTGGACAATACCATATTTTATTGAGTTTTTTTGGCCTTTTAAATTTTTCTATTTAATTTATACGGCCTATTTTTAAGACTATGATTAATATAAATGGTTAACCATATAAATAGGTATTGGCTTATAATATTACTACTTGATAATCCAGTAGGATTTAAATGACTCTACTAATAAATTAATTAGATTTTATTAATCACTAACTTACATTTGATTTTGCTACCATACCGACTTTACTCGAAGTTACCAGCATGCTACATTATTATCCACTTTCGGATAAACTCATTATAGTCCATTTCTAAAGGGCCAATCGTTATAGAAAAGTCCTCACTTACAAGGTACAAACTTTTTTTGATTGGCCCAAAATATTTAAAACAGCACTTTATAACTTTATATTAAATTTTTAATTTCGTTATTTTAAAATTCCTATTTATTAAATTTTTAAATTTAATTTTTATTTAAACAATACAAAATTTTTAATATAATTATTATATAAATAAATATAAAATTTATATAATAAATTTTATATTAAAAAATTTTTAATAACCGTTAAAAGGCAAAATTTATATCAACATTAAATTATTATAAATTTATTATTTATTCAATTTACGTAAAAAGTTAAATATTTATTTTAATTATAATTAAAAATATCATTAAATGATTCTTTCAAGATTCGAACTTGAATAGTATTCTTATCAAAAATATACTTTACCGTTAAGTTAAAGAATCTATAATAATTTTTTTATTAAAGGAAATTTAAAATATAACTTTACTTTTCATCTAATCAAAAATTAAAAAATTTTTATGTAATAATTTTAAATAAAAAAATTTTTTATCTTTTAATTTAAACAAGTTAACTATTAAGTAGAGTTGCCAACCATCTTTTTTCATAGATGGTTTTTATTTAAAAAAGCACTTTTCAACGTATACAGCCCTCCACTAAATTAGTTCATTTCAAAATTATGCTTATCCCCTCACCACCTATTGAAAAATTCTGGTTGATTTTATTTCCAAATTCATTATAATGAGATTTACTCCAAAGCAAGATTACATGGGCATATCTTTGAGTTTAGTTATATCATTTTAAAGGTTCTATTAGTTTTAGAATTATTGATATTGCCTACAATCTTCAGATATTTAATAATCTTATATTTAATTTGACGTCTTTTGCTCATATTAACTATTTATTTTTCGTAGAGTATACGACCAGTTTATATTATAATCTTAAATTGATTCAATGCATGATAAAGACTAGTATAGGCTTTAAATCTTATATTAAATTACCACTATTTGTCTATTAAATTATTAACTTGTTAACAGTATAATGTTTTCCTTTTTAATTTAGTTTAGCTCAATATTGTTTCAGCTATTCAAAGAGTTTGTTTAGTTCTTACTAATAATTGAGTTAAATGAACTATTATTTTGTCCCCCCCCCGTTATCGACAATAACCATATGCGTTTCAATAAGTTTTAGACATGTTATTTCCATAATTTAAGTCAATTAGTTTATCGTCCCGCTTCCGTAAGACGGATTAATTAAAAGTAATTTATAAAAAATTTTACTTGTCCCTTTTGACAGACATAGAATATTAAAAGTGGCGTATAATTAAAATATAAAAATTCTAATTTTTAGTTTTATAATTTATTTAAATTTATAAATAACAAAAATTTGGACATTTTTAATTTATATTAATTTTCTGTAGATTGTTATAAGACGTTCTTGTGAACTAAGGTTAAATTTTTTATCTTGTATCTTCCAACAAAAATACAAGAGCACTCAGGTTTGAACTGAGAAACAAAAGGTTGAAGCTTTTTATTTTTCCTATTAAATTATACTCTTAAATTTTAATCTATTTACAGAAAAGAGATGATTCGAACATCCATGTGTTTCCACAATATTTAGCAAATATTTTACCCTACCTATGGCTACTTTTCTTTTAGCTTTTTTTAAAATATAACTAATACTGCTTATAAAAGGTAATATTTAATTTTTAAGTTTATTTTAAAGCAAAATTAATTTAGATTCATACTTAAATTTTATAAAATTTATATACCTTATTAGAAATTTTATATTATATAAATTTTAAACTATTTAATTATATAATATAAACATTTATAAAATTATTAATTTTTTACAAAATATAAAAATACAGCTTTAATTATTTTAAAATATAGAAATTTAAAAATAATTAAAAATATTTTTATTATACTTTATAAAATAAATATTAAGCAAATTATAAAGTACAATATTTCGAGTCAGACCGGATACGATCCGGCATCTCCATCCTCGACAAGGATAGCCTTTACCTATTAAGTTACTGACCCCCCCCTCCTCTAACGTTCCGCGCGATACTAAAATAAATTATGTAAAATAAATATTTTTATTTAAAAATTAATTACTTAAAATTTTATTAGCCTTTGAAACTATTTAAAAATTTTTAAGGTTTATATAATACATTTTTAATTAGTAATTTAAATTGATTAACTTAAGTTATTTATATATTAAACTTTAATGTGGCTAGCTGAAGTCGAATCAGCACAACACAGGTGGAAGCTGAGCAGTCTACCATTAACATATAGCCACTTTGGAGCTTAAATTAAGCTATGTAATAATATATTATAGAGTTCTAGAGGAATTGAACCTCTAACTGAATGATTAAAAGTCATATGCTCTACCTAATTGAGCTAAGAACTCCCTTTTTCTACCTCCCCCCTTATTTAAAATACTATTATTTATCCTTTAAATTATTTTTAAATTTTAAAGGTTATTTTAAAGTTGAATTAAATATGGAAAAAGTAATAATAATTCGTCTAAATAATTTTATTTTTAATATTAATTTTTATATAACCTCCTTATAATCTATATTTTTATCAATAAATTTTTATTATATATTATTAAAAGTTGTATTTAATTTTTGTAATAAGCCCTTATTAATTATGAATTAATATTATAAATTATGAAAATTAAAAAATTTTTTTATAATTAATTCAATAAATTTTACTTACCCCTGCTTGCTAAAAAATTTTTAATAAAAAATATACTTTATTCCGTTGTATAAACCAATTAAATAATATAAACTTTTATTATTATTATTTTTAATATTTATTTCATATTAATTTACATTTATTTTATATTGTTAACAAAAAATAAAATTTAATAATTTATAATATCATATTCTAACTTTGGGTTTTAAATATATAATTAAATAAATCTAAAAATTATTTTTACAATACGGTTCCCTCCAGGGAACCTTTATTATTATTCAATATATCCTCTTGTTTTGTATCTAATACTAATCTGTTCAACTAAAAAATTTTACCTTCTTATTTTGACAAACTTTAAATAATTTTTATTTTTACAACAGTAAATCAAAAATAAAAATTATTAAAGAAATTATTTAATTTTTTATAAATGAACATCAAACTTGAATTTTAATTATTTTATTTACAAATTTAAAGTTAACTTACCTAAGCCTAATTTAGACAAATAATTAAATTATACTTTATCTTTTTTTTAAGGGGGTAGAACCCAAATTTGAAACTTAAATATTTTACTGTAATAGAGAGATATATTTTTTATAAAATGGTCTCTCTGGAAATTAAATAACGGTACGAGCGGAGCAACCTTTGATTTGTTTGTAGGTTTTTTAATTTTGGTTAATATTTGATTGAATTTATTAATTAACATAAAATAAATTATTGAAGGTTGATTTTTATCGTGTTGATTATTTAGAATTGTATAAATATTTATCTAGTGTATTATACAATTAAAATTATTAGTATTGTATTTATATTTATAAAATAATTATGATAAAAACTTTAAAAAATTTAAGTTTGGTTACTTTAAATAAATATATTGATTGATCTTATATTTTAAAGAAAAAAATGAATATTAGAGCTTTTTCAAATAAATATATTTCTAATCTTTCGTTTACATCAGATGTTTTTGATTTAGGTTTATTTGGTGATTTTAATAAAAAATCTGTTGGAGATAGAGCTGAATTAAGTAGGATTTATCCTAATGCATTTGTGAATTTTTTCTTTATGAATTTAAGAGCTATGGTAACACTTAATATAATTAGTAAAGGATTTATAAATATTATGGAAGAAAATACTTGTTTTCCTAATATATCATTATTCTTTTTCAGAAAATGTGATTTAGATGTAATTAAAAATTATGATTTTAAAAATTTAAATAGTATTTTAGAAAATAGATCTAATTATTATGATAATGAATTTTTATTTAAGGAATATAATATTATTTATTGAACATCGATATCTTCTGCTGTTTGTTGAAATAAATCAAATGATGATGTTATTAAAGAAAATCTTTATAAAGATTTATTGTATTCGATTACATGTATTAATTCGGTATATAATAATAATAATAATACTAATAATATCAGTATTAAATCAAATATTTATTTAGTTTATCATATTACTTTTGATTCTGATAATTTATTAAGCAAAAATAAAGATAATTAATTAGAATATAATTATTTGTTAAAAAAAAAATTAGATATTTATCTAGTGTTTCTATATTAATTAATTAAACTAGTATTGTATTTATTTAAATTGATTAATGTTTAGATGTGTTTATTCGAATAATTATTTGTTGGATTATGTTGGTTATAGGCAAGGGATTTATAGAATAAATGGGATTAATTTAAATACGAATTTAATATTAAATAATAGCTTTTTTATTAGATATTTTTCAGTAAATATTAATAATAAATATTCTGTAAATGATAAAAAAAATATTGATAAAAAAAAAAAAGTTTTTTATTCACATGAAGGTGAATTATTTAAAGAAATGAAAAATTTATTAGATAACAATCCATTAAATATAGATACTCAAAAAAAAATTGAATTATCTTTATTTGATAATGGAAATATTGGCTTATCTGATGATAATCTTAAAATTTATGAGATAATAGGTAGAATAGATGATAAATTGAAAAATTTATTGATTAATAGTTGAGATGAATTATTTGGTTTGATAGAAAATTTTAAAAGTAGAGGACTTTATTTAAAATATAAAGGAATAAAAATTAAAACAAAAAATAATCTTGTATCATTTTATTTAAGTGAGATTTTAGAAAAAGTGAAGATAGAGAATGTTGTAAAAAAAATAATGGGGAAGTATTTGGTAATTATGAATAATTGAAATGATCAAAATATTATAAATACTGGTGATGTTTTTATTGATTTAGGTAATGGTATTTTAAACCTTTATTTTTATGAATTATATTTAATTGAAAAAAAGATAAAATTAAAAGAATCTAGAGAGGTTAAATCAGATAAAAATAATGAACTTGAAAATATTTATAATATGTGAGTTTGAAGACAAGAAAATAAAGAGTTATTAGAAAGATTCAATAATGAAATAATTCATGGAATTGGAGCTTTACTTGCCGATTGGTTAATACATGTTAAATTATTAGAGTTAAGTGTTGAAGATAATTTAAAAGAATCTAATAAACATATTAGTGTTGTAGTTCCTACATTAAAAATAAAAGATATTTTAAAATTAAAATCATTATTAATTTTACCAAAAAAGATTCCTATGATAGTTAAACCTAATAATTATGAAAGAATTTTTAATGGTGAAACTTATATAGAAAAATTAGGTGGTTATTTATTAAACGGTGAATGTTATTCAAAAGAAATAATTATAAAAAATTGAAGATCTATGGATAATTCTAAAATTAATGATATTAATAATATATATAACGCAATAAATAATTTATCTTCAGTACCATATAAAATTAATAAAAATGTTTTAAATTTTATTAGATTAAATGATTCTAGATTTAATTTGACTTTAAATAATGGACCATTACATGAAATAGAAATGAAAAAGGAAGAAAATATTAAATTATTAAAACGAGAAAAAATAGAGTTAGAAAAGTATACTAGTAAGAAGTTTGTAGAACAAAATATTTTATTATTAGCTGATTTGTTTGAAAATATACCTGAGTTTTATATACCTGTTAGAATGGATTACAGAGGAAGAATATATTGTGAAGTTGAATATTTGAATTACCAATCAACTGAATTAGCTAAATCTTTATTAATATATGCTAGAGGTGAAAAAATTTTTAAAAATGATATAAATTCTATTGATTATTTAAAAATCTTTGGTGCTAATTGTTATGGAAATAAATTAGATAAAAGTTCATTTAATGATAGAATAAATTGGGTTGATGAGAATATAGATAATATACGTAATTTTGAAAATGGTATTTTAATATCTAAGGCTGAATCTAAATATATGTTTATAGCTTTTTGTTTTGAATATAATAGATGATTGGATTGTCTTGAGAACAGTGATTCTGCGTATTTTATTACATATTTACCTATTCAATTAGATGCTTCTTGTAACGGATATCAACATATTTCTATGTTGGTAAAAGATATTGAAATGGCTGAACATTTAAATTTGATAAAATCTGATAGAAGTGAAATACCACAAGATTTTTATAGTTTTATTGCTAGTTTTCTTTATGAATATTTTAATATTAATTTAAAAAATAATGAATTAGAAGATGAAGATAGACAAAGTTTAGAAAGACTTAAGGTTTTAGAAATTCAAAGAAGTATAATAAAAAAAGCTATAATGACTATACCATATAATGCTTCTTCTATTCAATTAATTAAATATTTACAAGAACCTTTTGAATATGATGATGAAAAAACGAAATTAGAGTGAGAAAAAAATAAAACTGTTAAAAATATAGATAATGATAGTAATGAATCACATTTTAGTTGTTTAACTAATGACGAGAAAATTAATGTTAATAAACTTAATAAAATTTTGAAGAAGAATAAAAAAGAATATTGATATAAACATAGAGATAATAATAATATTAAATTAGAGGCTAAAGATTTTATAAATTTATATTATGGATTAAAATATATATTAGAAAAAGTATCGCCTAGTTTATCTACATTATCAAATTATTTTAAAGAAATTGCTAATATTTGTAGTAAATTGGGAATTAATATTCTTTGGAATTTACCTACTGGATTAGAAGCTGTTCAAAGTTATATGGAAATAAAGGAAAAAAGAGTAACACCGATGAACTATAGCAAAAATACATTCTCGTTAAAAATCCCTGTTAGAGGTAAATTAGATAAAGAAAAACAAATGAGAGCGTTAATGCCTAATTTAATTCATTCACTTGATGCTTCTAGTTTAGTCTTATTAGTTGATAAGTATTTTAATGAACATATTACGGAGGTTAAGAATATTTATGCTATACACGACTGTTTTGCTGTTACAGCTAATAATATGGAATATATTATATATACTTTAAAATTAGTATATATTTCATTATATAAAGATAAAGGATATTTAAAAAAAAGATTTCCCAAATTCTACGATAGATTGGTTGATATAGTATTTATATATTTAACTTTTAGTATGTTACTTACTTTATATAAAAATAATAGTTTTACTAATTTATCAGAAATTATAGGGAAACAAATATTATGATATTTATACATAAATCAAGTTTATACTAAAGTTAATTATTCAGATTTTATATCTTTAAATAATATGAATAAAGAAAATGTTATAAAATTAGGTGATTTTTTTATAAGATTTTTAGTTACAACAGAGGATAAAGATAATTTATTTATTGAATATTTGAATGAAGAATCAAATATATATTATATTAAGATTAATGAAAAATTTACTCAATTTATAGTAGATAATATAATTATTCATTCTCATAATTTACCTATGATATCTTCTCCTGCTAAATGAAGTGAGACTGAATATGGTGGATACTTAATAAATAAATTAAAAAAAGATAATATTATAACAGGTTCTACTTTTCATAAGCATCAAACTGATAAAAAAGATAGACTTTATAATTGTGTTAACTATTTAAATAATATTAAATTCAGAATTAATAAAAATTTATTTAATTATTTAAATAATGATGGAAAATTTTTAATAGAATATGTAAAATCTGAAGATCCAAAAAATTTTATTAATATAATAACCTCTTTAGAGTTAGCTAAAGTATTTTTAAATATACCTTTTTATTTATTACATAAAGCTGATTGAAGAGGACGTTTATATGTTCAATCTTCATATTTAAATTATCAAGCTAATGATTTATCTTCAGCTTTATTAGAATTTGATAAGGGGGAAAAATTAAATGATAAAGGTTTAGAATATTTTAAAATTTATGGGGCTAATTGTTATGGTTTAGATAAATTAACTTTTGAAGATCGATTGTATTGAATAGATCAAAATATTGAAAATATAAAAAATATGGATAAAAATTTTATATTAAAAGCTGATTCTCCATTTTTATTTGCATCCTTTTGTTTAAATTTTAAAAAATTTTTAATAGATGAAAACTATGCTATAAGAATTCCTATATTTTTGGATGCTACATGTTCTGGTATTCAACATTTTTCTGGATTATTGTTAGATCATAAGATAGGTGAACAAGTAAATTTAACTAATAGTAATGAACGTAAAGATATATATTTATCTTTAGTACCTGTTTTAAATAAGGCTATAAATTCTTATGGTATTGAAAATCCTTATAAATATGCTAATTTAGCTTTAGTAAAATTAACTAGAAAAGAATTTAAATCATTAATAATGACTAAAACTTATAATGTTACAACTTTTGGCATGAAAGAACAACTTAGTGATAAATTTGAAATTGAAACTATAAATGTTTTAAGAAAAGATAAAAAAGGAAAAGAATATACTACTGAAAAAACATTATATCATGTTCCATCTATTAATAATAATACTATAAAATTAGATAATTCAGAATTAATGAAAATAGCACAAATAGTTAACGATAATATCTTTACTGAATATCCTTCTTTAAATGAAATATATATTTATTTAAAATCTGTTGCAAATATTTTATCTAAATTAAATTTACCTATTTCTTGAAAAACACCTTCAGGTTTAAAATTAACTCAACATTATTTAGAATCATATATTAGTAAAATATCTATAAATTTTTTAAAAATAAAACGTACAAAAGTTATTAGAAAAATGGATGAAAATAAAATATGTATTAGTGATCAAAGAAATGCTATAATTCCTAATATTATTCATTCTTTTGATGCTTCTCATTTAATGAATATTATTAATCATTATATAAATACTGATCAAAATATTTTAGGTATTCATGATTGTTTTGGTACTCACCCTAATAATATGTTAGATTTAGGATGTACGGTTAGAAAAGAATTTATACTATTATATATAGACAAAACTTTTTTAAAAGAATTTCATAATAAATTTTTAAAAGATATTGAATCAGCTATTAATATATATAAAGAAAATAAATTAAAATATATTTTAATAGAAAAAGTTAATAAAGATGAAAAAATATATTTACCTAATTTACCTAAAATGGGAAAGTTAGAATTAGAGAAGATAAAAGATTCAAAATATATAATATGTTAATAATGATTAAAAATAACACATTGATCTTTTTATGGAATAGTTTAGTAAACATTTTTATGTATTTTCAAAAATTATACTTTTTCATTAATTTATTTGTAAACATTTTTATGTTTAGTCGATTGACTTATGATTTCTGCAACACTTTAGAAAAACACATCTTGTGTTGATTTTTATATTTCCTTTATTTAAAATTCTCTTTGTCTAGATTAAGCGTAATTTCTAAAAAATATATATTCTATGAATAAAAATCTAAATAATAAATTAAAATATAAATGATTTTCTCTTTCTTATCATCATCTAATAAAACTTTTAACTCATAAAGATATAAAACAAAATATCATAAATAAAACTCTAAAAAGTAAAGATATAATCGAATTAATCAATGAATATTATACCATTAATAATCTTAAAAAACCAAATATATCTTATCAAAGTATTTCAAATATTAAAAATAGAAAATTAAAACTAAAATCAATAGAACGTAATGAATATACAGAAGATTTTGTATTATTTATTAAAAATAAATATAATGATTTTAATGTTGATTTATTCTTTTCAATTACAGAAAATAATCTTGTAAATAAAGAAAATAATATACTTAATAAAACTAGTCTAATAAATAAAATAAGATTATGACATACTGTTAATAAAATAGATTATATTTATAACTATTGATTAATTATAGGTTTTATAGGTCTTATTTTATTATGAATTAATGAAGATTTATCAAAAGAATATTTATATTTCAATAATATTAAAGATATAGAACCTACAATAATTGAAGAATTTCCTTACGACCATGTTGATATATCGAAAGAATCAACATCAATATCAACGAAAACTACATTACAATCAAATAAAAATATTATTATAGCATTTATTATATCCATAGCGAGTGCCTTTGGTTTAGGTGCTTATATAGGAATCTTTATAATAAATCCAAATATTATAAATGAAGCAATAATAATAGAACATCCAGGATCTGTTTCACCCGGTACTTTAAATGCAATAGGTGGACTATTTATATCATATGCTAGAAATGAAAATGCAATTCTTGATAGTATTGATTAAATTATTATTATTATTATTAATATTTTATTATTTAAATAAGATAGCAACTCTCTTATTGTTTATCAAATTAAATAAATATAATATAGTCATCATTATGAATGATTTTATTTGATATTATGGAGTTTTTAAATGTATTTTATATATTATTACTGGAGGTGGGGGGAAGGGTGGAGGTGAGGTTATTGTTCAGGTATTTTCTGGTCATTAATTGTTTATGATGTAATATTTATCTAATGTATAATATCATTATAATCCACGCTTCGCGTAGGATTTAATAATTAGAATTGTATTTAAAAAAAATATATGATTAAAAATAAAATTTCATTTTTAAAAACACATTTAATTTTTTTTTTTTATTTTATAACGAAGAATTTTAATAAATTATTTTCTCTTTAAATTCATACCACTTATAATTTTCTCAATCTTTTCAAATCCTTCAAATGTTAAATGTACTTTTGATTTAACCATTGCCATAACAACACAAAAATCTTCAAAATTAAGTTTTTTAATTCCATGTAAAGAATATTTATGAAAAAATGATATAATTTTTTCATCAATATCTTCAAACTTAGTTACCCTAAATTGTGTATACTTTGTGTTATTACTTATTGTACCACAATTTAAATATTTTGAGATATTTGAAATTAATAATCTATCTCGATTAGATTGAACAATTGAAAAGAAAAAAGATACTCGATTAATACTTTTTTCAGTTTCAGCTTTTTTAGTTCGAATATAAAATGAACCTTCTCCTGTTGTAAAACCAGCAAGTCAATTAGCATCTTTAATTTCTTGATTAGTTACTATAGGTCGAACAACAGGTATAAAATTTGGAAAATTTTTTTTCAATTTATCAGATAATCCTTTATTCATAGAAGCTTTTATATTAATTAATTTTTCTATTCCTTCTTTTGTAAGATGTTCACCTTTATTAATTAATTCAACTGCAGATTTAAAAAGAAGAAAATCTGCTTGTTTTTGTGTAATTAGAGAATTATTATCAAAAAAAGGAATAATTATATTTGATAAATCTTCAATAGAATTTACATAAAATGTTATAGCATTATTACTTAAATCATTCTTTATTTTTCCAACTTTAAAATAAGAATGTATATTCTTAATTAAATCATGATCTTTATAATTTAGAGATATAGAAAATGACGGATGAACTGAAAAAATTTCTCTATCTATATTATTTAATAAACGTCGAGTTGTTTTTCTTTCCCTATTGTCTTTAGTTATTGAAATAGTAAACGTACCCTCACCATCTGTGAATCCTGTTATAAATAAAGGATCAAGCGCAACCAAAGGCTGCGCTTGATCCATAGCGCGCGCTCGAATTTAAATCTAATTTGATAATATCATTATTATATATTTTAATTGGTATTAAAAGTATAAATTTAAAATCTTCGCCTACGAGCAATGAATTTAATATAATCAAATCAACGTTATAAAAAAAATTAGAATAAAAAGTACAACCAAAGAACTGACGTTTAGAAATACCAAAGAACTAACATTTAGAAATACCAAAGAACTGACGTTTAGAAATACCTTATTTAAGTTCCAAAACTTAAAATATGCTACATGCACTATAAACGCTATGTCAAATAAAAGCAGAGATTCGTTTCATTTAAAAAACGAAGATTTAATATTTAATTTAATTTTTTTGTCTTTCATATTTTCTGATACATTTTAGTAAAATTATAGGATTAATTTAATAATGTCCCAGCGCCACTTTTTAAGTGGCGCTGGGACGCATCGCGCGTGCATTTGCACGCGCGCAACTACAACAGAATTAATAGGATTAAGAATTAGAAATTGGTTAAGTATTCATTACTAATATATTACATAATATAATTAATTATACTCTACGCCAAAGATAATTTTTAAAAATCCTAATTTTTTAACAAATTTATACCCCCTCCAATTATAATTTTTAACAGAAAACCAATTATAACAGAAAACTCCAATTATAACAGATAATTGGAGAGGGGGGGTGTCTTGTTAATAATTAATCATTCCCGTGCAACTTCCACTACACGAACCATATTTCGCGAGTAAGGGGCTTACTTCTCCATCGCATTGCGATAGTCAAGTCTTAAGATTTATATACTTATTGAGGCGCCCTTTTCCATAGATACATAAATTGTAAAATAAATATATCCTCCCCCTCTTGCAAGGGTTGATTCTTTCAAATCAGGTCCGACTATCTCTTCGTCTTCCTTTCGGCTTCGCTTCAACTTAAATTTTATCATTTTTAAGTTTACAACTCGAGGGCTTTTACCTCTAACGTGGAACGTTTAGTCTGTTAGCTTTGTCGGGAACAGTTTAAAACTGCTCTGACGAGTTAGCACCGTCTTGTCCATTTTCTTCTCAGAAGCCCATCTTCGCATAGCGATGACGGATTGATATCTTTACAACTATTTCTTCACTATAAGGCTCTCTCTTATAATTTTGTTAGTAAAGCTTTAGGATATTGACAGTTTTGATCCATTCTTAAGCTAATAATAGGGTACCTCACTCCCTAAATAACTTAACACTAATCAAAGCTGTGCATACGAAGAAAGATTCTCAAATGCCATAAGCCCAGTTGCTTATACTTTTTATTTGAATCCCCCAAACTTATTGCACTCACAATTTTCAGCGCCTGACGAGTGGTTAGTACCAATCTGAGATAAGATTCACCGTGCCATTGTGATACACGATTACTAGTAATTTCTTTTTCATGTAGTCGAATTTCAGACTACAATCCATTTTTTTTATTTCCTTTTTTTGTAGGATTAGCTAAAACTCACATTTTTGCATCCCTTTGTCAAGGCATATGTGGCACGTCTATCATGCTCGTTAGATTTAACACTTACAAATTAAAAATATTTATCACTTTCTATCTAAATTCATACCTTCAACTATTTTTATTATTTTATTTAAACCATTTTCATTTAAATGCTCTTTATTTTTAACTAACACTGCTACTTTTTTAAAATCTTCAAAATCCAAACTTTTAATACCTATTATTGGATATTTAATAAAAAATGGTATAATTTTATTTTCAATATCAAAATTATTTTTAATTTGAAGTAATGAAGTATTTTTATTATCATACACAGAAATTAATTTTTTATTTGTCTTTAAATTAGTATTAAAATCATTTAAATAATTTCCCATACCTATCAGCAAATCTTTATCCCTAATATGTAAACAAGTTCCGAAAATTAATCTTACTCTTTTACCTACTTTATTAGTACTTTTTTCTATAGAAACAATAAATGATGAATCACCAGTAACAAATCCAGATATTCAAAAAGGATTTGGTATACCGTTAAATTTATATTCAGGTCTTTCTATTGGTACTATATTAGGAAAAGCAATTTTTAACTCTTCAGATAATCCCTTATTTAAATAATATTTTAAAGATAAAATTTTTTCTAGACCAGCTTGAGTTAAATGTTCTTTTTGTTTAATTAAATAATAACATTCTTCAAACAATAAAAAATCAGAGTACTTAGCACCTACTAAAGGATAGTTTTTAAAATGATCAATAATAACTTGTAACTCTTCCATAGTATCAACTTTATAAAGAACTGTGCTTTCACTATTTTTTCTAACCTTACCCACACCTAAAGTTTTTTGTATTAATTCCAATAATGGTAAATCTTTAATGTGGACATGAATAGAAAAATTAGCTTGAACTCTTCAATTTAACTTGTTATCCTGATTTTTATAAATAAGTATTATAAAAGAACATTCAGCGTCTGAAAAACCCGTAATAAATCAAGGGTTTAAATTTATTCCATTTGTTATAGTAGAATAATAGGATTTTTTATTTCTTAGTTGATTAGTAGAATAATAGGATTTTCTATTTTCTATTTTGATTGGTAAAACAATAGATTCTCTATCTTTAATTTGATTAGTAGAATAATAGGATTTTCTATTTTCTATTTGGTTAGTAAAAATTCTAACTTTATTATTTTTTTCAAAATACATTAGGATATACCTTAAATTTATCAGATTAATAAATTTTAAACCATCTATCCGTTGTTCTTTTACAATCAAGTAACGGTCCAGAATTACTTTGCTTTCGCTGATTGTTTTAGATCCGTGGTTACCCATATTATTTTCATAAATCTTATGGTTTATTGCCTTATCTGAATAGTTAATTCAGCCACTTAATCCTTTTACTTTTAAGCTTGGCACCATAAACTTTAGGGATTTCCCGGAGTTTGATACTATATCAGGCCTTTTAAAAAATGTTTTTTTAAAACACATAAGAGCCCATAACATTAACTTTTTTACGATAGAAGGGCCATGATGACTTGTCTTATTCCCGGTTATCACACGCCATTTTCTTAGTGAACTAATTTATTTATTTATAAAAACAAATATTTAATACTAAACATTAAAAATATTTCTTCTTAAATTTAATATTGTACATCAAAATATTACCTTTTCCTAAATATTCCTAAATATTAAAAACATTCCTCCGTAATGTTCCTAAATCTTTAAAATATTACTCTTCTTATTCCTAATATTAAATTTATTAAAAATATTAAATATTTAAACATTTAAAATATTTGCTTAATATATTTTTATAATAAATATTCTTATAATAAATATATTAATAATTTATATTTTTTTAAATAAACTAAGGGCTTACGCTAATTGTTGGATCTAACCATGATCTCACGACATTAACTTAAGACAGCCGTGCAACACCTGTAGCATAGGTATATATGACTTATTTGAAATAAATTCATATGATAAAATTTATCTGTTATTTATTATCCTGTATTCCTTCTTTTTTAGAACAGGTTTAATAACTCGTTTATAAAATAATTATAATTTTTATATTTTACCAGCTATTCAAGTTATGGTAAGATTTTTCGTGGATCATCGAATTAAATAACATACTTCACTACTGGTTTCAAGAAACGGTCTAATGATTTCAGTTTCTACGTTGCCGAATTACTCTTGAGGTGGAATGCTTACATTTTCATTTATAGGCAAAAATTTTAATTCTAACCTATAGCATTCAGCGTTTTCTGCAAAGACTACTAGGGTATCTAATCCTGTTCGTGACCTAAGCCTTCGTCCCTCAACGTCAGTTTTTACTTAAAAGGTTGCCTTCGCCTTTACCAGTCCTAAAGATATCATCAAATTTCATCTCTCCATCAGTAGTACTCCCCTTCTCACATAAAACTCTAGAAATTCAGTCCCCTCGCAGGCTTGAACTTCCGTCTAGGTACCCTTTAAACCCATTAAAGATGAATAACACTAGTCTATCATGTATTACCGCGACTGCTGGCACATGAATTTGTCAAGACACTTGAATTAGAAAATTGTCATTATCATTATTCTATTCAGAACTTTAATCCTAGGCTTTTGGCCTAAGGCTTGGACCCCTTTATACATAATTAATTACATATAATCTATCCCCCCTCAAACTAGTTATAACTAGTAAGGCCATTCTTTCAAATTGCTGGTTCAGCCTTTCGGCTATTGACCAATATCCCTCACTGCTGTACTATCATGCATTGAATTTTGTTCATATCCAATGTGGTCGATCGACCTTTCAGCCTCGACTACGGGATATTAGGCTAGTTGAGCAATTACCTCTCCTACTACCTACCCGAGATACAACTAATATCTTAAAGCAGATTACTCCTTTTGTTATAAGGTATTTTATCCCTCACTTTAAGGTAACCAATTCACCATTTACTCACCTGTACACCACTTTTGTAGTTAACAATTGTTGAACTACAAACGTACGATTAGCATGTGTCAGGCATTTGAATAGCGTTCATTCAGAGCCATCATCAAACTCAACTTAATTTTTATTAAAATGTATAGATTTTTATACTTTTTTATTATATGCTTTTTATATATAACATATAACACTTATAATTAAAACATTATTATATTTTGTTAATTATATTATAATTATAATTATTAAATTTATTTTTTATTAAGTCTAATTATTATATAATTAAAAATATTTTTATTTTATATATTAAAAACTATTATTACTATAATATTTATTAAATAAATATATTATTATATTAAATTATTATAATTTAATTCTTAAATTATGAGATAAAAAAAAAAGCCATTTATAAAGAATAAATTTATATATATGGTTTTAAAAACAATATTTAACTTGGTTATTATTTATTTAAAAAACAACAAGATATAATAAATTAATTACAAGATTAACTTTAAAAATTATAAATATTAAAAATAGTTAAAGGATACCTTCCGCCTAATCTAAGAGTATTTTCAGGTAATAATGTTAAATGATATTCAGAGCATATACTAATCAAACAATAAAGTGGCTCATTTATACATTTAAGTTTACCTTTTTTTAATTCAAAGAAATCATATATCACATCTATAATTTTTAGATTATTCTTTTTAATTAAATTTTGACAAAATGATTTTTAAAGATAATATAATCATTATATTTATATTATTTAAATTTCAAGATAAATAAATATTATTAGTTAGATTTTGGTCTTCAGAACCAGCGCCTAAAGGCGCAGTATAAATATTATTAAATGAAAAACATGCTTTACTCAGATATTCTATATTTGAATCTTTTTCACTAAAATAACAATTATGTTTATACATACTATTTCGGAAATTTAGATCTAAGTTGGCTAATCTAAATTTTATACGAATTATTTTACCTCTTGTTTTTGAGTTACCTTGATTAATGTCTATATCTAAGTTATTTTTAAGATGATTTATAAATATATCTTTATCAGAAACTATAAATATAAAATTAAATAATAAGTTATATGATTTATCAAATTTAAAAATATTAGTTTTATTTTTATATATAAGATTAAAATCTTCTCAACTCATTAGATTTCTTTTAATTATACTTGCAATATTATTTAAATTGTTTTTATTATTTCAATATCTAAGATTTTTTTATTAAAGTAGTAATAACTTTATAATCATTAAATATTAACTCACCATAAGTAACTTGTTTTATTATTTGTAAAGGATTAGCACATACTTTATCATTTTTAAGGTCCTCATTATTTAAAGAAAGATTAGATAGGTATTTACCTAAAATATTATATTTTTGTATTATGTTACTATCTATTATGAAAAACAAATTATTAAATCTTAAATCTCTTTCATAATTAGACATGGTAATTATTTGTTCAAATTTAGCTAATACATAAAAAAGTAATAATCTAGTATTATAACTTATATAATTATAAATTAGAATATCCTTGTTACTTTTTTTAGAAAAGATTATCAGATGAAAGAAATCTCTATCATATTTATTTACCAGCCATATAGCTGGTTTTTAATGCATTTATTAAATTAATATTAAATAAATAAGAGTTAACATTTCAACCATCTATGACTAAATTATGCTCAGTATTCTAATTAAATAATTTAACTTTATCAATATTTTTACTTAAACTTTCTATTAGTATCTTATTTTATAAATCAATATTTTTTGTTCCACATTATATTTTTTTTTATTATTTCTAGAAATTACTTATTACTTTGCTTATTTATAGAATCTAAAATATAATTTATATCATCCTTATTACATATATCAAATATATATAAAAAGTTATCTATATTACCTGACTATAAATCTAAGAGCCTCTTTCTTTTAAAAATTTTATACAATAATAATTAAATTTATTATTCATTTTTTTAATTTTTTTATATTTATTTAAAATTCTTTATTATCAAATTTCATTTTTTTTTGTAATACAATACTAATTATTAAATATATGTAAAACAAACATGCTTATAATGATAAACTAGATAAATATTATAACATATACAGCTTTTAGATTAATATTAAATAAGATTCAATAACAATTGTCATTCTTATTTTATACTCTAAGTATTTATATAGTAATCAACACCATAGCCGTTGATTAATTAAATTTTATTATACCTAGCTAAATAAAAGGTAAAATAAATAAGATTGTAAATACAACGAGGGTATAATAGTATTAATAAAGTTAATATATTTTTAATATTAGATATCTTTATTAAAATAAAATTACTTGTCATACCCTATACCCTTTATTTTTAAATTAATCTCAAACCTAATTAATTCATCATATTCATTATATACCATTCTCACTTCAACTCGATAAATAGTATCTGTTTCATAATCGTACATATTTTTAATAAAATATATTATTGTTACTATATTTTTATTATTCATATTAATAAATTTATTAAGCCACGTATAGTAATAAGAATGCCCGTTAATTTTAGGATTATAAATTTTTATATTTTAAGTTTAGATTACTTAATTTCCTTCAAACGCCGGTTTTCCAATAACTAGAGTAATATTTTACCTTTGGCTACACAAAAGAAAACCATTTACTCGTTGCTCTTTTACACTTTTTCAATTAGTTATTTAGATCCGCGATAGTCTATTTTTTTTATTCAATACATTACTTTACCCTGATAATTAATCCGACCATTTATTATTTTATATAATTTATTTAGTTGTAATGTCTTTATGATGTCTCACGAAATTTGATTTTTATTGATAACATATTTTTACTTTATCATTAATGCGCTTATTTAAATTTATTAAATTCAGTTTTACTGATATATGACTATATCTTAAGCTCATCATAATATGATAAACCAACTCACATTTAGTCTATAAACAGCATACCTTTAGGTACTTGGCTGCAAATTATCCATTTTAATTATTTCAAGAGCTATTACCTTATAACGAGTAATTACCTGTTCCATATAAATGTTATCATTTATATTTGGTATCTTGATTTTTAGGATATCCCCGCAATTTGAGAGTTTTGCTTACGACATTAAGTCGTGAACTAGTAATAGGTTCACTACTACTTTTATTGTCCGCATTAAATAACAATCCAATAGCTTCAGTAATATACAAAAAAAAATTAATTAACTTTTTATTTTATACATCATAATTGGACACATATGGTTTTCTACTATAGATACTAATTTATTCATAGATTTTTTATGTATATAAATTCTATATTGTGATTCTCTTTTTTTTTGAAGAGAGCAATTCAGTCCATAACGAATAATTAATACATTCATTAATCGAATTGTATTTAATAATGTATAAGAATCAGTGCAAATATCTAAACCATAAGGCTTTGCAGTACCATCACCCATTATTAGTTAGTAAGAGCTACAGGAGTTAACAAATCATAAATATTTTCTGGAACTATTTTTTTTCATTAGAATAAAACAATGAATAAAGTTCAGAAAAGCATGGAAGAGCTCTAGTGAAAATTTATAAACCATAGGATTTAACCCCTAATCTGATACTAGAGATTGATTTAGGATAACTTGTACAGTAATGAGATAATATATTAAATACAAAAAACAAATATTTATTTTTTTTTTACATTGTTTAAAAAAAAATTTATAATTTATACTTCTGTTTGAGAGAGATAACCTACCATCTGATAAAATTAACCCGACAATTACATCATATTGAAAATTAGGAAGTTTTATCATATCTATTTCTTGTTTAGACATTATACCTGCGCCTACAGAAGATGGAAGATTAATTCCTCAAATAGTTAAATCTAAATAATTAGACAAATTAGGGTTTTCAAAAATATAAAATTTTCCTTTATCTGTTTCAGTTAAAATACCCTTGTTAATAACACGTCTAATATGTTGTAATTTTTTATTTTTATTTAAATCTGAATCAGACAAATGAGCCACTTTTTTAGGTGTTAATTCTTTAGCTATTTGAGCTACATTGTCAAATACATAAGCTAAACTCTGTTTATATGAATGGTAAACAAATAATTTTCCTTTTTCTAATTTATTAATATCTATAAAAGGAAATTTTTCATTTATTGATTTTTTGCTGTAATTACGTTTAATTATTTTTCAACTTTAAAGAAAGGAATAAATAAAATATCACAGAAAATATCTAAATCACTATTAAAATTAAGTGCCAAATAATGTAATAAGAATGTACGTTAATTTATATAAATTTTATAAAATTTAAATTCTTAACTATACAAAAAAAAGTATTGACCCTCCGCCCACCTCATATTATTATTATTTTAAATTAAATATTAATAATACTACTTGTCATACCCTATCCCTTTATTTTTAAATTAATATCATTTCAACCCTAATTAGTTCTCCATATTCATTGAAAAACAAAGACACTTCAACTCGATAATGAGTATCTATTTCATAATCGTATAAAATATCTATATAATGTAATATCCTAACTGTATTTTTATTATTCATATTAATTAATTTATTAAGCCACGTATAGTAATAAGAATGCCATCATTAAAGCGCTTTATATTTATTTTTAATAATATTTTAATATACAATCCGTTCCTAACTATATAAATTTATATTTATTTATGATATATTTAAATTTTATTTTTTTATTAATTCTACTAAATATTCATTTTTTATTACAAATGAATCTTTAGTTTTAAATTTATCAGATAATAAACGACGCGATACGCCTAAAGCTTGCGCAGCTTTCACCCTTGTTTCATAAACTGATACTTTATTATCTTTTAAATCAGTAACCTTAACAGATGTACTTATAGATTTTTTCATAAATTCCTTTGTTTCTTCTGAATGTTTTTTACCAAAAAAAGCATTATCAACCCCTAATCGTGATTTACTCATAGATTTTTTACAGATTCGCTATGTTTTCTACCTACAGCTGCAGAATGCATTTTTTCTAAGCTTTCTGCTGTATGAATATAACCTTTAAAATTTCCTGCAGAAGGATTAAGATTATACTCTTAAGTAAATCTATTCATTTTTGTTCACAATAAGATTTTTAGAATCGGTATATTCTAAAATTAGTGTAAATTCGTTCAAGCCATATTTAACAATAGCTCTTACGATATATAAACGAATTCGTGTTGATAAAAATTAATCTTGATAATAATCACTAAGTCTTACATACAAAGGATCCCCACTACCTATGTAAAATTTACCATTGGTATTATTTATCCATGCATATACTCCTGTTTGATTTTTTTTTTATTATCTTTATAAATTAAATCACGATTATTTAAAGTATCACTATAAACTTTTATAGCATATTTAAATATAGAATTACAAGAAATATCTGAATAATTTCTCGTACAATTAATAAAAAGTCCTCAACTTAATTAAAAACATATTAGATAAATAAATATAAATAATATCTAGATTAGTATTTAATCACATAAGCAATAATAATGCCATCATTAATGCGCATCGCTATAACTTAAAATATTTATTTATATCAATTTTCACTGATAATTGGCTATATCTTAAGCCCATCGCAGCGCGATAGACCAACTCTTATTTAGTCAATGAACAGCATACCCCTTTAGGTACTTGGCTGCAGATTGTCCATTATTATTTCAAAAGTTATTATCTTACAACGAGTCATTACCTGTTCCAAATAAATGTTACTATTTATATTTGATACTTTGAATTTTAGGATATTCCTGCAATTTAAGAGTTTTGCTCTCGACATTAAGTCGTGAACTAGTAATAGGTTCGCTACTACTTTTATTGTCCGCATTAATTAAGAACAATCCAGTAGCTTCCATAGCATTCAGATTTACCGTAACAAAATTTAATTATTTAAACTATTAAATTTTATTAAGAAGGATTCTGATTTAAAAAATTTTTTCAAAAATTATTAGAGTACACTTTAAATATATTATGTTTACATATACATCGCTACGCGAATTTTTTTACTTTTAATATATTAATCTCCATCTACTCGTTGTTCTTTTCCAATAAACATTTATTAGTTTAGATCCGCGATAATCCATTTTTATTTATTTCATAAACTATGTTATAACCTTACCGTTTTATAAACGCCGCATTAAATTTTTAATTTAATGTTTGATAATAATTTCTTTAGGAGGTTTCCGGAGTTTGGAGATTTTTAGCCGCAAATACAATTCCTATCTTGTAAAGCAGCAAAAGCGAATCCTAAGATAGCATACGCAAATAATTGTGCTCTTACGAAAATCTCAATATATTAATAATCTTTATTTATAAAATATATCTTGAATATCTTTAAATCAGGTTTACTAATATTAGATTATCTTTAACCTGATGCCTATTTATAGGTGACTAGAGTACATCTTAAACTATTAAATTATAGTATTTACAATATAAAATTTAATAAGTTTATAACCGTTTACTCGTTGCTCTTTTACAATTTTTCACCGTACATGGTGATTTAAATTGATTTAGATCCGCGATTACCTATTTATCTCGTAAAATATTACTGTACCCAATTTATTAAATTAGCCATTAAACCTTTTCAAATTTAATTTAGTTTTATGAATTATTAAGGATTCCCCGGAATTTGATTATATTTGCCTAATAAAATTTATTATTTAGCTAGGGTTTCTGGCTACACCTAATATAAGAGCACCGAAAACCACACCAATACCAACTCCCGCACCAATGTAGAGTAAGAAAGCCGGTACCCTTGGTGTTAGGCATACGACCCCTCCTCCCCAAACTGTACGTGATAGTTTCCCATCATACAGCTTTCCAGATGAATTTGACAATCCATTTTGAATAAGATTATTGATTGCGAAAAGACTTGGGCCCACATTACTTTTACGTTTAATCTCATCCGAGATTGTGTGCTTATCTCGATTCTTATCCATCCTGGACTACTTCCCCTTCCTTCAGCATTACCTGAAGAGTATTGGTGTATCAAACATGATTCCCTCACGGTACTTTTGTAAATGTTGATGTCAGCGGGATACTACTAGTCCTCCGTCACCTTATGAATTGCTCCACTTAGGCGATCCCGAGTTCCCATAAATTATTGTTTTCGCGTGATCTTTTAGGTACCCTACTCTCAACCTTGATTGTATTTATTATACAACGTCTAACTATGATTCATTTATGCAGACGGTTTAATTTTCTGCACTTATAGTTAACAGCCTATTAACTTTCCAAGCGTAGCCCACATCTATAGGCGACTGATTGATAGGATTCGGATAGTATAATTCTTACCATGAGATCAAATGACTCGGAATTAGAAATGATGAAAGTTACATTTTTTTATTCCTGTTCTAAGGATGCTAAGTTCAGCCAAAGGTTTCCCTTTCGGAATTTTTAGTTCCAGACCTAACCTTAGTGTCACAACCGTTTATGAATCTACGGTTAGGATCGCGCATTGATCCCTCGATAATTTATAGTGAAACGGCGCACTAAACCTGTTGTAGCTAAACCTGTTCCTATAATTTTACTTGCTTGTATCATTTATTTTTTTTATTTACTAAAACTGTACATAATATTGCTATAATTTTATTTTATTAATCTTATTCACTTATGGTATTTAATTAATAAAAAATAATTTATAAATATACCACACTTTTATATATTTTTTTTATATTTAATATAAATTACCTTTAAAAAAAAATTTTTTTCAATAATGCAAATTTTTATTATAATCAAAGTTAATTAAAAACAAAAAATTAGCTATTTTCATAATATATGAAATTTTCATTTTTTCAGAACAATTTGATAGATGCTTAAATATATACTTATCTATATTGAAATATTGTACCACTTGATAAATAGCAGCACTTAGATGTATTTTAACTATTTTCTTTTTAAATATCGTTATAGTTTTAAATAAAACAAAATTTAATATTTGATCGTGTTATAAAACTAGGATTATAAGCTACTTAAGTTTTATATACTTCTAATATTAGAATAGCTTGATTTATTACTATATATTTTGAATAAATATTTGGTAACTTAACCTCCCCCCCCTATATTTGGTTATTAATTTTATTCAATAACTTTTTATAATATTAAACAGGAACATTAGGAGTTAGATAAACCTTATGTACTAATTATCCAGAGCTAAGATACACTTAATATAATAAGATTGATAGGCATAAATAATAAACTAAATGTTATATCAAGATATATTATTTTAAAATAATACCTATTTTAGTATTATATTATATGAAGTGACAAATACTAATTTATTTTTTTTAGATCATAGTGGTAATTTTATACTGATAAACAATTTTCAAAAATACATACATATTAGCATTACAAGATTGATAAGCTTTTGGACGGAAAGTTCCCACCTTACCGAGAATAATTAAGGATTATATGATAACTAGATGCGGTAGATAATACTCTTTACTAAAAGTGTATAAACTTATTACCTATTGTCTAACACTCAGCTTTCTGGCTTATTTACATTTAGATCAGCGCCGTTTTGCGGCGCCGGTGATTTTTAAATTTACTTTTATTAATTTATTTTTATTTATACTTAAATTTTCTAAGCTAACTTCATAAAGGCCTACACCAAATATATAGTAAAATATATTTTATTAGTTATGTGAGTACCAATAGCCAAAGGTAAATGTCCTACATTAAAAGTTTAACATAGAAATAGGCCAGTCATCGCATAGCGATGATACATAAATTATTTTATGTCACTATGAATAAACCTTTGTAAATATATAAAGCGGATTCCTAATCGAATACAAGTTAAAAACTTTATTAACTCAAATTAAACTTTTCAAGGTTTAATTAATACAGATGTTTTTTGCTATTATTAAGCTTATATTCTCAGCTGCGAAGCAGCTGGTATATTTTTAAATACTTATTTTTGGTATAAAATCACGTGCGAAGCGCGTGGTCATAACTACCTTATTGAAATAAGGCAACAAGTATTTAAATAATGGAGACAAAGTCTAACGAGTTTTACCTGAAGAAAATTTTTCATAACGTTATTTAAGGTGACCCTTTGATAAAGGTCACATAAAGAATTTATCCGCTTCCTTCGCCATTTAGACCTGAGGCGCGCGTAGCGCGCCTATGGTCAGCCGCCGAAGGCGGCCTTAATTTATCAAACTTTTCATATATTATATTCAAATTTAAATTATGAATTTCTAATTTTAATAAATATATCTTATTTTAAATATATTCTAATTTTTATATATGTTTGATAAATTTGTAGATTGTATATATTAGATTATAAAGTTATTAAATGAATATTTTTTTTGATTGTTATTTATAAAGAATAAAAGTTTAGTCTTTCATAAATAATTATTTTTTTATCAATTAATTCTATAAACTTCGTAAACCTGTTATATAAGCTGTCATATTCGTAGATAATTTGGACATAAAAGTATTTTTGCTCCATTTTTATTACTATTTTTTTTATAAATTTTAAAGTCAGTGATTGAAATTTTTTAATTTGCAAATAATAAGAATAAGGTCAATTAATTAATAATAGAGATTAGAAACAACAAAACTAAATAATGATAATTAGTTACCCCACACACACATCCTATAAATTAAATACAGCTAAAACAGAATTTTACGTTAAATTATTTGCAGCACTACCCATTAAATGCCCACCCGCTTAACGGGTGGGCATAAATCATTTCTTATTTTTATTAAATACCTAGTAATAAATTTAAATTTATTTACTATAATTATTATATTCATTTCAAAATGTGCGAATCCAGGTGCATTATCACGTTTAATCTCATATGATATGTTATAAGTTTATTTAAGGTATTAGCCGGGCGGCTACGCGGACGCCTTGTAAGGTTAAACATGCTCTATAACATGATTTCAATATTTTCTACAAAGATATCATTATATGAAAACCATATTAATTAATTGTTCATTCGTAATATAATACTGATTATCAGTATCTAACATATTCCTAAACATATTTATAGCTTTAATTTATTTAATTGTATAACCTCTATTGTAAAGCTAAATTACCTAATTAAATGAATTTAATATTTCGGCGTTGGAATTTGATGAGAACGCTTTATATCCTACTATTTATACTATAGGAATTGCTGCATATATTAGATACTAAATTTTTTACAATATTTACACCCTGAAAATACAAAATATTTATTTTTTGATATGATCTCCATAAAAACACCTCTATAATTAAATTAATAATTTAACCATATTTTATAGCAAATTTTAAACTATACAATTATTCAGAATTATTATAATTTATAATTTTATTTTTATTTATATAGCCTAAACCTTTAAATTATAAAGTTATTTTTAAAACCCTAAAAAAAATTTTTTTAATGCACGCGCGTTAATTTATTATGCGTATTATTAAGCTCCTACTCTACGTCCCTATGTTAATTTTATATTTTTTTTATTAATTAGTTATCAAGATGTCTAGATATTTCAATATTAACTATTTTGCTCTACCGTTGAGTCATGTGACTTTTATTCGCGTTCTGTAATGCGGAATAGCGATGTTGCATCAGTTTAACAACCCAATAATTATTTATTAATATATTTAATTTATTAAAAAAAATTTAACCAATAAATTAGCGAAGCTGCCTCAGTTTTACCATTATATCACAAGCGCGCTTCGATGTTTTAAAACTCATAGCTTTTAGTTTATATTAGGAAGCAAAGGAATCGAACCTTTTCTAGCTTATAGCTATTGAGTTTACAGCTCAACCCGCGGCCATTACGGATGCTTCCTTATAGCAATTTTATTAAAAATATATTGAAAACTATAAAAAACCTTACTTTATTACTTATAAAATTAAATACTTCAATTTTTTTTATACCCCCCCCCCGAACTTGGCCTTGCTACAGTATGAAATCGCAAAAGCTAAAAAACATTAAATTATTAATTAGATATTTAAAATCCATTACTTAATGGTAAACAAATATTAGAAATAATTATATTTAATTATTTAACCTTTTTATTAACAAAGGTAATACCTATTTAAATTTTATTGTTTTATTAAATTATTTTATTATATATTATCAACCGAAAAATATTTTATTAATAAAATTTTAAATTACCTTTAATTTACTAGAAGGCAATACTTATTTTAAATATAATAATCTAAATTAAAAAATTTATTGTATTTAGCCGGGAGAGAAACTCGAATTCTCATTATTAATGTATGAAATTAATGTTCTAACCTTTGAACTATCCAGGCAAAAGTTATATATTTAAAAAAAATTTTTTATGGGAGGATACCCTGATTTGAACAGGGAACATACTATGCCACATACAGTCGTTCTACCTATTGAACTATATCCTCCTTTTTATATATTTTACTATATAATTACAATATATTATTAAATTTTTAATTTTTATCTATTTATCGCGCAAAGCACAAAAGTATTTACAATTATTTAAATAAAAAGAAATATACTATAATTATTAAGTTATTTCAGATATTTATTTTACTTTAACATAAATGATCTTTAAATTTTATTTTATTATTATAATTTTATTTAATTTAATTATACTTTAGACATAACACATATTTAAATTTTGAAGTCTTAATTTATGATATTAATAATTTTAAATATATTAAAAGATCAAAGATAAAACCTTAAGGTTAGGGTGCTAGCCTTCTCAAACAGTATTTAGATCTTGTAATCACGTATTTCAAATTTATAAATTTTATAGAAAAAAAGCCAGATTAAAAAAGTTAAAAACCATAAAATTATTATTTTGTATTAAATCTAACTACATTATTATATTTTTCATTGTTAATTTTACTTAATTTTTATTATATTCTAATATTTTAAATTTATAATATAAATAATTTAATTTATAAGTAATGTTTTATAGTAATATAAAACCCTACCAAGATTAAGCGTGATGCGGCTCCACACGGGTGACCTACCCTAGATTCCTTTTAGGGCTATCTAGTTAAACAGGCTGAGGGTTTTACCCCCCCCACCTCTTAATCACTGAAATGCTCATAGGAAAGTGATTTCCTACTAAAAATAACCATTCATTTGTTTGAATGACCGTTAAATTATTCATGATTTTATTATTATACCTTTAAAATAAATAGGTTTATTCGTTTTTAAACATGAATCATTTGACGATATTTTTAGACCGCTTAATGTACATTAGTTATTTAGTTTAATGACATTCAATTTAAACTTATCTAGGTAGTATTCTTGCCAATTTTTGGACCAATCATTTGGTATATGATTTATTCATTGCCTCATTTAACACTTGATAAAATGATGATTAAGTAGCCATCGCGCCTTAGGTGCGATGGTTAGGAATTAAAGTAGGTCCCACGGTCACGGTGTCACACTATTGATGCCACAGCTAGTACCCCTTACTCATAAAAATATTAACACGATAGGCCCTCCTACCCTGCTAAGAGGTTTGCTAAACGCTGAAAAGTATGTGGTACAAAAGTGTGTTATGGGGGGGGCCTACCTATTTTCTTAATTAAAAACCAGCCTATATTTAAGCTTATTTTGTAAATTTACCTTATTCTATTTATTACCTTATACATTGTAACATTTAAGGTGTGCTTAATAAAATTACTGTATTTTATATTACCAATCACCTAAACATCCGCGTAAAATTATTTTACGCGGATGTCATCGCGCCCACATTGCGGCCCTCTAATTAAATTTTAATAAAATTATAATTTATACCTCGTTATAAATTTTTTAAATCTATATTTTTGTTATTTTTAGTTCCTACCTTCCTTCCCCTCCCCACCTTAAAATAATTTTGTATTCTTTTTAATAATAATAAATCTTTTTTATGTAAACTAATTGTAAAACTAAGGTTTTAGTTATATATTGTTTTATTAGGCGTTCGATTATCTTTTTGAATTAAAAAGTACCCTTCTGCATCCGTGAAACCTGAAACAAACTCTGGTTGTAATGGTAAGTCATCGGAAGATTTTTAATAGAAATATTAATTTTTTACAAAAAGTTTATTCTTAATAAAATGTTTTTGATTTAATTTACCTATTAATAAAAAGAACATAAGATGTTAAGAATCAACACTATAAAGTTGAAACAAAATAATGTAAACCGTATATATAATAGCGGGATTAATACCTAATACAACAATTATACCAAATAAAAATAATAATATAGTATATTCTCTTTTATTTAAATCAGTAAAACTCTTTAAAGAATAAATTCCACCAAAAGCAACACGATTATATAAATAAATAATAAAGACTGCTGAAAGGATTATTGAAGAAGATCCCAATCCTCCCATTATAGGCATTCTTTCGAATGCTCCATACAATGACATTAATTCATCAACAAAATTTATAGTAAGCAGTGTATCCTTTTCAAGAATAAATTAAATAACAATTGAAAATACAACATATTATTTTTAAAAAAATAAAATAATAATAAGTTTAGAGAAAACTACAGCAAAGGTAGAAAGTTGTAAAAAAGTTTTTAAAAAACTTAAAAAGGCCAAATAAAACATAAAATTTCTTTATAGAACACATTTAATTATTAAAATTTTAAATTAACTTTTAGATGGATTTTTAAAATCACGTCCTACGGATGAGAAGAATTATTAGCAAAATCAAAACCTTAGGAATTGTCACCTACTTCAGAGTTAATATCAAGTAGCATCTATTATTATATTGTTATTCTTATCAGCTTTTATTTCCATTATTTTTTCTAACCCTTCTGGTGTTAAATGCCCTTTGATTTTCATTATTTCTGTAACTTGACATCAAGAATAAAAATCTAAAGATTTTATTACAAAAATAGGGTATTTTTAAGGAATTATTTTTTCATTAATATCTGATCTATTAGAGACTACATATGTTACTGCATTAGAAGAATGTTTAACAACCATACCACAATTAAAAAGTTAATAAAACTTTCTAATAAAACTTTATATCGTACATGTTGATTAATTTTAAATCTCAACATTGTTTTAAATTTAGTTTGACTAGAATTTTTATAAATATTAACCATAAAACCTTCTCCAGAAGTAAACCCAGCAAATCAATCTGATGTTATTTTTATAGAAGTAACCAATGGTCTTTTAATTGCAATTATATGTGGAAATGTTTCAATTAACTCATCCGATAACCCTTTATTTATTGTAGCTTTTATAGACAAAAGCTTATCTTATCCTGTATCAGTTAAATGATCACCTATAATAATTAACTCAAAAGCCTTTTTAAAAAGAATATAATCAGAATATTTTTAAATTAAAGGATACATATCAAAATGATTAATTACTAATTTTAATTCATCAAGTGAATACGATAAGTTGCTATATTTAATCTAGTTGTAATAGATCCTACCCCTTTAAAATAAGTTTGTACTTTTTTTAAAACTGGTAAATCTTTTTTATGTAAACCAATTCTATAACTAAGATTATAATTATATCTTGTTTTATTAGGAGTACGTTTATCTTTTTGAATAGAAAGTAATTAACATCCTACTGCATCAGTAAAACCAGTAATAAATCCTGGTTTTAATTCGGAAGAATTTTTAGATGTAGAAACAGAATTATTATTTTTTAATATTTTTCCTTGTTGATCTTTTATATTTTGATGTAATTAATAAAGATAATATAACATGTTCAGCATCAAAACTATAAATTAATGTTGAAACAGAATAATGTAAACCATCTAGTATTAGAGCTGGATAGATACCTAATATTACTATAAAACCTACGAGAGTTAACAAGATAGTGTATTCTCTTTTATTAAGGTCTGTGAAACTAGTTAAATGCATTGAATATGTTCCACCAAAAGCAACACGATTATAAAGGTATATAGTGAAGGCTGCAGATAAAATAATTGAAGTACTTCCTAGTAATCCCATTATAGGTAATCTCTCGAATGCTCCATATAGAGACATAAATTCTCCTATAAAATTAATAGTTAGCGGAGTTCCCATGTTCGAAAGACATAAAACGAAGAACAAGATAGAAAAGATTGGTAATAATTGAGTAATTCCCCTATATAAAGAAATTAAACGAGTGTGATAACGATCATACAATACACCTCCAACGCAAATAAATAGACCTGTAGATGCGAATGCATGAGCTAAACCTAAAATGATAGCACCCTCTATACCTATTACAGAATTACTAAAAGAACCTAAAATATAAACCGCAGCATGGGCTACAGACGAATAAGCAACTATTTCTTTTAAATCTATAGTTCTAACTGTATTTATTGAAGCGTAAATTATAGTAATTACACAAAAGACATATACAAGTGGAGTATAAATTAATGAAGCTTTAGATAATATTGGTAATATTAATCTATAAATACCGTATAGACTTAGTTTAAGTACAATAGCTGCCAAGATTACACTACCTCCTAAAGGAGACTCGACATGAGCTTTAAGTAGTCAAAGATTAAGAAAGATAAACGGCGTTTTTACTGCGAAAGCAATAAATATTCCTATAAATAAAATTTTTTGAACATCAAATTCAAAAAGAGTTTTAAATAAACCATCAAAATCTGTTGTACCCATTAAAGAAGACATAGTTAATATAGCTAATAGTAAAAATAAAGATCCTAATACGTAATTCAAATTTTTAATCTTATATTTAAGAATTTAGTAAAATTGAAATATCTTTAATTTTGGATTACTTTATTTACTTATTATAACCTACAATTTAATTTATATTTTTATAATAATTATTAATGATCTCTTGAAAAATTCATTTTTGATTTTATAAGACGAATTTTTTCCAATCCATTTTTTGTTAAATGAGATTTATTTTTCATTAATTCTACAACTTTTTTGAAATCTGAAAAATCTAGTGCTTTTACACCTTGAATAGGATATTTTTCGAAAAAAGGAATAATCTTATCAATAATATCATTAAATTTGATTACTACAGAATAAACCGCTGATTTTTCTAAATTCAATCCTTTCGCATACAAAATTATTAAACTTTTATTAAATACTTGTCTCTACTATGTTGAGCTATTTGAAATTTTAACATTACGGCTTCACCTAATTTAGTTGTAGAAGAGTTATAAATAGAAACAAAAAAAAAAAACAGCCCTCACCGCTGGCAAAACCTGCTAATCAATTTAAATTATTCACTTTAGTTTTTAAAGGTAAAGGTCTCGAAATTGGTAATTTAGGAAAGCTATTTTTAATTATTCCGTGATACCTAAATTTATAAAAACTCGTATATTAAGAATTTTTTAAACCTATCATCTGTTAAATGATCTTTATTAAACAAATTTAATGCTTATTTGAAAAGTTGATAATCAGATTATTTTTGAGTAATTAAAGGATATTTATATAAATGGGAAATTATTGTTGTTAAATCTTTAATAGATTTAATATAATATTGCATAGTAATATCACCATGTTTACTAATATTACCTAATCCAAAATAACTTTGAGATAATAATTCTAAATCTTTAAAATAATTTTAAATATTAATTGAACTTGATAACCTGTTTTATATCTATTATTTTTAGAAATACCTATAATAAAAGAACCTTCACCATCTATAAACCCTGAAATAAATCAAGGGTCTAACTTTTAATTAATTGATTAGGTTTTTATTAAGTTTATTTTCTTCAGATAAATTATGGTTAATTGTTGTTGAATGGAAAAGTACTCGTTTATGTTGTAGGTTATAAAAATTAACATTTTTTTCTTCCAAAAACCGGTTTTCCGGCGACTAGAAAACCTCTTATATTTTTATAAAATAAAAAATCATATTCTCGTTGCTCTTTTACAGAACTTTCTCTATTTTTATCATAATTTTATTTAAAAGGGTTAATTGATTTTTTGTAATAAATATCTACCTTTAAAAGGTGTTTGTGTATTACGAGAGAAATACATTCGTATACTACCTAAAGGTACATTAAGGCTTTTGCTGTATCACTCATTAAAGGATAAATAGTTTTACTTTTGATCTAAAACTTCTATAGGTACACTTGGACTACCAGCTCCTTTTGCTCTTTGATGTCCTAAGCCTTTTTTCCATGTTTATTCCCTATCATACTATTACTAATTTTTTTATAGCATCTTCAGTATGCTTGTACCCTAAAAGAGAACCAGCTGCTTTTAATATATTATTCTCAGGCTTAAATAGGTACATATAGTATTGCTCTCTCTCAGTACATTTGCTAGCCTCACAGTATTCGAGAATTTCTAAATAAAAATTAGCATATCCATACTTTAACTATGCACTATTAATAACATTTTTATATTTCATCAAATACTTGATATTATAATACTTATAAAATCTAGTTGTCAAGTTGATAGAACTTCCTATATAACTTTTCCAGTTTTTTTGTTTTTCCATCGGTAAACTCCTGATTTTGAAATATTTTCAAGGATACTCAGTTTTTCTTAATCAGGATTATTATAAACCGTAATTGGTACTGCGGTTAACATAAAACAAGTTGGGTCCGTAGACTTTGAAAACCAAAAACATAAAAAGGCATAAAAAATAACTTTAAATTAACACCCCCCCTCGCGAGGGATATGAATAAAAAATTCAGTCTGATTTAGATCCACGATAACCCATTTTATCTTTAGTGATGTTATTATACCCTTGGTAATTAACAAGGCCAATTGTAAAGTTTTCTTTATATTTTTAATTACTAAAGCTTTAGGGTTTGCCCGGAATTTGATTTTTTTACACTATTAAATAATGTGTATAAGAATAAATAAAAACTTGCTCTTACTCTTTCATTAGATCCAAATAATCCTATTAGTATAAACAGAGGCAAGGTGGTTAAATTAATCATATTAATAAACAAATTTAAGATTTTAAGTTTTACTTAATCTACCTTTATTCATTACTATTTTTATTTTTCGAATTTTTATAACCTTTATAGGTCAAATGAGCCTTATCTTTTATTTATTCGGCTGTTAGTTTAAAATCTTCAAAGTCTTTAACTTTTTCTCCAATAATTTTATATTTATCAAAAAACGGTATAATTTTATTTAAAATATCAGAAAATCGTGTAACAATATATATTATTACATCTTCAGAAAGTTTATTAGTAGACCCACACCCTAAATATTTTTCAAAACTCTTAATTAATTCAAAAGATAATATTGAAGCAAATTAAAATTTAATTTAAATGATTCTCCTAAGTTTGTTTGACTTTTATATATATTAATTAAAAAAAACAACCTTCACCACTTGCAAACCCAGCTAACCAATTAGGATATTTAATTTCTTGATTTGTTACTAATGGTCTTTCAATAGGTTTAATTTCAGCAAAGGCTTCTTTTAATTTATCCGATAAACCTAAATTTAAAGATGATTTTATAGCCACAATTTTTTTTAACTTGAAGAGTTAAATGTTCTTTACGATTAATTAAATTAACAACTTTTTTAAATAAAGTCAACCCTTTTTGAGTTATTAAAGGATATTTTTACAAAATGCGGAATTATTATATTAATTAATTTTTCTATTGATACAACACGGTAATGTATGGTGTTTTTACCTGCTTTTGTAAATGTTCCTATACCACCAAAATATTGTTTAATAAGTTCTAAAATTGCAATATCTTTTTGAAGACAAATTGAGAATATTGCTTCTACACTTTATCCTATTTTTGTTTCAGAATTTTTTCGAACCCTAACCATAAATGATCCCTCACCATCGACAAAACCAGTAATAAAATAGGAATTTAAACAATAATGTGTTGATTAGATAGATGAAGTAAAATTAGAATAAAATTTTAATTTATTTAAGTTAGAAAGGAATTTAATTTTATTATTTCTTTCGATATAATTTAGAGGTCTTTTTAATTGTAATTTAATAATACTAATCATTATTATAATCTCGTTGTTCTTTTACAGATTTAAATTCTAATTTAGATACGCGATTACCCATTACAGTTTCCTTTATATTATGACTTGTTACCATACATGAATAATTAATTCATCCTGCTACAATTTTTCAATTTAACTCTGGTATCAGAAGCTTTAGGGCATTCCCGTAGTTTAATAATAATTCCCTCTCTTATGATTTCCCGGACCACTCAACAGGAAGAATACTTTCAAAAAATATATAAAATAAAAATACATCTAATAATAAAAAAACAGCTAATAATAATGTTTCTAATAATAATATTATTATTGCATAAGCTCTTACAGTTACTTTTATTGAATTTCAATTAGATAATAATGCTATTGGTGTAATTATTGTTGTAACTAGCACAAAATATATAGATATTCCATCTAACCCGGAATAAAAATCACAAAATTTAACTTTGTCAAAATCTTGTAAAAATTGAAAATGATTATGACTAAAATCATAAAAAATTAAAATTATTAAAGAAATTATAACATTTATTACAGATGTTGTTAATGCTATTATTTTTATTTCCATATAATCATTAAAAAAAAATTTTTGAAATGCAGCTGTAGATAGGCAAATTGCTCCCGATAAAGGTACAAAAAGTAAAAGTAAAGTTAAAATAAATTTTTATTTAGTATTAAAAGATTTACGAATCTACCGGAATAATCCTGCAGTATATTGTAACACACATTCAGAAGAATAAGTTATTCAATTATATGAAATAAACGACTAGCCTAATACGGCTACGTTGCAAAGGGCCTTTGAAAAAGGCCTCTCGCTTTATTATAATTGTAAAAACCTATGAATATTATTATATTCGCTACATTTAATATTTGCAAATAAAATTAAAACGGAAAAATTATATATTTAATGTAAATTATTTTACAGAAAAAATAATATAAATTATTATGTTTTATAACAAATAAAACCCTATAAAAACTTTATTCAAGTAGTAACTCACCAGATCATAATAAATAGTAAGAACAGCAACCAAGGCTGAATTAGAATCAAAATATTTAACACATGCTATGCACGCATATAAATACAAAGGTTAATATTTTAATTGGTATTATAATATTAAGGAAAAATAGTTAAATTATATTTAAATATGTTCTAGTTATTAATGTCCTAACTATATGAGGTAATACAAATTTTGAAAATGTGTAAATTAATATTAATAAAATAAAAAATACATAAGTTACTTGATTAATAAAATAAAATGGTACTAATTGTGGAATAAATCTTAAATTATTCAACTTGACAGTTAAATATATTTACCTATCTTACCACACTATATAGTTAATTTAATCTGTTATTGAATTTAAACATTATCCATATATTTTTCTATTAAATTACATATTTTATATCAAAATTTTACATTTAATGGTCATATAATAAATAACCCAAATGGTAATAAAATAAAAATTATATTTTGTATAATAATAACAAATAAAAAGAAAATAATAAGTATTATTAATTTTAATAATTTTATTATATAATTATGTATTAATTCTTTATTTAATCTATTTATCATTAAGAGCCAAGGTAACAAAACTAAAAAAAAAAATTAGAAAATTATCAAAAGTTAAATTTCCATTTTCATACCCTACTTGTCTTAATATATTCGATCTAATAAAAAAAGATAAACACCATATAAATATATAAAAACCAAAAGGCTTATTTCACGTTAATTTTACAAATATGTAAATTAATATTATTAATATTATAAATACAAAGGTTATTTCAATATAATAATTAAATTGTAACATTTTATAATCATTAAAACTTGACAGTTAAATATATTTACCTGTCTTACCGCAATATGCAGTTAATTTGTAATCAGAGCAATAAATGACCCACCCCCCGTTGTTTTAATTTATCATTATAATAATAAATCTTCTTTTAATCATGAAAAAAATTTTGTAAAATCAAATTAAATGTAAAATAATAATTAATAATAACGACAAATAAACAATACGAATCTACCGGAATAATCCTACAGTATATTTAACACATTAAGAATAATCATTCAATTATATAAAAAAAGCTACGGAACCGCAAAGCGGCTACGTTGCAAGGGACCTCGAAAGGAGGCCCCTCTATTTTTATGTTTTCTTCTTATGTGATCATTTAAATTATCCTTTCTAGACCATTTTTTACCTAGACATTTAGTATCAGCTGATGCATGTGGACAAGTTAGTTCTGGATTTGAATGCTTAGAAGAAATTTGGTGTCTCTTTAGATCAGCAAGAAATTTAAAGCCTTTATTTGCTCGAGTTCATGCACAATCAGATATGTCGCAAATATATAAAGGAGTATCCAATTTGCTTTTTTTATTAGGCTGGACTTCTTTTTGAACTTGGTCATTTTTGGTAATTTCAGATTCATTTATTGATCTTTTGAATTTTAATACCTTTCTAGATTCATCTATTAAGTATTCAGTATTTGGATTATTAGATTTTTCAATACCTTTGGGGGCTTTGTTACTTCACAGCTACTTTCATCCTGTAACCTAGGATCTATATTATTATAATATTCCCTAATTTCAGATTCTGAAAATTCTGTGGAATTAGGTGTATTTTTTCCATTATTATTATCCATAAAATTAATAATAAATTTTTTAATCTTCTTATTTTCATTTACTAAATTATCTCCTAAATATAAATTTAAGTTAAATTTAATTATAAAAAGTGTAATTAAATCATAAATAATATTATATATAAAGCTCCCAGTTACTAAATTAAGAAATCAAAAGGCTTCCAATTTTGGTATTAAATTTAATACCAAATTTGGTATTAACAAATTATAAATTAAAAAAAGAATAATAACAGTTAAAGATAAACTAAGAAAAATCTTTAAATTTATTAATATATACTTTAGGGGACGATAACGCATTTACGAATAACATATAAACTCTAAAAAAGATAAAAAAGAAACATAAATCATAATAGTGATTTTAATTATTTAATGTTCTATAATATCATAATTATAATTATGAATAAAGAATATTAATAAATATACATTACTAAATTTAAAGATACGCATAAATTTTTAAGGTCGCCTAAGGCGCCGATGATTCGGCGCGTATGTGCCGAATCATCTTTTTTTTTAATAATCATATATTTACCTTATTATATGTAGGCTAGCTATATAAATTTAAGACGTTACGCATGTTAGCCGCCTGTTTCACAGGCGGCACAGTTAATAAATTATTATATTTTCAGCATCTCATTTATTTTAAACTTCATTACCTATGGACTTTTATATAGAAGTGTTTTTAATTTAAAAATGCATATTAAAATATATAATTTAAACAATAACGAAGGTTGAATAGTAATTGCATTAAAGATTAAATAAATGTAAGGTTATTTCCGAATAATATTATATATTTCATTAATATATAATTATTAGACTAAACAATATAAAATAAAATAATTTAACGTTTAATTTTTATATTGAAATGTACATCCTTTATAAACATCACCCTCTTTATGTATTTGTTAAGAGTTTTACGATCCAATTTTATACCTTGAGATTCAAAATATCTAATTGTATCCATAATACTAAAAAAAGTTTGTTTTTATTATCATCTTCAGATTTTACAATAAGAGGCTTATTATTTTTATTAATAGGTTAAATTCTTTAATTTATTTTTTTATATTCCTCAATTAATAAATCTAAATATTTAAAATCAAGAGATAAAGATTTTTCAGAGTATTTACAAATAAAATTATGAAAATTTTTCCTTAATATATTTTAAGTATCTCTTTTGATAGTAAAACCTAAAAATTTTTAATATGTAGTACAAGACGTTAAAGAATCAAATTCTAAATTATTACCTTCTACTTTTTATTGAAGGAGATAAAGGTAAATTTGTAATATTTATAAATTTATTTCTATAATATATTTATTGTCTTTAATAACTCTTAGGTAAAACAGGAATAGTGAGAGATGTAATGGAAGCGTAAATTGTTAAACAGCAAAATCAATAGTATATAAATAAAATGCCTTAAATATTATAAGCAAATTTAAGTTAACCCTTTCCAGCTACAAGATGTAGCTGGGTTTAAAAATGGCTGTCATACCGCCACTAAAGGGGCGGATACTTAATACTTTAAGATAATATTATAAATACTAACTCATCTCAATTCAAATCTAATATATTAATAATCCATTCAAGATCATTTATAAATTTAACTATATCTCGCGATGATGAAGGATCAGTTAATTTAGTATTTAAACTTTCATATACATCAGGATATTCAAAGAATATTTGATTTAATATATCACCAGGATCGTCAGATCCTGGAATATAATTATCGTTATTTTTGTAATCATCCATATCTTGTATATATTTTGCAAAGATTTTTAAAAAATAATTACAAAGATTATCAGGAGCATTATGATTAAATTCAAAATGAGGATGCATAGCATAGTCTTTAGCAGCATTAATATTAGGCATGTATTTTTCCCTTATTAGATCTTCCAAGTTATATTCAGTTTCGTATCACTCCTCTTTAGCTTTTTTAAATTTACTAATTAATTTATTTTTATATTTTAATAAAAAAATTAGAGTAAACATATTAAAAGAAACAGCAAATATAAACATAGGTAATACATAAATAAACGAAAGTACTAATAAAGATAAAGGATCAAAAAGTAAAAGCATTAAATAAAAATTAAAATATATACGAATCTACCGGAATAATCCTGCAGTATATTGTAACACACATTCAGAAGAATAAGTTATTAAATTATATGAAATAAACGAGCATTATACGGCTGTTACAAGGATACCCCCCCTGCTTAAATATTTCATTGCCAACATTTAAAAAAACCAAAATAGAATAATTAAAAATTTAAGTAATAAAATTTAATTATTTTTACACAAAATAGAGGAACTTCAACGAAGGAAGAATAAAAGTAAAAATTTTTATATTTGGTAATTTATTTACCAAAGGATTTTTATAACAAATTAGAAACTATTGAATAAAATATAATATTTCCATGATATTAAATAATTATAAAAAAAAAACAAGAATATAAACTAATAATACGAAAATACTAAATTAATATTTTCCTTTACATAAATATATACCTGGAACATTTAATTTTACAGGTTTATGGAAATAATGTTTTATATCCTTTATATAATCTAATCCATATATTGTTTTTATTACCTCAGTATGAGACATGATAATTCTATTAGCAACCAAAGAATTAGGTTGTTTAATTAAATAATTATTAGGTAAAGTATTATATTTAATTAATACATTTTTTTCAAGTTTTGTTAAAAAACCATTAGTTGTAACATAATTTCTAGTTGTTACTTTACGGGATATGAGAAAGGGATTAGTACATTTATTCCAAATATGACTATTAAACAAAGTACAGATTATTGTTCATTTAGTCAAGTTAGGAATTTTTCTATTGAAACAGATTGAATTACGATAGGCATAGAACTGTGAAGGATACCACATATCTCACTACACTGACCATAGAACACACCTTCTCTATTTATTAGAGTAGAACACTGATTTAAACGACCTGGATAAGCATCAAGTTTAAGAGCAAGAGCAGGAACGGCAAAGGAATGTATAACGTCAGCGGCTGTGATAATGAAACGAATATGAGTTAATTCTGGAACTATTACTCTGTTATCAACTTCTAACATTCTTAATGCACCGTCTTGTAAATCTTCTTCTGGTACTATATAAGAATCATATTCAATGTTTTCATTATCATCATTTACGAAATCCACGTATTGGTAGCTTCAGTATCATTGATGACCCTCGGCAAGAATAGACATAGCAGGATCAGCAACTTCATCCATTAAGTAAAGTAGTTTGAATGATGGGAATGCAATTAAAATTAGAATAACAGCGGGAGTAATTGTTCAGATTAGTTCGATGAGTGTACCATGATTTAAATATTTGTGTGAGATAGGTGATCTTTTATTAGAATAATTTCTAATTACAGATGCTAAGATTCAACCTACACCAAATAAAATTGTTACTAGATAAAACATAATATTATCATGTAATTCAACTAATCCCTCAAATTGCACGGTTGTTATATTCATTTTACATAGAATAATAAATAATTTAAAAAATAAAAAATATAAATTAAATTTCATGATTTCTTCCTCTATTCATTCCACTCTTAATCTCACGTATTTTATTTAAACCTTCTTCAGTTAAATGACCCTTTTTTTCCATCATTTCAGCTATTTTACAGAAATCTTCAAAATCTTTAGATTTTTCCCCTAAAATAGGATATTTTAAAAAAAAAGGTATAATTTTTTGAGTAATATCAGAAATTTTTGAAACATTAAATACTATAGCATTTTCAGAATGTTTATAAGTTATTCCACAATTTAAATATTTAACTAAACTTAATATTAATTGTTTATCTCTATTATGTTGACTTATTTGAAATTTTAATTCAACTAAAAAACCTAATCTATGAGTTTGAGATCTTTTTATTTTGGCTAATACACAACCCTCACCACTAGTAAATCCGGCTAATCAATTAGGATCAGGTATGATAATATTATTCATTTTATATTCAGGTTTTTTAGCCGGTTTAACATCAGAAAAAGCTATTTTAAGTTGATCAGATAAACCAGTATTTATAGAAGCTTTAATTGCTACAATTTTCCGTAATCCTTTTATAGTTAAATGTTCTTTTAATGATATTAAATCTAATGCTTGCTTAAATAATTTATAGTCAATTAATTTTTGAGTTATTAAAGGATATTTATCAAAATGATTAATAATAATTTTTAAATCTTTTATTGAATTAACACTAAATTGAATAGATTTTGCATTGAGTCCCCCTTTAGTGATAATTCCTACACCAAGGCTATTTTGAATATAACTTAATAAAGCTTTATCTTTTTCATGTAAATTAATTTGAAATTTAGGTTTAACAGCTCAACCTAAATTAAGTTCTTTATTTTTTATAATAACTATTGTAAAACAACCTTCAGCGTCGGAAAATCCAGATAAGAATCAAGGATCAAGAATTATTTTTTTTTCATTTTGTGAAGTAGTCATGGAAGAAAATCATTTTATTTTATTATTAATATGGTTATATGGGAATTTAACTAGATAATTTTTTTCAAAACCCGTTAGAGAACATCTTAATATATTAAATTTTACATAATTTCCGTATTCTCTTTGTGCATTTATAGTATTATATACTAATTTAGCTCCGCGATATTCCATTGCATTTTCAGTTATTAATTGAATAACTATACATGGCTTATAAAACCATAAACCAAAATTCTTTCGAATATGGCTTAGTTTCAAGAACTTTAGGAGATCTCCGGTGTTTGAAAATTTTACCCTTATTGATAATTTCCCTATTAATATTATCGTGACAGGCGCAGCACTATCTTGGAAATAAAGACCTCAAGGTCTAGGGGCATCACATTGCAGATATATATTTTGAAATAAAATATTTAACATTTTTAAGTTTATTATATATTAGCTAAGTTGATTATTTACACTAATTTTTTATATCCGGGTACGATAATAGAGTGAGCTGTAAGCTATAAAATTAGATTAGAATAATCTTAAGAGTCCAAATTAGTTTTAAAATAATTATATAGGCAATCTTTAAGCTAAACAATTAGTAATTTATTAATACTCATTTTATTAAATTGAGTATACCCATTAGAAGTAATTTAAATTTAAAATATACATTAGAAACAACAACGAGAGGTTGAATAAAAACAATAAAGGTTAAACAAAGACAAAAATTAATAATTAAAATTTATTATGATTTTTATTCTATCTTTAAATAAGGCGCGCAGCTGTATTCAGCTGCGCAAAATACTAGAATTTTTAAAATTAACCGAAAAGAATAAAAGTCTTAGATTTTAGGATATTTTAATTACGTATTAGCAATTTTTAAATAAATAATCAAATACTCATTATATTAATTAAAATGAGTATATCCTCTTATTTATTTTTTTTTCTATTTAATCTAATTATCATCATCTGAATCATGTTTATCAGATATGTTATCCTCTATTATAATATTATTTATTTCTCTTTGTAATCTTTTTAACTCTTCCACTGATTCTCTTATATTTTCTTCAGTTTTAACTGAATTAATAGCATGTTGTACAACAACTTTTTTATCATCATTAGCCCACTCATTGTCGGCAGAAACATCCTCTGTTTGTTTTATTATTTTATTTATTATATCATTATATTCATTTTTTGCTTCTTTTAATCTTTTAGAGTCATATGGTCCTTTAATATGTTTTTCAATTATATATTTATCTCTAAGATCATTCCTTAAATATGGATCATCAATAAAATCAATATGAAGATCCTTACCTTTTTCTCGTTCAGGTATATTTTCATCTTCTGATTCGTCATCATTAGTTCCTCCCATACTAACTTCAGGAACATTAGGATGGCTAGATTCAGACTCATTATTCGGCAAGTTGTCGTTGTCAGAATTTGCAAGTGAATAAACAATTGTAGATAATAATAATAATAACGTATGTCATATTTTTATTTTTAGTCTATAACTAATAAAAATTAAACTTACAATAAATAGTAATAAAAAAAAAGTATTTCTGCTTCTAAATTGTACTGATAAAAATATATTGGCATACTAGAATAAAACCCATTTTTATAATTTTTAGATTCACCATCTATTATTACAGATGATGAGTGTGATGGACTTATTTTTTTACGCTATTTTCAACTAATTTAAGATAATTTGAAAAAAGTAGGAATGACGCCGGTTTATTTCCTAATGTAATTATTATTGCTCCAATCATAGCGAGTAAAAGTACAATTGACATTATTAATAATCACATAGCATGGCTAGTATATATAATATTCATGACACACAGAATTTTAATTCTTATCAGATTTATCTTTATAAAAATTTTAATTACTTATTCATAGTAGTTTTTATTTTTTAAATTTCATTTAATGCTAAATTAAGATGAATTTTGTTTATTCTTAATTCAGCGACCTTACACCAATTTATATAATCTTCACGTTTAACTCATTGGATAGGATAAATATAAAAATAGAATAAAATTTTCGTAAATATCAATATTTAGTAATTACATAATTAATGGCTCCTTTATTTTATAATACCTCTGAAGCCAAAATAGTTTACTAAACTACCCATTAGTTTTTTCATTGCGTCGCACGCATCGCAGCCCACGTAAACGTGGGTTGCGACGAATGTTGAATCAATTTAAATCCTAATTTTATTCATCTTATTTACGTAGGATAGTTTTATGTAAATTTACATAAAAAAACCTTCAGTTGAAGTAAAGCCAGTTATTAAAAATGGATCATTGATTGTTCACTTGACAATGAATTATCTACCTTTAGTTTTCACGATGATTAAATTTACTATAAAAATATATAAATTTAAACTAGGCCAAACTCATAAATTTTATTTATCTTTTACTATTCATACCTCCTTTGATTTTTATTATTTTTTCCAATCCTTCCTTTGTTAAATGACCCTTATCTATCATTATAGATGCTGTTTCACAAAAATCGTAAAAGTCTAAAGCTTTATTACCATAGATAGGATACTTTTCGAATAATGGAATTATTTTTTCAGTCAAGTCCTCAAATTTGGTAATTTTAAAATAAACCGCAGTTTTATTAGAATTAATGTAAATTTTACCACAACCTAAATATTGAGTTAAGCTTTCTATTAATTGTAAATCTCTATAGTGTTGAGTTATAAAAAAACTCAATTTAACAGCTTGCCCTAATTTTGTATTTGAAGTTTTATAAATATCTACAAAAAAGCAGCCTTCACCGTTAACGAATCCAACTAATCAATTAAGGTCAGGAATTTTTTTATCTTTAACTACAGGTTTCAATATTGGAGTAATATTAGGAAATGCTTTTTTTAATTCATCTGATAAACCCAAATTTATTGACGCTTTAAGAGCAACAATTTTTTGTAAACCAGAAAGAGTTAAATGTTCTTGGTTTTTTAACAAATAAAAGGCTTGTTTGAAAAGTTCATAATCTGCCCATTTTTGAGTTATTAATGGATATTTATCAAAGTGGTCTATAATTAGCTGTAATTCACTAATAGTTTGTATTTTATATTGAATAATAGATTTTGATCCCATTTTATATATTTTTCCGATATTAAAATAATTTTTAATATTTTCTAATAATTGTTTATCTTTTTCATGTAAACCTATAGCAAAACCTAGTATTATTCTTCAACCAGTTTTCGCATTTTTTTCTTTATAGATACTAATAATAAAACATCCCTCAGCGTCAGAAAAACCAGTGAAAAATCAAGGATTAACTATATCCTGTTTTAAAAAAGTACTAGTTTGAAATAATTTTTTTTGTATATTAAATTTATTAGAAAGGATTCTGGGTTGATATTTATTTTTATAAACCATTAGAATATTTTTTAACTGCAATATATTATTACAATAATTACCTATTATTCGTTGATCTTTTACAACCGTATTATTTTTCACTCACGTTACTATATTGGTTGTTTTAGATACACGGTATTTTATTTTAGTTTCCGTTTTATTTTGACTTATCACCTTACCTGTGTTATTAGTACAGTCACTTACAATTTTTAAATTATATTTAGGTATCAAAATCTTTAAAAAGTCCCTGTAATTAAATAATTTTAGGCATAGTAGTGATTTCCCACATCACAAAGTACCTATAGCCGTTATATCATTTAATGCTCCTATGCTACTATCTCATATATCATAGCTACTATGAAAAAAATTTTTATATCAAGAAGAATCTTTTAGAGTAAAAAAATTTAAGTTAAGAGTAATAGAAAAATAAATAATAGTCGATATAATTAAACCTAAAATCAGACTGTTAAAATTTTCAGTATGTAATTCAGAAATTCTAATATTAATTAACATCAGAGTAAAAAGAAATAATATAGAAACAGCCGAAATATACACCAATATATAAGATAATCCTATAAATGACACACCAATTAATAATAAATAACCAGATATAATTAAAAATAAAAGTATTAAATGTAATACAGAAATAATAGGATTTCTAGTTGTTATAACAAAAATACCTAATATTATACTAACTACACTAATTATACTTAATCAAATAATTAAATAACCATTATTATATATTTCCGAGTAAATTGCATATAATATATCATTAAATTTAAAGGAAAAGAAAGCCAAATTATTTAGAGAAAGAATAGATAAGGGGGAAAAATTTATACTAATTGTCATTAATAATTTATAAACTCTAAAAAAAGATAAAAAAGAAACATAAGTCATAATAGTGATTTTAATTATTTAATGTTCTATAATATCATAATTATAATTATGAATAAAGAATATTAATAAATATACATTACTAAAATTAAAGATACGCATAAATTTTTAAGGTCGCCTAAGGCGATGATTAGGCGCGTATACGCCGAATCATCTTTTTTTAATTTATCATATATTTTACCTAATTATATGTAGGCTAGCTATAAAAATTTAAGACGTCTACGGATGTTAGCTGCCTGTTTCACAGGCGGCCGACTAAATTATAAAGGTAATAAATATATTAAATATCATTAAAATGATATAATCATATAAATAATTTATATAATTAATCTATACAATAAATTACAATTAATGAAATATTATATTTTTAGCATCTTTCAATTTATTTTAAACTTTACTATCTATGGACCTTTAAAAGTGGTTTCAAATTAAAAATGTATATTAAATATATAATTTAAACAACAACGAAGGTTGAATAGTAATAAATATAAAGGTTTAATTAAATATAAAATTTATTTTATCTATATAAAGATAATGGTGACACGCACTGATTAAAAAATTTTTATAAGGCGCGCTGCATTCTTGATAGTCATTTATGATAATCATGAATGTTATATAAATTAAGTGGAAAGAATATATTAAAATCATCGCCGTAGGTAAAAAAAATTAAGTATTTCATTATTGGTCAATCAATAATTTAAATTAAAAAATAAAATTTTTATTGGCTAATTAAATATTATTTATTATAATCGACGGGCGCCAAAGGCGCGCACACTGAATATTTACCAATATATCTCATACTTTACCGTGCGGAGTAGTAGCCGTTTTAACAAAATAGCTGCATTTTTGCTTGTTAATATTAATTCCTTACTAATTATTCGCCTTTTTCATACATAATTTAGTTGCCTTTATTAACTCTTTTTTTTACAAATTTTTATTTCATTTTATTTGTGAATAATTTTAGGTATTAAACACTATATATTAAATTTTTCCTTTATTTAATAATTTAAATACAGAATCACTCACTGATGAACGTAACGATTTTAAATTTATTAAATAAAATAAACTATATAACATAACAAGTATTAAACTGTTATCAAAGCTATAAATATATGGAATTGAGATATAAAAAGTTAAACCTACTAAAATATATAAAGCATAACTAGTAATAACACCAGTATCTAAACTACTAATACTTTTTCCTAAGTAAAGAATTCCTTTTTCTAAACCGTATGGCCCTATTAATTCTAAAGAACCTCTATCTAAAAATTTAGTTGTTTGACCACCTAATATTAGAATTTTTCCAGTTATATATTTATTGTAAAACATTTCTACAAAGAAACGTTGATTAAAGAATACAAAAATATTATATCCAAATCTTGAATATTTAAAGTTCATTAAAGATTCAGGTAAAAACTCAGAAATTATTAAAGCAAATAGTGACATAGTAATTGTAAGTACAAAAGGTAATAATTTATAAATAGTTGGTACAGAGAATTCGGTGTCAATTAATATTTCATGAGAAGGATGAATAAAGATACTATTATCTACAAAGAAATTAGACCCTAATCCAACATAAATATCTTTAGTGATATAACCAAAGAAAATTGAAAATACAGCTAATACAATTAAAGGAATGCTAAGATATAAATCACCTTCATGAGCATTTTTGTAATATATTAAAGGTCCATGAGGATTAGATAAGAAAGTAAGATATAGAACTTTGATAGAGTAAATCGTAGTAAATGAAGCACCAATAACAGCTATAAAATAAACAGCAGTGCTAGAGAAATAATATTGTCCATAAGACAATTCGAGTATAAGATCCTTTGAGTAGAATCCAGTCATGTACAAAGCTAATAAAGTTTATCACGAAAATATATACCATTGGTATATTATATACTAATAATTTTAAAGGATATGATATTTTAGCTGAAGGTAAATCATAACATCGACCAAAGGTCGATGACAATGAAAATTTATTTATAATAATTATTACAGAATTTATTAGGTCTTTCTTCCTCTATTCATACCAGATTGGATTTTTTGAATTTCCATCAGCGAAGCTGATGTTTTTAAATGCTCTTTATTTTGTACTAATCACGCTACTTTTTTGAAATCCTCAAAATCTTTAGCTTTTACCCCTATTACTGGATATTTTTCATAGAAAGGAATAATTTTTTTAATAAGATCTGGTAATTTACTTACAATAAAATCTCCAGCCAATCCACCTGTTCTTTCTCTATATCTACCACAATTAAAATAATTTTTTATGTTTAAAAGAAGCTGTGTATCTCTAGTATGTTGAGTAATTTGAAATACTAATTCATATAAACTTATTGAAGTTGTGGATGATTTTCTAACTCTAACCATAAAACAACCTTCACCACTTGTAAACCCTGCCACTCATTGAGGATCTGAAATCGATAGATCTTGAATTAAAGGTCTTGCTATAGGAATTACATCAGGAAAAGCCTCCTTTAATTGATAATTAAGACCTTTGTTCATGGAGGCTTTAATACTAATTAATTTCTTTAGTCCTTCCATTGTTAAATGAGATCCTCTCATATAACCCATAGCTAATTTAAATAACTCATAATCAGACCGTTTCTGGCTAATTAATGGGTATTTATCAAAATGAGCAATTATTACTTCTAATTCTTTAATTCCATATACTTCAAATGAGACTGCTGTAAGCCCAGCTGTATAAATCTTTCCTATACCTAAATTTAATTGAATTAATTCTAAAATAGCTTTATCCTTACTATGTAAACATATCTGGAAAGAAGGTCGGACCAATCAACCAGTTTTATATTCTTTATTTTTTAGTATAGAAACTCGAAAACAACCCTCAGCATCAGTAAATCCTGTTAGTCATCAATCCGCTAGAGAAGAATTATATGAAATATCGCTTGTATTTTTTAAAGAAAGTTGATTAATGTTATTGGAATTTGAATAACCAGTAGATAAACTAGAAAAATTTCTTTTTCTATAGAAAGAAGCTAACCCAAATTCTTGAGTTTTATATCCTATAAATCCTATGAGCATATTATTTGAAATGAAGGGAGTCTTATTATTTGATAATTTATTTCTAAATTCTTTAGAATATGCATTATACACAGAAATAAAAATTTTGTGTAAACCACCGTCTATTCGTTGCTCTTTTACAGGCTTTATAAAGCCTGATTTAGATTCGCGGTAATCCATTATTATTTTGCAATAAATCTTCTGATTTATTACCATACACCAATAATTACTTGGTTCACTTATATAGCTAGGTATCAGAAGCTTTAGATAATCCCCGAAATTTGATGGTTGTTCCCGCAGAAGCAGTTTCCCAAAAAGCTCAGCAGGAAATGCGACTAAACTAAGAGAAGCTATCATCATGACTGAATAAGTTAATGGTAAAATTGCACGTAATCCACCATATTTTCTAAAATCTTGATTATCAGCCATAGCGTGAATAACACTTCCAGCACCAAGGAACAGTAAGGCTTTATAGAATGCATGATTAACAAGATGAAAAAGGGCAACATTATACGATGATAAACCTACTGCAATTACCATCATTCCTAATTGCAAATTATTATCACTTAAAATACAAAAAAAATGAATGTTTAAATGACATAATGTGGACCATTTCTTTATTAATCTTGGTATTTTTCCCATCTATCTTTAAACTTAATTCATTCATTTAATTTTATTATATCTTTATTATTTTTGCTAATCCTTTTTAAATAGAATTCTTTTATTAAATTAACTCTTTTCATTTTTTCTGTTCTTAAAGGATATTTACTGAAATAATTATCGATTAAATTAAATAATTCTGCTTTTCTGTATACAACATATTTAAATGCTTCAATTTTAGGACTAAGAATATCAACTCTACCTCCATAAATATCTATTAATGGCTCTAATAAATATTTATTTTTTTGAGATATACCTATAAATACTTGTCCAGATGATTCATTAAAATAAATTGATCCATCGCTATCTATGAATCCACTTAATCACCCATTATTAAAAGATAAATTTTCAGAGTATTTTAATTCTATATTAAATTTAACACATAATTTATTAATTTGTAATAAACGTGTAGGATTTCTTAAAAGTCCATTTATATCATTTATTAATAGAATTAAACCAGCTTTATGTCTTAATTTATATTTAAATGCATTAGCATTTGAAACTTGTTTTACTGTTCCACCGTATCTATGTTTTATAAGATATAGTGCTTTTTTATCTCTAGCATCCATAGTGATTTCACAACTATTGTAACCTTTTTTAGTTAATAAAAAATAACCATCACCATCTATTAATCCAGCTAATCACTGTTTAAAAGATAAATCATTATTTATGTGATTATTGGGTATAATATCTTGTTGTTCCGTATCATCATCTTCAAAATTATCTTTATCACTGTCATTCTCCACTTCGCTACATGAAATGGAATGAGCAGCCGCAAAATTTAATTCTAAATAATTTATATTACTAGCAGACGTTGGAATAGAAAAACCTAAAATAATAAAAATATAATTTTTAAAGATAAATGTTAAATTAATTATTTTTAATTTAACAAAGACTAATATCAAACGTATGGCCTCTGAGATTCCTACTAACTTTCTAATAATATTAACATTTCACCTTACTGACATATTGACATGTTTGTTTATAACATCCATACAATAGTACAATCATTTAATGAGAGATGAATTAAAAATGTTAACATTATAATGACTATATAATAAATAGTCATGAGCTTTGGTTATCTGCGAATTGGCTATAATAAATAAAATTATAACTTCTTCGTATATAGTTCGATACCTAAATGCAATAAAATGAATTTTACATTTTTGAGCCAATTGACTCATAGTTGAATAGGCAATAACTTTTTTTATATCTTGTTGGAATAAACCAATTAAAGAGCTAAATACTGTAGTTAAAGCTCCAATTCATAGACATAATAGTAGCGTAGTACTACTATATTCAATTAATGGGGAACTACGCATAAGTAAGTAAACACCGGCTGTACATTTTTGTTGGTAATTTCCTAAGTGAAAAAAGAAATAACACACCATTACTTTCGCAATGGATCGGACCATATCTTTAACTTATTAATTTTTTTGTTAATAAATTTATTTTATTTAAACCATCTTCAGTTAAATGTTCTTTATTTAATACCAAATTATGTATTTTACATCAATTTCTAAAAGCAAGAGATTTACTTGTTGTTCTTAATTTATGTATACTTAAATATCGTCTAATTACTTTAAGTTTAATAAAATCAGAACAATGAAATACCCAACTTTCTATTGATTTATCATATTTAATATTATTAAGATTTTTTTTTTGAGTATTTAGAAATACATCTCGTAAGAGCTTTATTATGTAAAATTCATTATACTTTATTGAAAAACTTAAGTATGGTACTTTATTAAATTTATTTTTTTTACAGTTTTTTATTCTACCGTTAAAACAACCTAACGCATCAAAAAACCCACTTATTCAACTGTTTGATAAACTAGGTATAATTAAATTATTTTTATAATTTATATCCATTTTATATTGTTGATTAAATGTGAGTAATCAATTTTCAAATTCTTTTTGTTTAGATTTAGTAGATAAATTTCCATTAAATATTGTAATTAATCTTTCAAAATTATCTTTTCCTGAAACATAAAAAATTCCTACGTTTTTTGTTTTTTCAGCTTTAAACATAATTTTACCAAAGCCTAATTCATTTTTTTTTTATTTATAAAAAAAAAAATGAGTTTGTATATCTAACATATCTTTTTTTATACTAAAGAAAATTTTATTATTCAATATTATAAAAGAACCAGCCCCTTCTGTAAAACCTATAAATCACTAAAAAGTTTTTATTTATTTTCTTTTTGTGTAAAGGTAATAAATTAAAATAGTTATCAAAATTATAAGTTATATCGTGTATGGTCTCTGAAGATACCAATAAGACAATTATATCTTATAGTTTCTTGCTGATTATCTATTGTTATATCTTTAAATTTATTAAGTGTTATAAAATATAATTAAATTTAAAGCTTTAAGAATTCCCAGCATATAACGATATTATAATTGTTAAATTTACATTTAACAACGGCAACAGCATTATTTTTTTTTTTTATTCTAAAACCCAAAGGTTTTCTTTAATCACCACTTATAAAAGTGAATTAAACAGGTATTATTACAAATAATTTATTATATTAAAACTTTCTGTACGTATTCATTCCATATGCTAAAATTTTTAGTTCATTTAACCCTTCGAAAGTTAAATGTCTTTTATTTTTTATGATATATATTCCTTTACAAAAATCTAAAAAATCTTTATTTTTTGCTCCATAAATAGGATTTTTTTCAAATAAAGGTATTACAACATTAGTTAAATCCGTAATATTAGCAACAGATATACTATGCCTGTCTATACCATCCCCAGGTTTTACTACAGTACCACAACCCATTGATTCTATAATTCTTTTTAGAACCATTAAATCACGCTCGTGTTGAGTAATACGAAATTGCGGTTGACATGTAAATCCCAATTTCATTTTTGGCGCTTTAGTATAGTTTAATCCAAATGTACCATCAGCCTGTGTAAATCCCGCTATTCAATTATGATCTAATAATGTATTGCTAGGTTCAAACACAGGTTTAACAATAGGTATAAATTTTGTAGAATAAACTTCTAATATCCCTACTGATAACCCTTTAGGGAACACAGATTTTATAGATAATATTTTATAAAAACCTAAAAGAGTTAAATGTTCTTTTTTTTCAATAATATCCATAACTTGACATCATAATTTATAATGGACATATTTAGTAGTTTGAAGAGGATATTTTTCGAAATGATTTATAACGTAAACAAGTGATTTAATAGAAGATATTTCATAGTAATACATATTGCTAGATTTACTAATTGAACCTACTCCTTCAAAATACTCCTTAACTTTTTCTAATAATTTTAAATTTAAAGAATTTGCTTCAGCACATAGAGAATATACAATACTTACCTGATATCCAAATTTATTCGCAGATTTTCTTAAACGAATAGAAAAACTACCCTCTCCATCAGTAAACCCTGTAACAAATCAAGGATGTAGTTTTCCATTTATTTTAGAACTTAAAAAACGTTTATAAGTTACCCGTGTCTATCTTTTCTTTAGCATATTAAACTTTTATTCAGCGAGGGCCACGCGCTTTCGCGCGTGCAACGCTTAAAATTAAGCTGTTTAACTTAGCAAGGACAAAAAGTTATTTTTTTATTTATAAAAATACTGAGTATATCTTAATTGTATACGATTACCTTTATACAACAACTACCATTTACTCGATGTGCTTTACCATATAATATATGGCTTAGTTACGCGATCACTCATTTAAGTTTATTTAATACAATAACTTTTTACCTAACCCATTATGATTAGTAATGGTACTTATTATTAAACTTTTATAAGGTGGTATTATTGTCTTTAGAGCTTTCCCGTAATTTGGTAGTTTAGTTTTTTTTCTAGTATAATATTCAGATTAACCACTAGATTTAACAAAACTTTGCTCCACTTTATTTCTAATCCTATCTAGAAGATGAATGGTTGCAGCATGAATCAACGCAGAAACTGGAGTAGGCAAAGATATGTTGATTTTTAATATAATACATTAAAAATACTCAGTTATTTACATAACTGGTCGGACTATATCTTTATATAATTCTTTCTAATCTATTTAAATTTTTTTTATATCTAATTAAAAGATTTAATTCTTTATTTGTCAAATGTTTTTTATTCTTTATTAACAAATAACTTTTTTTTCAATTTAAATATACTATAGATTTTTTAGTTTTTAATGGATAAAGATTAAGATATTTAATTATTATAGATAATTTAGTTGTATGAACAGTAACATTACAAAGATCAAATTCAGAATGAATTTTACCTTTTAATATTTCAGCTAAATATTTAATTTGATCATAATTATCATTTTTTTGAATTAAAATATAACTAAGGTTAGCTGAAATGTTTTCTTCAGGTTTATTATTAATAGTCAATATAAAACGACCTATAGCATCAGTATATCCGCATAATCAAGTATTTAATGTATTAGGTTTATTAATATTTTCTGAATAAACAATGCTAGTTTCATATTTTTTATTGAACGCTGTTAATAATAACTTAAATTGTTCTTTGTTAGAATTTAAAAAGAGATTACCATTTATAATTGAAATTAGTTTTAATAATCCATTTTTATCTTTTACTTTATAACAATGATTATTTTTTATTTTATCTTGAATTCTCACAACACCAAATCCTAATTTTTTCTTAATAAAAAATAAAATTTGAGCATCTTGAGATGAATGTACTATTTTAAACTCTAAATCCCCAGATTTCGTAATTATAAATAATCCTTTTCCTTCTAAAAACCCTATAAATCAAAATTTAAATGAATTATCTTTGAAATTATATACTTCACGTATAGTCTCTGAGGATCCTAAATCTTTTGTAATATTACATTTATTTGTAACATTATATTCAGTAGATCCAAAAAAATAATTAATAAAGTTTCCTGCAGGTTGTCCCTCATTTTGGATTTTTCCTAACAAGAAATAACTCTTGAGTGGACCAAAACTTAAACCAGGATTTTCTCGCATACAGTGAAGTTTAGGGAGAGCCCTTAGCACCATATTATTTATTTTTTTACACCTAATTTATATAACATTTAGGGTATAAAATAAGGACTTACTAAAGATATAAGTTTGTCCATACTATCTTTACTAATTCTAATTCTTCAAACCACATTACCATTAGGATTAGTACGTTTATTAATAGTAGATTTTATACCAAATTTTATATTTAAAATATTTATTAAAATTGATACTTCTTCTTTGCTAAAATTGTCTGTACAAAGTTTTACAGTATCATCCGAAAAGTACCCATCTCCCATTATTCAATGAGCTATCCCTACAGGAGTTAATAATTCTTCTATGTTGGAGGGTAAAATTTTTACAAATTTACCACTTACATTTTTATATCAAACAGCATGTAAATTAGAAATAGCTGGTAAACGTTTAGTAGAAAACCAATACTGTGTAGGGATTTCACCAGTTAATTTAGGGTTAGGTCAAGGAGTAGGTTCTGATTCATTAGAAATAAAAGCTAAAACATCATTTTTTAAATACTTAACATAATGTAATATTTTAGCTGAAAATGTAAATTCTAATCTACCATTAATTTGCGGAGCATTAACAGGATCATATTTTATGTAACCATCCCCTAGCATTTCTCCAGTTACTACTTGCCAAACTTTTGCGGGAACAATTCATTTAGATAACTATTCTTTACTTAAAACAATTGAACTAAAAATTCATTTATTTTTAAATAATTTTTCTGCATCTAAATAAGCTGTTATAGTACTACGGTTAATATTAAGAACTTTCGCACATTCTGATTTAGTTTTAAAAGGAGCACCTTCCACTAAAGATAAATTATTTATATCATAAACCCAAATAAGAGGTTTTTTAGATCCATTATCAGAATTATAAAAATTTCTTTTAAAAATATTTCTTCTATAAAAATTAATATTATTTAAATTTAGAATATGAAAGCAAAGCGCGAAAACAAAACCCTCCCAAAGCTCACGGTATATAAGGTAAAATTACCTGCTTATGACACTTTCCTCCGACTATACCTGTCATATAAATAGAGCTTTCGACTGTACATTTAGCAGCATTTCAGCCACCCCAAGGTGATCCAGTCTGTTACGGTATATTAAATTACCGACGGTCTTAACTACGGAACATTTTGACCGTATTCACCTTAGTAGCTTTTAAGTCCAAAAGTATTTGGATTCTCCATATGTTAAAAATATATTTGGTTTAACCTTGCTATATTTTTGATATAAAAATTTGTGTTTTTACATTTATATGGTTCTACGATCTAATTTTGTCATTGTTATTTGATCGTTTGCGACTTTTTCATAAAGGTAATCGCCATAGGAAGTCACACGTGGAGCGGAATTTAATTTTAATAATTAAATTTTGGATTATATCTTTAATGTTATTTTTAAAATAACTATTAGCTTGAGTATAATCTCTGAGGGTTTATAATTTTATCAAAACTATCGACAATTGAATAAAATTAGAATAATTTATTCTTCATTCATTTTTCTTAAAGAATTAATTAAACTTGCTTTTTTTTTTAATAATTTGTAATCATTTTCATTTAAAACAATTTTATTTTTTCTAATTCTATAAATTTCCAATCATTTTTCAAGGGATTTAGCTTTTACTGAGATTAATTTATGAGAAGATAAATAATCAATAACAGTATTCATTTTTGAATAATTTACAACAACACGGTTATAAATTTTATTTTTTTCAGAATACCCATTGATTAATTTACTTATATATTCAAATTCTAATTCTGCATCTTTTTGCTCCAAAACAAACCGTTGAGTAATTTTGGTTTTACTAAATGTAACAATAAATGATCCTTCAGCGTCAATAAAACCAGCTAATCAACTATCAGTTAAGGTAGGATTAATTTTATTAGATTTTATCTCAAAATTTAAGTTATACTTACTTTTGAAGTTTAATGCTCATTTATCAAATTGTAATTTACGTTTATGTAAAACTAAATTTCCATTAAATATCTCTATAAGTGTTTTTATATCATCCTTGCTTTTAATAAATAAATAAGCAGATTTAGCATTTGAATAAATATTTCCCATATTTAGTTGAGCTTTTATTTCATATAATAAAGGCAAATCAACAATATGTAAGTGAATAGTATAAACATTTTTGCCTCCTTTTGAAAGAACAAATGAACCGTCACCTTCACTAAATCCAATAAATCATTCTAAGAAATTTTTATTATAACGATTTAATATATTATGATCAAAACTAATATTGTTTAACGTATTTTTTTTTTTATTAAAATCATTAATATTATTATTATCGATAGGTTGAATTGACATTATTCCCTGCTGATTGACCCCTTGTCCTTTAAGATATTCCAAGTTTAAACTATTATTTGAAGCATTAGAAACATCTTGTGGAATTCCATTAAATATTCCAGGTATTAAATAGATTATAATAATTTTTATTAGACAATCTAAACACTCTGCTGGTATTAATATTGTAGGTTTACCATTACTATTAATTAATCTACACGTTAATCTATATTTTATGATTAACACATTTAATAATATTACTACATCAGTATAATTATATGAATAAGTATATAAAATTAAACCTGATTTTGTAAAATTTCCATATCCCATTACTCAATAAGCTAATGCTATTGGACTTAAAAGATCAAAAATATTTTCAGGTATTATTTTTATTTCGTTTTTATAGAAAGTATGATATAATTTTGTAAAACAAACTAATGACCTAGTTTGTATTTCCATATAATTATTAAGTTTTGTTTTAGAGCTAATATAGTAAATTGGATAACTATAACAATAATGTGATATCTGAAAAAATATGAGTCAAAGATATTTAGAATTATCTAAAGATTGTTTTATTTTTAACCGCACATTTTTAGCTTTAACACTAGAATAGCTTAATTTTGTATCACAAATTATTAATCCAATTATAATTCCTTTAATATGATAAGGTAATTTAATATTTTCTATTTCATTTTTATTAAATTTCTCCCCTATCGCGGATGTTAAATTTTTGCCTCAAATAGTTAAATCAGTACTATAATGTCTAAATTCTCTTTTTAATTTAAAAGCTCCAAATTTATTATATGAAGAGAATAAGGTTACATTATGCAAGTTTATAAAACCAGAAGATCTTAAGGTATTTGAGTGTTTTTCAGCATATATCAAGCTGCGTATAGTACTAAATTTTTTCTGTCGATGTGCAGTAGCTAGAAACCTAGAACACGAAGCAAAATTTGAACCTATTTGGGCCTCACTTAGACCCAGCTGAGAACTTTTAGCCATTGCACCAATTAATAAACAAATACAAATTAAAGTTACAACATTTTCACTTATATAAGGAGATAGGGAGAATACAGTTGAATAATCGATGTTACTAAACGCTCAAATCATCGCAAACATACCAATTGTTAAGAAACAATCACCTACTCTATTTGTTAATAATGCTGAAATAGAGCTTTGATTTGCGGCTATTCTAGTATATCAAAAATTTACTAGAAGATAAGAACAAACCCCAACCAAACCTTAAAATAAAAATACTGTAAAATATATATTTTACATAAGTTAAATTTTTATTTCCTGTACTTTAATACCTAATAGGTTTTACTTAAAGCCCTAGTATATTATATTACATAATATAAAGATTTTGACTATACATTAAGCACCATTTCAGGCACCCATCATTGTGCTACTCGATAGCGATAAAAAAATATTACCGACGATCTTTAAACTAACTTTATTTATTTGATGGTTTTCAATGATGTTGCTAGTGTTAAACTAAATTTTTAAATAGTATAAAAATATACCATACTAAAATTTTATATATTTATTCTCTATTTTGATTACTTAAATATATTTATCACTAACTTGAACCAATTATGCTAAAACTTAAATTATTAGTAGATATTAATCAAACTTATAAGTTATTATATTTTATATAGCATACTAGAATTCATATATGGTCCCACAATATCTTTAAGCTTGATTTTTTGTTTGGTAGGTATGTAAATTACCCATTGGTCTTTTGTTTTTTCTTCTAATCTAGTAACTAAACCAAAATTTTTTTTCTAAAACAGATTGAATATATATAACCTCTTTTTTAGAAAATGACCTAGTGTGCAGTATAGTTTGATTATAGACTGATTTACCTCCGTCGTCCATAATTAAATAGGCTAAACCTCTATCAGTTAATAATTCATCTAAATTATTTGGTATAACTTTAACTTTTTCTTTATAAAATAAATCATAATAATTTAAACAAGGCATAGATAATGTTCTAAAATAAATAGATTTAGTTATTTTATTTGAACGTTTATCATTTCTTGTTAAAATTACAGGAGTCATAGCTGTTAAAGGTTCAAGTAATTTATATAAACTTTGTAAATATTCTTCTTTTTCAGGATAAGATTGTTCTAAACGTAGCCTAGCATTGCTGCTTGCTTTACTTTTTTCTAAAAACCCGTCTCCTAGAATTATACCTACAAGAGCTTCTTTTTGAATTAAACTCAAAATATATTGTGCTTTATATTGTTTTATATATTTTATGCTAGAATCATTTCTTTTAGTTGAAAAATTTTTAATATTTACATTTGTTTTAGATATTAAACGATTAGAAAAACTAAGACTATCACTAAATAAACCTAATTTAAATTGTTTAGATTTTAATTTGTGATTTAATGCAGGTATAGCTAATGGTTCCATTAATTTAGAAAAAACTATTTTTGATGTTATCTCTAAATATTTTACTTTTCCTTCTGATACTATTATCGTATCTAAATTATATTTATTTTTTAGAATTTTACATAAATAATACAAATCTTGAATATCTACCGGAAAAAGATAAGCTAATCTGGCTTTTTTCCCTAAATTTAGACTGTTATTAAGAAAAAATACAGCTAAAGCCAACAGTGTTAAATGATTTTCTAAATTACATGGGATTATTTTTATATTTTCTTTGTAGAACATATCATATAATCAATTAAAACTAACAAATGTATAACTTTTTATATTGTACATATAAAACACTTTATTATTTTCAGCTATTATTTTTCTTAAATTAGGTTTTTTAGGATTACAATAACCTCTTATAGCTAAAAATTTATGAAATCACATTAAATATTCTACATTATTACTAAATTGTTTAAATATTACCCTTGTTCCTTTAGAATTCTTTGATTTTCTTTTTTCTAATTCTGCATTACCACCTAACATAGCACCTACTATTATAGATATTATGCTTAAGTTGTGAGATACTGGCTTTGATGAAAAAAATCTCTTAATTCCAAAGTTAAAGGTATATTTATTATTTTTAATAATAATTAGATTAAGACATATTAGCATATTTGATCCATTAAGGCATTTTATAAGGCTACCTTCTCACTTTTAGGTTTTAATTAATAATATAAACTTTCAATTCATAAATTTCTAATTATCTATTTCTCTATACCTAATTTATACATCATTTCAGGTATAACAAAATTGGAAACTAAAGCTTTTAATTTATCTAAACTTGACTTACTAAATCTAATTCTTCATCCTATAATCCCGTTTTTTAGCTCACGTTTATTGGCAGTAGCTTTTAAATCAAAATTTTTATTTAAAACTTTTATTAAAAGGTTTACTTCATCTAAACTATAATTTTCTGTACATAAAAAAATTGTTTGTTTATCGGTATCAAAATAACCATCTCCCATAATTAAATGGGCTAAACCAAGAGGAGTTAATAAATTTTTGATATTTAAAGGTACACATTTAATATTATTATTATAGAACAAAGCATGAAACTCATTTAAACAAGGAAATTTTAAGGTTTTAAAGTAAATACTTTTATATACAAGACCTGTTCTCTTATCTTTTTTTCTTTCAATGATAACAGGCGGAGTAGCTACTAATGGTTTAAATAAAATATATAAACTATTAACATAAGCTTCTTGTAAGGGGTAAGTGTGATCTACAGACAGTCTTGCATTTCAAGTAGGTTTACCCTTTTCTAAATAAGCATCAGCTAGTAGCATACCTATAAGCGATTCTCTTTGTTCTTTAGTTAACTCGTATTCTTTTTTATAGTTATTATTAAATTTCGTTTCATTCTTATTACAAGATTCGATAATATCTAAACTAAATTTATTCACTCAGTATATTTTTTTTTATATTTTTTTAAAAATATATCGGTTTTTATATGGCTTTTTCTGATTATTTTTTAAATATAAAGAAATTGCAGAACGTCTTATACCTAATGCTGTAGCTGCTTCAATTAAAGAATTATAGTTTCAATATTTTTTTCTAAGTCTATTACAGTTATACTTTGAGCTAGCTTACCTGCACCAATAGGTCTTGCTTTACCAAACATTGGATGTTTTGATCCTTTTTTAGCTTCGGACATTTTAGTTATAGTTTCGGCTAAATGGCTTTTTCCAAACATTGGATGTTTTACTCCTTTTTTAGCTGCTGATATTTTAACAATAGTTTCTTCTGAATGTTTAAATCCTAATGATGAACCTACAATTTTTAATGTATTATACTCAGGTTTAAAAAGATTGATATAATACTGTTCTCTTTCTATATAATTTTCAGGACCACAGTATTCAATAATTTCCAACTGGAAGTTTGAAGAACCGTATTTTAGTAAAGCATTATAATCATACTTTTATTTTTTTTTTTATTTCAATTTTAAGAAAGAAATGTAAAAATAATCTTTTAATCTTCTACCCAAATTCTTATTACTTCCTATATAACACTTTCCATTTTCTAAATTTATTCAACGATAAACACCTGATCTATCCTTGTTTTCTTGAATAATTTGCACTTTCTGAAGAAGAGAATTAGAATAAATTTTTTCAGCTGATACGGTAGAAGAACTTGAATAATATTTTATATTATTCATTTTTTTATTAATTTTTGGTATAGTTGTTAACCTCTCGAATGCCCTTAAATTAAAGTTATTATTAGAATCCGCATACGCAAACCCTGGAGAAAAAGTATAGAAACGTTTAAATAAAAATTTGTTGTATTCCACATATTTTGTACGCGAGATTGCATCGTAGCCAGCGGGTGCGACACTTTTATTAGAAAAATAATATAAGAGACAAATATTTATAATAAAGTAGATAGTAAATGCGAAATCTCACTAAATTATTTTACTATCCTTTAAAACCTAGGACTTTATCTTCATCCATAATCAATAGAAAGGATGTGTCACGTATAGTCTCTGAGGATACATTGAGTGACCTCTATGTTTTCCTGCTGATTGTTATAGCTTTAAAAGCCTAAATTCCCAGCAAATAGTGACATAATAATTTATTTGTTTTCACAAATAAACGGCTGAGATTTAACCAACAAACATTAGTAAGTAATTATCTGCAGTAACAAGAACCACCATCATGAATGTGAAAAGACTTAAATAGCTAAAGAATCGTTGATTATGTATATTGATCAAATTTATCATACAACTAAATATTAGACAATTTTTCTACCTTCGTTCATACCAGATTTTATTTTTTGAATTATTTCAAGACCTTCCATTGTTAAATGTGAACCTTCAAGCATTAATTTATGAATTTTACATCAATCATAATAATCATACAATTTTACACCTACCAAAGGATTTTTGTCAAATAAAGGAATAATTATATTAGTAATATCTGAAAAATTAACTATACGTCAAGAAGGAGGGGAGTATAAAACATAGACTGTTGATTATGGAAATTATTATAAAAAAACTCAATATTGATTATTACCTTAAAAGTTTTTAATCTTCACATCTTTTAAATACATACCTATTTTTATAAGGTTTTTGTTGATTTTTAGATAAAAACTTAGAAATAACAGATTTGCTAATATTTAAAAATTTAGCTGCGGAAGTTATAGATTCATATATTATGGTTTCATTATTTAAAAGATCACACACGGATATTTTTTTAGAAGGACTTCCAGACCCCTCAGGTCTTGCTTTACCAAACATTGGGTTTTTTTCTCCTAATAATTTAGCCCGCGTTTCATTAGAAACAATTCTCCCTAAAAGAGCAGCGGATATTTTATCTCGAGTTTCTTGTGAATGTTTTTTACCAATTCTAGATCCTGCAATCTTTAAAATATTATACTTCGGTTTTAAGAGATCAATATAATACTGTTCTCTTTTTAAACAATCTTTAGAATCACAATATTATAAAATTTCTAAACTAAAGTTCGAATTACCATATTTAATTAAAGCTCTACAAATTGCCATACTATTATTTAGTAGTAAATATTTCGTATTAAAATATTGTATAAATCTTTTAGATAATTCAATACTACTACCTATGTAGGTATTTCTATTTAAATTATTTTTTCAGCAATAAACTCCTGATTTTCCTCTATTTTCTTTAAGTATTTTTAATCTTTCAGTGTCAGTATTTGAATATACTATGACAGGCTTCGATGTAGAAAAATGCCTAGTTCCAAAAAAAGCGTTAAATCCCGTAAAATTTTTATTATAAAAAAGATCTGTATGCCCTAGAGAGCGTTTAAACAATTTAGTAAAACCAATATGTTGCATAGAAGCATTTGATAATAACCTCTTTTTAAACATAAAATCCATTTTTTTAGTTATTTGTAAATAGATCAAACTTATTAAACAATAAAAAAAAAAATTCCGCGCAGGTTGATTTGGATATTTATAAATACTACCTGTCCCTAAATATTTAATTAAAACCTCCAATAATTTTAAATCTCTTTCATGTTGAGTTACTCTAAATCTTAATTGTACTCGTTTTCCTATTTTATTTGTTGATTTAGTAATATTAACACTAAAATTACCTTCACCGCTAACAAAACCAGCAATTCAATATGGGTCAGGAATGTTTTCAGTATTAATAACTGGTCTTTCAACTGGAATGTATTCATTAAACTCAGATTTTAACATATCAGATAAACCTAAATTCATTGATGTTTTTATATTAATAATTTGATATAAACCTTCTTTAGTAAGATGAACTTTATTATTCATGAGTTTTAATGCTTGATTAAATAAAAATAAATCTACAGCTTTTTGAGTTAATAGTGGATATTTTTCAAAATGAATAATAAGTTTATTCAAATCTTTAATCGAATTAATTGAATAAATTACTCTATTTTGTTTATAATCTTTATGTATTAAACCAATACCACCCAAATATTGTTGTAGATTTAATAATATATCAATATCACGTAAATGTAAACCTACTTGAAATTTTAATTCAACCTTTCAGCCTAATGTTCTTTTCTCATTTTTATTTACTAATATAGAAAATGAACCTTCAGCATCAATAAAACCTGATCAAAACCAAGGAAGAGAATTATTAAGTGTAGAAAAATTTTTTTATTTAATTGTTTAAATAAATATTTGATTTGATAGTTTCTTTCAAAACTCATTAAAGTACGTCTTAAATACACTAATCGTTTAGTGCATAAAATATTGTATACTAGTTGTTCTTTTACAGATTTTATATTAATAAAATCTGATTTAGATCCATGATAACTCATTTCATCTTTAATCAACTTATGCTTTATTACCTTACCTGAATCACTATTTCAGCCACTTAAAACCTTTCGGCTAAAGTTTGATATCAAAAGTTTTAGAGAATTTCTGGAATTAAATATCTTATCCCCATTATATTGAGGATCATGGCTCATATAGCTAATAGAGTAAAGATGGACTAAAGAAGACACCACTAGAACAGGAAGAAGCATAGAAACTGTCAATGCATCAAAGTGAAATGCTCAGGATATATTTAAAGATTCTGAATCAACTCAACGAATAAGTTTAAGTGAAACTGGTATGTTATTAAGACCTACTTCAAGATAAGCCAAAATAGCTAGTAATGTTGTAATAATAACTAAAGTAGTTGTTATTATTTGAGATCCACTAACTCCAATTTTTCTACCAAAAAGCCCGGATAATATTGCAGATGTGTTATTCAAAAGCGGGGCATTCCTTTGTAGGAGCACCCTATGCAACAGAGCCACGCAAAGCGCGCTACGTCGCTTTTTATCTTTTGTTTCCATTTTTTACAAAATGGCTCAGACTATGTCTTCGTATTAATTATTTTTTTTATATTTATAAGCTGTAAGTTTATTAAACACACCAGCATATCTCGCTAATACACCCTTCTACATTATTTTACAAATAGCGGTACAAAACTAGTATATACCGATTGTTTAATTTATTAAATACCAAAATATAATGTAAAAATTTTTATACGCAAGGTATTTAGATCGTTATTCACTTTCTAGTCGTTGAACGTTTTTATTTACTTTTTTCAATCACAAAAACTAAATAAACTTCGCTTCAAATTGTTTAAAAAAAACTTCTTTGAAATTAACCTTGTTTTATTCATTGTACGTAACACAACGGGGCCTAGCCTTTACCATAATAAAGGTAAAATTATTATTAAAGAATACACTATATATTTTTTTTATTATTATTATTTTCGCTTAATCTAGGATTTGTTATTGAATTAGCAGTTGCGGAATCACGACGACTATTTTTTGTTAGACCTTTAATTTCTTCTAATCCTTCTTTTGTAAGATGAGCTTTATTCTTCATTAATTTAGCGACTCGTTCAAAGTATACAAAATCTAGAAATTTATCTCCTACGACCGAATTTTTTTCAAAGAATGGTATTATTTTTTCTATGATATCAGAAAATTTGTTAACTTTACAATCAAATGCACTTCCGTTTGGATAAATTTTACCACAACCTAAAATTTTTGTTAAATTTTTAATTAATTGTTCGTCTCGTTTATGTTGAGTAACTAAAAATCTTAATTGAACAGATTCTTTAAGTTTATAGTTTTTATCTTTTACAATGCTAATAGAAAAACAACCTTCACCTGTGACAAAACCCGCTACCCATTGAGGATCTTTTATTTCCTGATTTATAACTTCAGGTCTTTTTACAGGTTTAACATCAGGGAAAGCAGCTTTTAAACTGTCTGTCAATCCCCGATTCATAGAAGCTCTGATCGCTACTAATTTTAATATCCCTTCCAAAGTTAAATGATCTTTAGATTTAAAAAGTTCAAACGCTTGTTTAAATAAAAGAAAATATTTTTGTGTAATAAGATTAAATCTTTCTAAAAAATTTATCAAAACTAATACGTCTTTGGTTGATGAAATCTTTAATTTAACGGCATCTTCGCTATGTTTTGTAATAGATCCAATACCTCCAAGCGAATTTTGAATTGCTTCTAAAAGAACTTTATCATGAAGTCCGATCGAAAACTGAGGACTAACTCTCCAATTAGTTTTACTTTTTGAATCTTCGCTAAAACTTAATATGAAAGATCCCTCTGCATCTATGAAACCATATATGAAATAAGGGTCTAATTTTTCTATATTAAGCGAATTTGTAGAATAATTTTTTTTGAAATATATAGTTTTCTTTACGCTGCTACGATTAAATTTATCGTATAAGCTTAAGTAATTTTGCTGCTTTGACCCTAATAAAGGTAAAATTATGATTAATAAGTACATTATTTATATTTTAATTTATAATTTTTTTCGCTTAATCTGGGCTCAGTAGTTCCAAGAATATTAGAAATTGAATAATTTCTAATTTCTATTTTTTTTACATCTTTTTTAACAGGTATATCAATAAATGGATAATTTACAGTTACAGTTACTATATCTTTAATACTTACTGCTATACTTCCTCTCATTCGATAAAAAGCTACTAATATTCCTAATCCTATAGCCGATTCTGCACCAGCAATAGCTATAATATAGGCAGCAAAAGTCTGTCCAATTATATCATCAAAATTTAAAGAATTTATCAATATCAAGTATGTAATAGATAATAACATTATTTCTATTGAAATTATCATTAATATTATATTTTTTCTATTTAATACAAAACCAAATATACCAACCAAGAACAGTAACAGGGACAAGTTCATTATTTATTATTATCTAGACTATAAATAATGATAAGTTTTATTTTATTGAAATAAAAATTGAGCAATTTTATATTATGAACTTTATAAAATAACAAGTTAGCTACCATACACGCTTTAGCTTATGCTATAGTGCAACTAAATTATAAGCACCTGGCTATATCAAATAGTTCGATGCATTAAAATTTAATAATCAATATCTATGTTAATAAAATAAAATTTTTATGTTAAAACTTTTAAATATTTTACACAAATTTTTATTTGGAATTAAAATAAATGAAGCAATTATTAATGGTTATTTTTTAAAGGACTATCAATTATTATTTATTGTGAAAAAAAAAAAAAATTCTTATACTGAAAATTAATTTTTTTTTTGCCCTTCACCTCGATAATACTAACCTTTGATAAATGATCAAACGCAAAGTCCCGGTTTCATTTATTACATTTTCCTTATTAAATAAACTTTGTTTTTTATTTGACCTTATATAACTCAATAATATATAACAGAAAATTATCATTAAGACAGACCAAAAATGTTTTAAAAGCAAAAGGAAATCTACCTTTGCCTAAACCCCAAGCATTACACGCTTGTTTTATTTAAATATATACGTTACCCACTTAAATTTTTACCGCTTATACGTCAATTATACTATTAATAATAAAATATATTTTAATCAAAGCTGAGACCATTAATACTTGAAATTGAAATTATATTAAATCATAATTAATAAAAAGATTATAAAAATAAAATTCAGCCGACACAGGCGCCCAACGCCTGCAATGGCTTCGCCACCGGCCGAGGCCGGCGGCGACGCCTTGGCCACTTTAACGAAATAAATAATAAAAGTAATAAAATTAATTAATCTGGAGGTTTTCAAAATTTAATTAATATTATAAATTGATGATTATTTAAATTACTGAAATTTAAATATAAATAAATAATATTTAAAATTATAGTAATATTAATTTTTCTAAGTTTTATTAAACCCAAATATAAACGTTGAAAGATACCTCAAAAAAATATAGTTGCAACAAAACTAATTAGTTTATATATTTTATTAAAATTTAATTTTATTTTTAATATATTTAATATTAATAATTGTTTAAAATATATGTTTAATCATAAAGTACTCCCTATTTTAATATAAAGAAAAAATAAATTAATAAAATAATCTTGTATATATCAGTATTCCCATCATTCCAATCAATTATTCTCATTTAATTCATTATTTATTGTCGAATTGGATAATTCATCGTTTAACACGTAATGTGGTGATAAATCATCTAAATCACTTAGATCAGGTAAATATTCCTCATTTTCTAAGAAGATAGAAGCTGCTTCATTAATATTATTATCATCAGTTAAACTTGATGAATCAGAATGATTTTCCAATAAATCATTATTGTTATTAATATTTAAGTTATAATTTAAGAATCATTCTTCATCACTATTATTAGGAGTATAAAATAAAGGAAATCGGCATGTTATTTCATTTTCGTTACTATTTATAACAAACTCATTCATATTACGTAGGATATCCCTTCTAAAATGAAGATATTCTTCAAATATATCACTTAATCAATTAACAATTTCGTAAAATTTAACATAATTTTCCTCTTCTAATAAATCTTTAGCTAAATAAGCTTTATCTCTTAATTCTTCTTAATGACTTGAAAGTTGGTTTTTTACTTTTTTTAAGTAATTTCTTGCTTCAATCTCATTACTTAAAGGGTGAAAATTGTTATAACCTTGGAGTTCCTCATAAGTATTACCTACTCCTAATTGGATCATCTCCTCAGCTAAACCCTCACTTCCAAACCCGCTATCGGATATGGTAGATACGGATTGAGGAACGTTGTTATATAGAAATTCTCTAGTATAATGACTTTCATATATATTATATTCAATTTTTTTTTTTCTATTTCTTCATTTTCAGAATTGATATTTTTTTTATATAACCAATGTCAAGATCTACCTATTATTTTTTGTGTATTATTTAAATCATCATTTAATTCATTTGTATACTCAGAATTTAAATCATTAGAATTTATAACTTCTAAATAAATTTCATCACTACTACGGTGAAAAGGAGCTCAACTAGTATCTTCATTTAAATCTTCCTGGTTATTAGATAAAGGCAAATTATTGCTTGAAGATGATAAATTATCGCTTGAAAAAGATGATAAATTATCGTTTTCATAATATTCAGAAGCCTTCATTTTTCCTTTATTATTAATAGCTTCAAAAAGATCTTCATCCTCACAATTATAAAAATGAGCTCAATCAGTATCTTCATTTAATAAAATTACGCTACTTGAAAAAGATCTTATTTTTAATTTCAAAATATTAAAATTATTTTTTTAAATTCCACTAATTAGAATTAAAGATATAAGATTGTTATGATCTGAAGTATAAATAAATCATAAAGAAAAAATAATTAAAAAATAGAAGATAATTATAAAAAAAAGGAATATTAACATAAAGAATATAATAGTAGGAAAATCAATTATACATGATATATTAATTATAGTATTTTTAAATTTTTTAAAACAATTTAATGTTTATTCTAGTTTTTTAAATATATTAAATTCTTATTATAAAAAATTAATTGTAAAATAAAAAAGCTTAAAATAAGTATAAAAACTACAAAGTTTTGTCTTATGGAAATAATTAGAAATAATCCTCCATATATTCCTATTCCTGTTCCTAAGCATATTATATCTAAACTATTAAAAGCTAAAAAAATTGAATATAGTAATATTAAAGAGGTTATTCTATTATAGGACAAGTATTTATCTTGTCTTGATGTTACAGCATTTATTAATAATTTAAGGTAAAATTTTTTTTAAACATAAAATAATATTTGGATTTTAACCATTATTATTTAAAAAAATAAGCAAAAAAATTTAGACATAAATAAATTACATATATTACAATATAATGTTTATTTTATCGAGGGCGGTTGAAACTGCCCCTTGACATTGCGGACCATCGCAACGTCTCATTATTAAATTTATAATAATATCTATTTAAATATATCTTAATAAAAAACAACTAGGTTTCGAAAATTATTAATAAAAATAATTATTGGTCGCAAAGCTAAATTATTATGTTGGCCTCCAACAGTATGTTAAACAAAAATTTTTTTTTATTAAATGTATATTATGAACAACAACTAAGGTTGAATAAGAAGAACTAAATTTAATATATATAAAGTTTTATACTAAATTTTATATTTAACAAGATAATCTCTAACCATAGCGCGTTAGCTAAGCTAACGCTGCAATGCGACGGGGGGACCGCGGTAAACTGCGGTCCCCCCCCCATCGCAATAAAATTAGGAAAATCTTAAGTTTAATTTACCATTTTAAATAATCGGCCTACCACCAATATACTAAAGTGACCGATTGGTAGTCGCGTTCACTTTATATTACATGCACGACGATCTGATTTGATAATATTTTAAACATTTAAAATAAAGTTCCGTTAGTAAAATATAGTTCAACGATACTTCTGGCTGCTCCAAGATTACTTCCCAATACGTGGCTTTCTTCTTGTTATCTCATTATAATTAATGATTTCCCTTCGGGTTTTCCAAATATTTGTTGAACTGACTTCATATTATCTTCCATTTCTTTTATTATTAATATGTTCAAATCATTCTTCATAGTTGCGCTAGAATATTGATTTGTTGCATGATGTAAATTTTGATATCTAAAGAATCTTAATATTGAATTTGTTGCTGAATCTATAACAAAACCAACACTCAAGATGTATTTATTATAATTATCACTAAATTTTGCAAAAATTTATTTTTTTCTGTAAATAGAAAGCGCAGATTGAGACTTTTGTGTACCTAACCCAAAAGTAAATAAAATATCCCCTATTAAGCTAGTGAAAGGGATTAAAAATAAATATCATAAGAAATAAAATAATGTCATATATTGTCCAATAACTACATAAGGAGCTTCCACATGTTTAGCTCCTAATATAATTAAAATTACAAAATTAGCCACATATATTCAAAAGATAAATTTTGATATAGGTTTAAACTGGAAACCTCTTGTTTTAGATAAATCAAAGTAAGGTAAAGTTAAAATGGCTAAAATAGCTCCAAACATTGCAATAACCCCTAATAGCTTGTTAGGTATTGAACGAAGAATTGCATAGAAAGAAAGAAGATACCACTCCGGTACTATCGCTGCCGGAGTTTGCATTGGATTTGCAGGAACGTAATTTTCTGAATCACCCAGAACATTTGGCATAAAGTAAACAAAGAAAGATAATACTCAAATAAACATGAATAAAGTAATTAAATCTTTAAATAGGTAGTAAGGTGACATTGTAACTCTAGATGAGTTAGATGATAATCCAAAAGGATTACTAGAACCCCCGGTATCGTGTAAACCAATTAAATGCATTAATACTAAAGCAGCCAGAACAAAAGGTAAAACAAAATGTAAAGCAAAGAATCTATTTAATGTAGCATTGTTAACGGAACAATTGTGTTGGTAACCCCATAATCATAAAAATATGAAAATTCTCGTTACACTCAACATGTCTCCATGTTGTTCGGATTAAATCATAATCTGATTTTAGTATTTGTCAGGTATATTGAATTTTTCTGCATAACGTGGTATAGTACGAAGCTGTTTAAGTCACAATAAATACTGTAGTTTCTTATACCCCAAGAGTTTTACTGGTGCATTTTGTATAAATTTAATAACATTTTCAACAGATCTTACACTAGATACTTTTATTTTAGAATTATTAGTTTTATCTACTCTAACACTTTGAGTTAAAGATAAATATTTAGAAATAGCTAAAATTAAAATATAACCATCAGTTTGAGAAATTTCGAAACTAGCCACGAAAGAAGGATCAATAGTTGGTTTATATACACTAAAGCAAGCTTCAGCTTCCATAAATCCTATTAATCAAGCAGATAGATAAGGTATATTTAAAATTGGTTCTATAGAATTTAAAGGAGTTTTAGGACGTACGTATGGAGGCAAATCTTTATATAATTTAATATCAGATAAAAGTGCAGATCTAAATCTTAAATAATCATATTGTTTATTTGAAATAAAAGGATATTTATCAAAAATAGGAAGTATAATATCGATTAAATGAGATTTTTTTCTAATTTTAAAAAACACTGTTTCAGGTCTAGTTTTGGTTTTTCTAAAGGAAACTACCCCTATTCCTAATAATTCTTTAATTTTATATATAAGTTGAACATCTTTAATCCCCAATTCTATACCAAATTCATATAATAAATATTCTCCTTTTTTTGAAATAGAAAATCAACCATCACCTTCAATTAAACCTACTAAATATGCTAAACTCAGATCCCCTGTGTATAATCTCTGAGAAACTTCGAAATAAGATTTATTTCTAATCCCTGCTAATTGACCTCTTGTTATTGGCTTTTTCACGGTTGTATGTTTACAAACGTATCCAATTCCTATATTTGAGGTTATTCTAGCACCAAACAGGGTTTGCATAACAATATCACTATTGTTAGGTTCTTCAATTATTAACAACAATAATTTTTTTAAACCTCCTCAAATGAACTCAACAATATCTTGTCCTACTCAAGGAATAGCACTCATTAAATTAGTAATACTTTTTTGTAAAAATTTATAAATTATTAACCTTTCGTGTTAATAAATTATATTATTTTAAATAAAATCCAGTGATATGTTTTAGGTATTAATAGGAGAAGAATAAGCCTTAATTCTTTTTATATTTTGAGCTGTGATTAGCCCGTCTTTATTTTTAACCGGTTTACCATCATTTAATCGTTGAGTTATTGTGTTATTACTTACATGTAAAGTTTTAGCACAAGAAACTCCATTGGTAAAATAACTAACAGAATTATTTAAAAAAGTAGCTTTAATAATATAAGTAGATCTTATATATCTTTTTTCACTAATTATCATAGCTCTACCTTCTGAATCCACATTAATTAAAGGTTTAGCTTTAATTAGAGAATTTAATTCTGATTCTGTAACTTTATCAAGTATGATTGGGTTAGAGTTTGTAGACAATCTAGAATTATTCATAGTATCACCTAGTTTTATAATTAAGCTTTTACCTTCATCTGTTAAATATTTTCCTTGAAAAATTAAAAAAGCTATCGTTTTAAAATCTAAATAATCTAAAAATTTTTTTGTTCTAAATTGTAAACTATCTAAATAAGGTATAAAAATATTACAAATATAATCAATTTGATATATTTCTAAGACGGAAATAGGTTTATTATTAGTTTTTAATTTTCTTTTATCGTTGATATTAATTAAACCTGTTGAACTACCTAAAATACAAGAATATTCATCTAACTGACTTAAAAGAAACTCTCTTATTTTTTCTAAAAGAAGTCTATCTATTGTAGTAGTAACTAATGAAAATCGAACAGTCATATCATTTTTGTTTAAATAAAATGAACCATCTCCTTCCAATAATCCAACTAAATAATTTCCTGTAATTCTGATATGATTCAATGGTAAATCAAAAACAACTCTTTTATCATTCATGCTGTCTTTTAATAGAATAATTTCTGAATATATTTTTTGTTTATTTAAAGTATTTGAATCTCTATTTATATACATGAAAAAACCTTTTTTAAAAGCCAAGTAATCTAAATGTTTTTTTGTATTTAAAGGAAATAGATCAAATATCGGGATTAAAATAGTCTCAATATCTTTTAATTGACTTATAGTAAACACGATAGTATCTCTTTCATGACTAAATCTACCACAATCTAAATTAGTTTTTATTGACTCTAAAACATTTTTATCATCTTTATGTAAAGCAATTCTAAAAATAAATTCAAAACCTATTACTTCATTATCCTTATCCTTACGCACTCTAATAAGAAAATTTGACTCTGCGTCACTAATACCTACAAATCACTCAATAAATTCAAGACTAATATTTTTCTTTAAACCTAAAGTATTGAAATTGCTATAAGATCTCACACTAGTAATACATTTTGTAACACATATCCGGTCCTTAATATATATTAATTTGTTAAGGAAACTGAAAAATTTACATAAGATTAAATTAAAATTATATAATTTTTATTTATTACAAAATTGGACTATTTCATTATTCTATTAATTAAAACGAATATCACACGTATAGTCTCTGAGATTTATAGTAAATCTGCTGATTGTTCTTAAAGTTTAAGAAGTTTCCAGCATATAGTGTAATTTATTTCTACTGCTATTACTATGGTTAACAGTAGCACCTCATAGAGACATTTGACCGTAAGGTAAAACATACATTTTGAGCAATACTCAAAAACGACTATACAATAAGCATCTTATTTATAATATATATTCAGTAATATTATAAATAAAAGACACCCGTTTGTGTTCTAGTCTGTAGCAACTATTTTTAAATAGCCGACGATCTTCATTTTATAATGTTAATCGTTTTCACAAACATTGTATAAATTTGTTTTACTTATTTACTCTCGAAAATAATAATAACACAAAATATACTATGGAATAGATTTTACATATCTTTTACTATATACATTTTTTTAACAATTCCATTTGTTTTTAATGCACGTCGAATTGTTTTTTCGTTACATTTAATATGTTCGGCAGCTGAAACTATGTCTTCAAAATTACCCACTAATGTGTTATCATCAACCCGTGTTACTGTAATAGGTCTTCTATTTTTTTTACATTTATCCTTTGTCTCTTGAGACATTGGAGGTCTGTTTAAGGCTGCTATACGCATAAGCTCACGAGTAGTTTCTGATATAGATTTACCTCTATTAAGATTACCTATTTTATTACGACGTGCATCACTATAATTATCTCGCATTTTTTTAAGTGTTTCTGAAGTATGTTTATAACCAAAAGAATTACCAGCTAAGGGTAAAATATTATAACTTGGCTTTAATAAATCTATAAAATATTGTTCACTACTTAATAAAGTTAAATTTGTTTTATCTGTAATTTTTTCAGAAATTATATCAACAACTACAAAGGCAAAATTTTTTTTTCCTAACTCCTTTACTGAAGTTGCTAAACGAGAATTTCCTTTTAGATAATACAAATGCATCATTAAACGTGAATATAACCGATTTGTTGAAGCACTACCAACATACATAGAAACACCGTCTACAAGATTTATTATAATGTAAATACCAGCTAAATCTCTAAGGGTATTTTTAGCTCTATCACGTGATTTGGCTAAATGTAAGTTTTCAAACACAGCTTCTGCTTTTATATTATTATTTTTTAAAATAGTATATAATTTAGGTGACATACTAAAATGTAAATAAGAATATTGTAAATCAAAATGTATTAAAAAACTTTCAGCATCGCACAATTCAGTTACAAAGTATGGAAAAGCCAAAAATTGAAGCTCTAATAAATTTAAGTCTAATAAAGTAATAAGTAAAGAAAAATTATATATATCGCACCATTTTAAGCTATATAAATAACCTAAGAAACCTGTAGCCATCATAGCTATTAAAATTATTGTACCAACTACTCATGTTATAGTTCTTGGTGATTGATAACTTCCATAGTAGATACCTCTACCGATATGCAGGTAAACCAAGAAGAAAAATGCAGAAGCCGTGTTAGCATGAAAATACCGAAGTAATCAACCGTTGTTAACGTCTCTCATGATATGTTCCACAGAATTGAAAGCTTCAGCAACACTGGCATTGTAGTGAACTAGAGTAGTATATCCTAGAGAGGTCTAGGAGTATTACTACCCCTTTCCCGAACCGTACGTGATAGTTTCCCATCATACGGCTCTCCCCCTCACTAATGCTTTTTCTAAGATTATTTCTCGAGTAACAAAGAACGGCGAGAGAAGGAGTAGTTAAGAGATTGCTTTCGATGATGATCGGTGTCGTTCAAGGTGACATGTTCTACATAACGGGATTCTTTTTCGATTAGCTTTGACCATTAGTTTGTCTATGTAAGATATTTTGGTATTTAGATTTTTCATAGCTCGTACGTGATGGAATTCTACTCTGTAATTGGATTCGCACACACTACATGTGAGTTCGGAGAAAGGACGATTAGTTTTTTCTTGGAACATCCTACCGATCACAGGGCTTGCCGAAGTTAGGAATTTTAGCGTTGTTTTGTAAGATGGTTTGTAGAATTCGTATCCTTTGGGGCTAGTTAGTTTATTACCGAATTTCTTGTAGACTTGGGCGGTTGTTCTTAAATTGAATTTGGTGGCTAATAGTTTGGCGCAAGATTGTTTTAGGATAAATTCGGTGAAACTCGCCACTCTCCCGAGATTGTGGGAGAAACTATAGTAATTTAGAAATCCTCTAAGGACTGAGTTATAGAGTAGAATGATTTGGTCATGATCGTTGTGTAACCATAAGAATCTTGGGTGGGAGATCGCGTTCTTAACGAAATTGGATTTAGTGAGTTTTTCTCGGATACGAGAGATAGGGGCTAAGAGTCGGATTCCTAATTTGTTTCTTCTCATTCTTTTCATATTTCCTATTCTACTGTAGCTTCGATGGTGAGATCGAGTTATATGTGTTCCTAGGAAGAGAGCTTTATCTTCGTTGATATTGGTTATTTTAGTTTTAGTGTCGCTTACTTCCAGGCCGATCTGTTTACAGAATTCCTTGACTTTTTCTAATATAATGATTGTTTCCTTCGCAGATCCCCGGACACCTATCATTCAGTCATCAGCGTATCTGACGTATGAGATTCTTTTATATGAATCTCCACCGAATTCTGTTTGAGGGTTCGTAGATCTTTGGGCTATAAGTTTTCTCAGCTTTTGTTTATCTTTGTTTTTCACTGCTTGGGAGATGTGATATTCGTAATAACGGCTGATTTTAGTTCTTGGGGCCTGATCTCCTAGGTCAAATGATTTTTTTAGGTTCATTACGAACTGGTCTAGTTGATGTAAGAAAATGTTTGCTAAGATTGGGCTAACAATTGATCCTTGAGGCGTTCCAATAATGTTGTTCTTATGCTGTCTGAATTCCATGTAGCCTGCGGTTAGGGCTTTTCATATTATATTGATAAATCTTTTATCTTCAATCTTGTTATTCAAAATTTCCATTAATTTTTGGTGGTTTATCTTGTCGAAACATTTGGATATGTCTCCTTCAATAATCCATTGAGAAGTTTGGAAATCGAAGCTTACCTTTTTTAGCGCGGTGTGGCAACCCCTGTTTGGTCGGAAACCATGAGAGCAATCTAGGAATAAAGGTTCGTATATCGCTTCAAGAATGAGACGTAGAGCTTCCTGAACTATTTTATCCCTCGGGGGGGCTATAGTTAGGGGTTTTGTACCTCCGTTAGGTTTGGGGATTTCGATTCTTTTGCTGGTAGAGAATCTAAAGGATTCATCTTTCAGTTTAGATGAAATCGTTTGTAGGACCTCTTCGGATATTCCGTCTAGAGTTTCAGTAAGGATACCAGAAGTCATATTTCCTGGTTTACTTTTTATGTTTTCGTAAGCGTATCGGAGCATTTCTGGGCTGTGTAAGAGACTGTATATTGGACGGTCAATTTTTTCGTGAGGAGCGTTGAGAGATCTTAGAGAAAGTTTATTCAATTTTGAACCTACGTTGACTTTAAATTCAGTATCTCCTCCGGAGACGTATGTTCTTTTGAATAATAGTGAGGCTTCGATCCTTGACCTTCCCTTAGCATTACCTAAGGCGTATTTTAATCTAGTTGTTAAAGCAGTTACTATGATCGATCCGTTACCGTAGGAATTACTTCCCTTAGGCAATCCCATGTTCATTGAAAATGTTCGTTTTGTTCATTTAGGTACAATTTCCCTACCCTTTATTACACTTCTTTTGTAACTCGTGATCCCTTCCGATACAATTAAGCATGCATTAATCTTAATTGAGGGATCATTTCTCCTATGACTGTCAAGAGGACTTCCTAGCTTGAAAGCGATGGGCAGTGTTGTTCGACTAGTATGAGTCTTACCGTGTGAACAATGTCTTGCAATTAGGAATCTTAACAGTTTGAATTCTTTTATCGCTTTAGATTGAGATGCTATGTTCAGCAGCTGGCTTTCCCAGATACCTAACTCAATTGACATAATCGCATTACGGAAACGATTGAGAGTGAATCTCACGACATTTAAAACGCTGTCATAGCGCACATGCATAGCTAGCGTAACACCAGTAACAATTTGAATAATTAAACAAACAGCTAATAAAGAACCAAAGTTTCAAGCAAAATTAAGATTAGAAGGTTGTGAACCGTCCATTAAATATGAATTAAGTAATTTTAAAAAAGGATGACTTTTTAATGTACGCATTTTCTAGTATTTTTTTTATTTTTATTTTTTTTAGTTACTTTCACACTATTAATTATATAATATAATTTAAATTATATTGTTATTTTTTTTGTACACAAAAATTTAGATAAGAGTCAGATGAGTAAATATTACTATATGGTAGTTATTTTTTATTTATCGCTTAATTTTAGTCTTTATATATTTTTATTTAAATAAAAAAACTTAAAATTATAAAAAGTACTTATAATTATAAATTAATTAAATAAATTATAATATTAAAATTAATTAATGTTTTATAATTACATTATTTATTTCAATAAAAATTAACAGTTTTAATTTTTATACAAACTATAATTATCAAATAATTTAACAATAAAAATTATTTATTGGATATAATTAAATATAGAAATTAAAAATTATTAAAAAGACACTTAAAATCAAAAAATAATATAAAACTTAATTTTTATTATTTAGCAAGAGAATTAAAAAACATAGACGTCCGCGTGCGAAGCGTGCGAATGCCAGATGACTGCTACACGACTTCAGCTAAAAATAAGCAATATTTAAAATATAAAATTAAATAAAGCAAATTAATAAAAGTTTTATTACTAAATAAAAAATAATAAAAAATTTTTTAAAAAAGTTAAAATTATTCAGTATTTTCTAATTTATATAAAGATAATAAACTAATATTTAAATAGTATAGCGCCCGTTTTATAATGGTAGATGTTAATAAGGGGGGGAGGTAAGGAAGACTAAATATTTTAAGCTAGATGTGTTATATAATAAAATTTTAAAGTATTTACCGAATTATAAAATATTATCTAATCGCTACATTATATATATTAATTAAAAGTTTATAACGCTACTGAGCGGTACATTAGTAACGGTTTACTTAATATAAATTATATTTATTATTTATATTAATAAATATTTTATTTAAATTATTAAAATTGTATGTATTTCTGAGTTATATTCTAAAGCCATATTATTAATAATTATATTTGACGTTTTAGTTTTTTTATATTAAATTAACTTTAATATTTTAGATACTTTTTATTAACCAAATTAAATTTTTAGTCAAGGCATGGCCGAAAGCCGCGCTACGCGCGCGGATGTCTAAATAAATTTATTAGTAAAATACAAGTTTTATCAAATTGCACTAATATTTATAATATTATTTTAAGTACTATAATTTTTTTATATTGTTATTTAAATTTTTCAGATAATAAATTCTTTAAATTATTTGTATCGTATTTTTAATTTTCAACCTATTCAGTAAAACTTTTTCATTTGTATATCGAATAAATTAGAGATGTAAAACCATATTAATGCGACTTAACATAAAGTTATTTACTTATTTCTAAGGGATACTGAGTATACCTTAAATACAAAGAAGGCAGACAAAATTTTAATATTTTTTCTTTTTTTTAAACTATCGTTTATTCGATGCGCTTTTCCATATTTAACACATAAATATAGATTAGTTCCGTGATTACCCTTTTAAGTTTTCTTAATATAATAATTTATTACCTTACCCATTATCATGAATATAGTACTTATTATTAGACTTTTCGCTATATAAGCCGGTATTATTGTCTTTAAAGATTACCGAAATTTGATAGTTTAGTAATTATCCCTAAATTAAATTTTACTTTTATACCTCAAGCAATAAAAATAAATAGTACCAAAAGGGATATACTTTTTCAGCGCGAAGCGCAGAAATTTAAGCCTAAGTCGCTAAACATGGAGGGAATCCGTCTAGATGATCTATCCTTTTATTAAATAAAGTATGTCATTTAAGATAGAAACTTATCTACCTTTATTCATCCCAAATTTAATTTTACAAACAGCTAAACCCTGCTAGAGTTAAATGATCCTTAGTTTTTTATTATTTCGGCTATTTTACATCAATCTTAGAACTCTTTTAATTTTTCACCTTTAATTCTATATTTACGGAAAATTGGTATAATATTTTCATAATTATCTGAAAAAGTATAACATTGAAAACTTGTTCAATTTAAGATAGAATAACCACAGCCAAACAAATATACTATACTTCTGCGAAGCTAATATTTATCCATATTGCTAATATATACTAAATACTAATCTTACATCGATTATAGAAGAAGATTTGTATTCAGTAATGACAAAACAACCATTTGTAAATCCCGCTATTCAATAGAAATGAGGTATTTTTATATTTACACCTAAAGATTTTAAAGCTGGTATAGTATTAAGAAAAGCAGCTTTTAATTCATTAAATCTAAATTAATAGACGCTTTATTAGATACAATATTATGAAACCTTTTATAATTAAATATTTATTAGCTTTAATTATTTCTACTGATAATTTAAAAAGGAGAAAATCACTCTGCTTTTAATTATTAAAGAATATTTAACAAAGTGAGGTATAATTATAGTAGTTAAATCATCGAGCTTCGCTCTATGATACAAAAGATGCACAGTTTTTCCTTGAAAATTCTGCCTATACCACCAAAATAAGTTTGAATATTTTCCAGAAGTGGCAAATCTCGTAATCAAGACAAATTAAAAAGACAACTTCATGTCAACTTAAAGTTTTTTTTTTATTTTTCTAATTTTAATAGAAAACACCCTATAATAAATCAAAGATTAATTTAACAATATTCCTTACCTTTATGTAGTTTTAAGGGTAACTTAAATTGTAGAAAATAATTTAAGTGTACTTTTTTACTTTTGCATCGACCTTCGGTCGATGCATGAATGTAACCCGTGAAACCAGTCCCGAAGTAGAAGTAAAAACCAAAAGAACCATCACTTAAAGAAGAAACTGTATATTCTACACTTTGGCAAATAGTAAATACTATTACTAAAAAGATAATGGCAATTAAACCGTCTTGATAATATAATTATAGATTTTTGCGTCCCGCGTAATAAAGCAGTGCGGGCGTACAACACTTGATCAAGATTTTACCTTCGTTGCCTTCACAATAATAATATTTTAAATACATCTAAAAGAAATTTAAAAAAATTTTTATACTTCTTATTAAACCAATAAGCAATTCTATGTTTTAGCGTAACTATGCTACTACGTATCTTTATTTTTTTAACAAACTTTATTATTAAAAACAAATTTAGTATTATTTTTTAATCTTTTTGTACTCCTGCTCTAGATAAACCTAAACTACTTACACATTCAGTAATAGTTCTTCATGTTTTAATAATTAATGAATTTTCGTCTAACATTTGTACACCAGTATTACACCATAAAATTTATTTAATGAAATTATTCATATTCTATCTTTTGATTTTATAATTTGAAGGTTTATTCAAAAATTTTTTAATTTTTTATTCTAGAAGTATTAAATCAATATCTTTTTTTTTTATCCTTATTAGTAGATAGCCTTTTGTTATTTATTTAACTGAAAATTAATTTTATAACCTCTCAACACTAACTATAATGATGATCATTTTTAAATTTAAAAATAATTTTTCAATCATTGTAGTCTAATCCTTTCTTGTTCCGGAAACAAGACTGTTAAAAAAAGGAATTACCTATAAACAAGGAGTGGGTAACCACGATATCTTGTTCTCTTGATATATGTGTAAAATCTTCAAGGTTGGAATAAGTAGGTACATTTTTAGCAAATCCTTTAAGAATTGCTAAATTATTTAGGTATTTTTTAATTTTTTCTAATAAATAAATATCTTTAGTATGACTAATAGAAAATTTTAAAGAAATAGAGCCTATGTCACCTAAGATTGCAAAAAAACTTCCATCTCCCTCAACAAAACCAAGAAGTCAATAAGTATTGATTGTAGTTTCCCGCTTTGGTCAATTATAATGTCCTATAACTGTTCATACTAAATCTAATATTATCCATCTCTTGTTTTAGTAATATATCCTTAGATTTACTATTTATATAAAGTTCAAAAGCTTTTTTAAAAGCTAAAAAATTTAGCTGTTTAAAAGAATTCAATGGAGTTTTATTAAAATTTATTTTTTTTATATCTTCTTTAGTTACTTTGAATACGGCCATTTTTTTTGTCTATTTCCACCTATAGTAATATTACCTATTTGTAAAGATTGTTGTATAAATTCTAAAACTTTATCGTCTATATGAACTAAAATTGAATAACAAAAACTATAATTAAAAGAATCTGGAGTTATTGGAGCTAGATAAAAGCTTCCTTCCGCGTCTGTAAACCCTCGTAATCAATTTATAAATAATTTTATTCTAAAGACGTTTTATTAAGAGGGTTTAATGTACTAAAGAAACGCCTCGAAAAAGTTTAATAAATATAGGTCATCTATTTAATATATGTTTTTTCCTATGGGAAATGATAAAAATGAACTAGAATATTGCAATAATACTGCGTCATTATAAATTATATATGTAATTAAAACTCCAATAATAAACTGAAACATACAAAAACATACAATATTAATTAGGGTTTACTAATTTTACCTTAGGTTATTATCACAATTTAAGGTATAACATTCATTTGATAACTCATCTCTGAGTCATTTAAAGTACAGTTTAATATAAGAAATATAAATTTTCGTATTTGTTGAAGACTAGTTTATCCCTATAGTAAACAGAAACATATAAGAATAATCAAAAACAATGAAAATAATTTATAATAAAAAAGAGTGCCCCTACCTCGCACTCAACTATAGATAACAACCAATATAATTTATCTTCTAACTATAAAATAGTAAACCAATGAAACAGCTGTAATTATTAAAAATAGACAGAAACAAACTTAAATATATCTAAATCCGAAATTAAATAATTTGAAAGAATTTACATTATATTAATAAAATAACATTTAATTTTTAATTTTATTACTTTCATTTACATTAATTTATTGGAATTAAATTCATTTTTAATTATATATTAAATTATATTAAAACACTAGTTAAAGGTTTATTATTTTTAATAGCTAATGCTAAAAGTAAAAAGTATTGAGTATTAAAGATATTATATAAAAAATATATAATTAATATACTTATTAAGAACCTCAATAATAAACAGAAACATATAAAAATAATCAAACACTCGGCAAATACAGAGTCAAATTTATACATAACTTGTAAATAATTATAACATAAAATAATTTTAAAGTTATATTTGTTCTGTTTCTGGTTTCGTCCTAAATATATTATTTATTTTAGGAGTTAGCTACCAGTTTTATATTTTTTTTTAAAATAGATAGAGCATACCTTAATATTTTCATATAACTACCATCTGCTCGTTGCACTTTTACAACTCATCAAAAATATATAATTTATAAATTGATGATATGATTTAGTTCCGCAATTACCCATTGTATTTAAAGCATCATTATTCTTGTTACCTAACATGAGTGATTAATTCATTCATTTAATTTTTTTTAAATTAAATTGGGTAAATAATGTTTTAGGGTGTTTTCGGAGTTTGGTAATTTTAATGCTTACAATTAAAGCTGCTAACTTTTTTGCACATCAACGAACACGGCTACGAATTTTATCTTAAACATAATAGTTTGGGATAGAATATTCGTCTGATGACACATCTCTGAATTCATTAGAGTACACCTAAAGTAATTCATGGATAAATTAATCCATAATAACCAATTATCATCTACTCATTGCTCTTTTACAAACCATATTAAGGATTTGATTTAGATCCGCGGTTTTATATTTATCTTACTTTTTTACCTTACATGAATAATTAGTTCATCCATTTACAATTTTTCAATTGTTAATTTGGTAGATAAGCTTTAATAAGTTCCCGGAGTTTGATAATTAAAGCACAATAAAAAAGAGTTCAAATTCTTTTTAGCATGCCAGTAAAGGATAGAAGCTTCAAAACCGAGATGCACGGCTGTTTATCTTTAATTTTATTTGCTTTGCTAAATACCATTCATTATTCAATAATTTAAATTTTATATTTAAAAATTATCTCGTTGAATATATTATTAATTTTAATTAAATATATAATGAATCAAAGAAAGCACACAATTTAGGTTGATAATTTGATACTTTTTTAGAAAGCCATTAGAGTACACCTTAAAACAAGCTTTTGCTTGTTAATACCATCTACTCTTTGCACTTTTACAGCTTAAATTCTAAACAATTATTATACGTTTATTATTGATTTGCATATTTAAGTCCTGATTTAGTTCCGCGATATCCCTTTTGCCTTTTCAGTTATATATTTATTTGTTACCTTACTTGAATAATTACTTCAACCATTTAATCTTTTATTATAAAATTTGGTATATAATATTTTTAGAGAATTTCCAGAATTTGATATTACTCACACATAATAAATTTACCAAAGTTATTAGCATGATTATCCGTTGAATGATAAGCAAGTATTCTTCAGAAACCAACAGCAATAAAAATAGTACCAATTATAACCGTGTCTGTATTTACTTCAGCATATCGAATAAATTAGAGATGTAAAACCCTATAAATACGACTTAGCTAGAATATAAAATTATTTCCTTATTTCTAAGGTATACTGAGTATACCTTAATTACAAAAGAGGAGGTACGCTCAGAATTTAAAATTTATCCACCCCTTTCGTAACAACTATCGTCTACTCGATGCACTTTTCCATATTTAATAAATATAGGTTAGTTCCGCGATTACCCTTTTAAGTTTACTTAATACAATAACTTTTTACCTAACCCATTATGATTAATAATGGTACTTATTATTAGACTTTTCGCTATATAAAGTGGTATTATTGTCTTTAGGGATTCCCCGGAATTTGATAGTTTAGTAACTATTCCTTGATTAAATTTTACTTTTACTTGTCTACCTCAAGCAATAAAATAAGTATAAAGTACCAAAAGGGATATACTTTTTTCCTGTTTTAGAGATTTAAACCTAAGTGGCTAATCATGGGGGGAATCTATCTAGGTGATCCAAAATCATCAGGTTATTAAATAAAGGATATCACTTAAAGTGGAAACTTATCTACCTTTATTTATCCCAGATTTAATATGACAAACTGGTCAAATCCTTTTTTAGTTAAATAATCCTTGGTTTTATTATTTCAGCTATTTTGCATCAATAATCGAAATCTTTTAATTTTTTCGCTTTTTATAATATATTAACGGAAGAATGGAATAATTTTTCATAATTATCTGAAAAAGTATAACATTGAAAACTTACTGTGCTACGATTTAAAGAAAATGGGATATAAGAACCACAACCAAAGAAATCCACTATACTTCTACGAAGCTGAGATTTATCTTTATTACAGAGATATACTAAATACTAATCTTACATTAATTCTAGAAGAAGATTTGTATTCAATAACCGCTAAACAACCATTATTATATATAAACCAGTTAACTACTAATTTATATCTTATTAAATCTATATTTACCTTTATAAGGTTTATATTGATTTCTACTAAAATAATTAACAATTGCAGATTTAAGTATATTTAATTTTTTAGCTGCTTCAATAATAGAACAATAAGTAATTGTAATATTATTTTCAACATCAAATACTTCTATTTCATTACGGTCTCTTGGTGTATTAAGTCAAGAATTTAATTTATAAACCATAGAATAATGCATATAAGGAGAAACAATATCAACCAATAAAGCCATAAATTTTTGATTTATATAAATACGATATTTATTTGTTATTAACTCGTATTGTACTACCTAATCTATACCTAATCATTAAAACATTCATTAAACGAACTACATCAATCAATTTATAAGAGTCTATAAATTATTAGTCCATGACGTTGTTAAGAACCATCTCCCATGATAAGATACGCTAAGGTTATTGGTATTTAACAAATTATAAATATTTTGAAGTATTACTTTTATTTTTTCAGAATAAAATAATGAATAAAGCTCAGTAATGCATGGCATTGAGTGAGTCTCAAATTGTAACTATTGTATTTGTTCCTAAACAATTATTAACTTTAAAGGATAAGAAGAACAGTAATGAGACAGAAAAGAAAACAAACCAAAAATACTTAGAATTAACATTGGACTAAAAAACCCTAATAAAGCATTTTGACTTATTTTATTAGAAAATTTAATCCATGCATTTGAAAGAATTAATCCTATTATAATACTTTGGGGTATGTCAGGATAATTTAACTATAGATAACTGAGAACGAGTAAAACGTTCTTCTACAGTTGAAGAAAGATTAGTCCCTCATAAAATTTAAAGATGTTCTAAATACTTCCTGTTTTATCTCGGTAGAATAATATCTTTTATTTTCAAAACGAGTTATGGCTGATAGGCCTAAAGTAAATCACACCATTCAATAAGAATGAGGTATTTTTGTATTTACAGCTAAAGACTTTAAAGCTGGTATAGTATTAGAGAAAGCAGCCTTTAATTCATCAGTTAAACCGAAGTTAATAGACGCTTTATTAGATACAATATTCTGTAAACCTTCCATAGTTAAATATTTCTTAGCTTTAACCATCTCTACTGATGATTTAAAAAGTAAAAAATTTCCTTGTTTTTTAGTTATTAAAGGATATTTAACAAGGTGAGGTATGATTATAGTAGTTAAATCTTTTATAGAAGATACAAAATATGCAGTTTTTTCCCTTGGAAATTCTACCTACACCGCCAAAATAAGTTTGAATTTCTTTCAGAAGTGATAAATTTCGTGAATGAAGACATTGAAAATACAGCTTCTACAATAAATTAAGATTTCTAGTGAGTATAAAGGGATTAGCTACAGCAGCTCACTACTTGGAAGTAAGCTGTTTATTTACAACTAATTAATTATTACAAAAAAATTAAACAGATCTTCCATCATTCATTCCTAATTTTAACTTACGAATTTTATCTAACCCACTTTTCAGTTAGATGAGCTTTATTTTTAATTAATTCAGCGGCTTGACATCAATATTTATAATCAAGGAACTTTACTCTTTTAACTGGATTTTTTAAAAAGAATGGAATAATTTTATTTTCAATATCTGAGAATTTCTCTCGAAAATAAGCATTATTATGTTTTACAAAAAATCCACAATCAAAATATTCAATTAACTGTTTAATTAGTTGCTCATCTCTAATGTGTTGAGTTAGTTGAAAAATTAATTTTAGATTCATCAGCTGCTTAAGCAGCTGATTTATATAAATTAATACGGGAACATCCATCTCCAGAAGTGAATCTAGCAATTCAATTAGGGTCAGGGCTAATGAATCTATCTACAATTGGCCTTTTAACAGGAACAATCGAAGGAAAAGCTATTTTTAATGTATTAGATAAACCTTGATTAATCGAAGCTTTAATAACTACAATTTTATATAATCCTTCTTAAATGTTTTTTATTTTGAATTAAATCTGATGCTCTAATAAAAAGTTCAAAATCAGCGTATTTTTTGTTAATAGCGGGTATTTATAAAAATGTTATTTAATTATTTGAACATCTTTAACAGAAGAGAAAGAATATTTAATTGAATAAGAGTATTCATATATTCCCCACACCTAAATAATTTTTAATTTGTTTCAATAAGTTATTATCTTTTTTATGTAGATGGATTTCAAAAAAAAATTTATACGTTAACCGGTTTTAAATTTTTATCTTTGTAAATATTCACCCTAAAACACCATTCAGCATCAATAAAGCCTGTAATAAATCAAGGATTAATTTCATTAGATTCTTTACCCTTATTTAAGGGTAACTTAAGGAAAGTAATTGTAGAAAATAATTTAGAATAAGTACTTTTTTACACTTTTGCTTTTATTCCAAATAAAGCATGAATGTAACCCGTGGACAATTTTTGTTAATAAATAAATCTCATTATTGTATAGATTATGTTTTAATATTAGTAATTACTAAAATTAAAATAAATTTAGTAATTAATAATTAGAGTCTTATTGCGATTCTTTTACCTAAAAAGTAATTTAATATTTATTTAATAAAAATATATAACTTTTATAAATTTTTCCTGTAATTACAATATTTAATAAAGAATTTTGATCGTTTACAAAATAATTTATTTTATCTTTAGATTTAAAAATATAAATCTATCTGGAATGTAAATTGATAAGATTTAAAAGTATCCAATGTGGTCCTAGATACAAAGGTTGTGGCTAAGGTCACCCTCGTATCTCTTTTTTTTATTGATTTAAATTTTACTATAAATATGTAAATTCTATTAATCATTTTACAAAAGATTTATCTAAATAATAATTACCTTAAATTAAAGAAGCAAGAGTTAGCAAACCAACTTTAGTAAAAGTAGTATGCGCAAGCTCTAAACAAAAACATAAAATAGCTTACATTTAAACCATGAACAAATTTGTTAACATAACACAGCGCTCAAATTTATCATGCAAATAAATAAAAAATAATTTAAGACGTCTGCTACGCGACCGACCGGTTAATAAAACGAAAACTAATTTATTTTCTTCCTTTGTTCATTCTAGCTTTTAATTTTCGTGTTTCTTCTAATCCTTCTTCTGTTAAGTGCCTCTTGGCTTTTATAAGATCAGCACATTTACATCAATCTTGAAAATCTTGTATTTTTTCTCCAATAAGCTGATGTCTTTGGAAAAAAGGTATAATTTTAATAAAAATATCTTCAAATTTTGTTACACGAAAATCTCCTGCTAAGCCTTCTTTTCTTTTTGTATAAGAGCCGCAACCAAAATAAACAATTAAACTTTTCATTAATTGTTCATCCCTAGAGTGTTGAGTAATTTGAAACGATAATTTTGTTCCAAATCCAATTTTAGTTTTTGAATTAAAAATATTAATAAAGAAACAACCCTCACCGCTCGTGAATCCCGCCACTCATTGAGGATCTGGAATTGTTTGATTAACGACTACTGGCCTTAGAACAGTAACAATAGTAGGAAAAGCCTTTTTTAATTCCTCCGATAATCCTAGATTTAATGATGCCTTAATTGCAATTAATTTTTTTAAACCTTCAATTGTTAGATGTTCTTTATTTTTTATTAAATCAAAAGCCATCTTAAAAGACAATCGCTGTGTTTTTGAGTTATCAAGGAATAATTATCAAAATGATTTATTATTATTTCTAAATCTTTAATAGATTGTACTCGATAAAAGATCATATCTTCGACGTAATAAATTTTTCCAACACCTAAAAATTTTTTAATTGATTCAAGCAAAGCGAGATCCTTTTTATGTAAACCAATATGGAATACAAGTCCAACTGCTCAGCCTGTTGAATAATTTTGATCCTTATTAATTTTAATTGAAAAACACGACTCAGCATCTGAAAACCCCGTTAGAAATCAAGGATTTATAGTAAATTCTCGTGTTTTATTAACCGTTGAATAAAATATTGCTTTATTTATTTGTTTATATAGGATTTTTCCTATATAATTTCTTACGAAACCTATCAAACTATACTTTAAACGAGAAACGCCGCCAATTTGACAACTACCGTTTACCCGCAGCATTTTTATAGTAACTTTATTTTTAATTACAAATATGTTAAATAAATAGACTAATTTAGTTACGGCGATAGTCTATATGAAAGTTTCCGTAGTTTTATAGCTTAACTCCTACTAATATGGATTCCATCACCGTCAATAAGGCTATTTATTGTTTCCATTTTTTACAAAATGGTTCAGACTATATATTCAATCCCAGCTCATTAATGAGCTGGGATTGCAGGGTTCCGTGATATGATTATTGTAAATAAAATACTCACATATTAGTCGTTGAACCTACATACATTATCCATGTAAAGATTATATTTTATATAAAAATAAGATATTTTATCTCTTATTTCCATTTCTTATCAAAATGGTTCAGACTATGTCATCAATCCCTATTAATAAGTAGATTACAGGGCTTTCGTGGTATGGTTATTGTAAATAAAATACTCACATACTAATCGTTGAACCTCCATATATTCTCCATATAAGGATTATATTTTATATAAAATATAATTTTATTTAATATATGTTTGGTGGCAAATTGTCCTTTATACTACTCATTATTATTTAAATATAATGGTGATTCAGGAGTTCCTTGCATTAACCCTGTTTTCTATTATATTTAATTCTATTAAAAATTTTGTGCAGAAACTCAAAATATAAAAAATAACTTAATGACTTTATTGAATCTAAACCACTTTGAATATAAAAGCCATAATTATTTTAATTTTCTTTGGCGATTCATTTCATTTTTAATTTTAAGTATTCGATTAACACCCTCTTCTGTTAAATGTATCTTATCTTTCATTAAAAAAACTACCTTACAAAAATCTTGATAATCCAATAGCTTAACGCCAAATAAATGATTTTTTTCAAAAAAAGGTATAATTTTATTTAAGATATCATCAAATTTATATACAACAAAATTTACATTATTTGGCCTAGTCGATACCTTTTCAATTATACCACACCCTAAATAAATTTTTATAATATTTAATAAATTTTCATCACGTGAATGTTGGGAAATTGAAAACGCTAATAAAACCTGAGATCTTTTTTCATTTTTTTTTACATTAATGTAAAAACACCCCTCTCCATCCACGAACCCTACTAATCATAAGGGGTTTTTAATAACTTGTAAAGATACAATTGGCCTTTCAACTGGAATAATATTAGGAAACATTGTTTTTAATGTTACAGTTAAACCTTTATTCATAGAAGCTCTAATAGATAAAATTTTATTTAAACCTTCTAAATGTAAATATTCTTTATTACACATTAAATCAACTGCTTTAGTAAAAAGCTCAAAATCTGCTCGTTTTTGAGTTAACAAATTATACTGATTAAAATGAGGAATAATTATCTCACTTAAATTTTTTATTGATTGTACAGAATAAATTACAGTAGACTTTCCCTCACGAATCCTTGTTTTAATAGTACCTACGCAAAAAAAAGACTGTATTTGTTTAAGTGTAGATAAATCTTTTTCGTGTAATTCTATATTAAATTCAGGAACAACTCGCACAGAAAATTTTCTATTGTATCTTTTCCCACTTTTATTACAAAAGTAGATTCTGCATCTGCAATACCTGAAACTCAATAAGATAGATCATCTTTATTGAGTGAAGTATTATTTTTTTTAGATTAAATTTAATAGGGGCTAGAGTTAACCCTGTTCCGAAGTAGAAGCAAGAACCAAAAGAACCATCACTTAAAGTGAAAGAAGAAACTGTATATTCTACACCTTGACATATAGTAAAAACTACTGCTAACACAATTGTAAAAATTAACCCATACAATACTCCAGGTCTGTTTCCTTGTATTAGTGAATGATGTGCATACGTTACCGTGATACCTGATGATAGTAAAATTACTGTATTTAATAAAGGAAGCTCGAAAGGGTTTATTGCAGAAATTCCAAGAGGTGGTCACTGGGCCCCCAACTCAACTGTTGGTGATAATGCACTATGAAAAAATGCCCAAAAGACGCTAAGAAAGAATAATGCTTCAGATGTTATAAATAAAGCAACTCCTAAATTAAGACCACGCTGAACTGCGCTGGTATGATCTCCTAAATAAGTCTAAAATTTCGATATATTATATATCAACTGGATTATCTCTTAATTAATAGGTTAATTAAAAAATAATTAACGTATTAAAATTTAACGTATAATCTCTGAGGATCCTACTAAAATATTTATACGTTTTTTGGTTTCCCGCTGATTGAACTATATATAAATAGTTTTTCTAAGCAAACAGTTAAATTTATTGAGAGCACTTATTAGCATCAATACTATATAAATTTATTTATAATTTTTTAGCCTTTTCCTATTAAAGATTAATTTTTAATCTTCCTTCGTTAAGTTGCTGAAGCTTATCTTATTTAATTCAAAAAATTTGAATTTAAGAGATTTTTTCAAAAATATACCTTCCTTTTAAAGGTTTTTTTTGATTATTTTTAAAATATAAAGAAATGGCAGATTGATTAAGTTTTAAAGTTCTGGCGGCTTCACGCATAGATTTATATTCTGTCTTTTCTTTTATTATAAGATCCAGGACAGATATTTTGTTTGAAGGTCTACCTGATCCTTCGGGTCTAATTTTACCAAACATAGGATGATCTTTTCCTAAACGCCCGTACATAGGATTTTTTTCTCCTTGTTGAGCTGCAGACATTTTAGCTATTGCTTCCTTAGAGTGTTTGTACCCTAAAGGTGATCCTGCTTTCAGTAAAATATTGTATTCAGACTTTAAATTATCCAAATAGTATTGTTCTCGTTCTACGCATTTTTCAGGGTCGCAATATTCAAGAATTTCCAAATTAAATTTTGAATAACCATGTTTTAGTAATGCTCTGTATATAGCACTGAGACTTTTTTTTAATCTCAATACTTAAATAAGAAATATTATAATAAATTTTTAATCTTATACTTAAATTAATACTACTACCAATATATGATTTACCATTAACTGTATTAACCCAACGATAAATACCAGACTTTTTTTGTTTTCTTTTATAATATTAGATCTGTGAAGATCAGCATCAAGATAAATTTTTGTTGGAATTGTTCCCCCTGAAGATAATGTGCTATAGGTAAAACAAGATAAAGTATTAAAAGATTTGCGTTTTTTGATAGGCTGTCCCAACCCAGTAATAATTTTTTTATTCCAATTTAAAATACTTAAAGAATTTTTATTTTGTGATAAAGCGCTCGAAAAACCTAATGAACCTACAAAAGTCATAGATTTATTGATTGATATAGCTAAAATTCATGAATAGTGAACCTAAGCTATTTATTAGTTGTGACATTATATTAAAAACGTTTATAATTTTTTAAGAAAGAAAGTATTTTAATATTTTTATAAAAACTTTATTAAATGAATACTTTTTTGGTTAACATAAAACAAATAAAATAAAATTTGTCATTTTTTAATCTAAAAATCAATCTTTATCTATTTGGACTATAACTTTATTAATAAATTATAAAATTATTAATATTTAACATTTAGTCTCTAAAGAGCCTACTAAAATATAATTAATTGCAGGTTTCCTGTTGATTATTAATTTTTAATTTAATTTTCCAACATATGATTAAATTATATAAGGGCACTTTATTTAATTGTATATGCTATTAGCTTTTTTAATATTCATAAAAAATAGACAAAAAAAAGTTTAAATTTATTTTAATAGTTATACCTTTAGATTTAAGTGTAAACGAATATTTGCAATAAATACTTTACGAAGATGTTCTTTAGATATTATCATATTATAAACAATCTCTCATTTTTTATAATCATTATATTTAACACCCAATAATGGATATTTATTAAAATAATAAATAAATAATTTTATATTATCTATAGATGATACACTTAAAGATAATACTTCTGAACCAGTATTATTAATATAAGTCTTAACAGTACAAGACATAAATAATGCTAATTTTTCCATAAAAGGTAACATAGAAGAAGATGTAGGTTTATCGTATGAACGTTGATCCAATCTAAATTTGATACTTACATTTTCGCTAACAGATCTTTTTCTACTATATGATTTAGGCTTACTTTCTATATATTTAATTCCAAAATGTCCATCAGCTTCTGTAAAACCTGTAAATCAACTATTATTAGAAAAGTCCGAAATATCTAATAAACTTTCTGATATATCTAAGGAATATTTATTATTAATAAATTTAATTAAATCATTAAATCTTTTATTTTTAGGTGTTCTAAGTTTTCCATGTATTAATTGAATAAAAGATATAATTCCCTTTTTATCTCCTATAATATAACGAAGAGTATTATTACCTGTAATTTGAAAACGTCCTATATTTCCTAATTCTAATTGAATAAACGCATATAAACCTAAATTATTAATATGTGAAGTAAATATTATTCGTGGGTTAAGCACTCTATTTAATGTTGTGTTACCTAAAGCAGGAAGAGAAATATGCTACTTTTACCCTATTTAATTGACTCCGAATTGTAGTATTGAAATATTTGTTTGGTTTATAATTGTTATTAGATTATTTAATGAAGAACGAAAAATATAAATTTTAGGTTTATTATTTTCCATTAATAAATTACAATTTAATCTATATTTAATAATCAAAACATTTATTAACTTTACAACACCTATTAGATTGAAACCATCAGTATAAAGAATTATACCTCTTCCTTGTAATTTAAGACTACCTCCCTTTACTCAATGAGCTAAAACCAAAGGAGTCAAAAGATTATAAATATTATTAGGTACTATTTTTTGATCTTTTTCTTTATAAAACATAAAATAAATATCAACAAAACAATGCATTCATTTAGTAGCTATTAATAATTCATCTTTAGATTTACCTTTTAATTTTCCATCATTAATATAACGGTAAGGATCTTTATCACAATATTTAGATATTTCTTTAAATACATAAAAAATATATTCCTTATTAGAATAAGATTGACGAAATTTAATTCGTGCTTTTGATTTTATCTTATTATGTATTACAGCTCAACCGTGTGATAAAAGTAAACCAATAAATATACTATATTCATGTGGAGATATTACGGATTTGACGTTAATTTCTTTTATGTCTTTATTGTTAATTTTTGCAATATTTTTTTCTTTTATATTATACAGTATTAATTCAGTACCCTCATAGCGCGCAAATTTAGAAAAAAGACAAGTTTGTTTAATATTAAACAAATTTAAAGGAACTAAGGTTTTTTGTTCATTTGATGGAAAGTGAAATGTAGAATATGGTCTTTTGTTTGTAAGTAAAGAAGACGATAAAGAAATACTTTTATGTTTTTTTATTAATTTATATTGCATACTAGGTACAATAAAAGGATTAATAGACTTTAACAATTCTAAAGAGCTTGAACTTATATATATTCTAGGTTTACCACCTACTATATTAAGTGAACATTTAAGTCCATATTTTATAATTAGAACATTAATTAATAAAACTACTTCTTTAACTGAAAAACTATCAGTACTAATTCTTAAACCACTAGTTCTTGCCGAACCGTCACCCATTATCATATGTGCTAAAGCCACAGGAGTCAGTAAATAATAAATATTAGCAAGTATAATTTTTTTTTTATTTAAATAAAATAAATCATAAATTTCAACAAGACAAGGTAAACTACGAGTGGCAAAACTTACCGAATTTACTGCCGTATTTTTTCTAGTTTTATGTTTATATTTAGGTAAACTATAGCAATAATGAGATAAATCTCAATAAACAGATCAAACATAAGAAGATTGAGAAGAAGTTTGTTCGAAACCTAAACGAGGATATTTATTATTAACACTAACATAATTACGATTATTATTAGCATCAGAAACACCTCTTAAGAAAACCTCCCCTATACTGGCTTCTTTTTTGGTTTTACTTATTTTTACATAAGTATGAAAAGATCTTTTATTTTGGGGTATTATACTGGAATTTATTCCTTTTGGGTTAATTATTCCATATGTATTATCTAACGTAGTATAAGTTCGACCAGTATTCATATTAGATTTTATTGCTCTAATTTTAGCTAACCCCTCTTCAGTTAAGTGTTCTTTATTTTGCATAAGTTTAGTTATTTCAATGAAATCTTGAAGGTCTAATCTTTTGGACCCATGTAAAGGATGTTTATTTAAAAACGGAATAAGTATATTTTGTATATCTGATAGCTTAGTTATCACAAAATTAACTCTAGCATTTTCTGGTCTTTCTACTATATGGCCACAACCTAATCCTTCTTGGATAAATTTAAATAGCAGTTTATCTCTTATATGTTGAGTTAAATTAAAGTCTAATTGAACTCCAAATCCTATTTTTCTACTAGCCTGTGTAATCTTTACGTAAAAACAACCTTCTGCTTCTATGAGTCCTGAAAGTAAAAATAAGTCTAAAGTACTTGTTAACATAAATTTAGGTCTTTCTACGGGAACGATATCAGAAAATTTTTGCTTTAAATCTTCATTTAAACCTAAATTCATTGAATATTTTAAACTTAATCTTTTTTTTAACCCTTCTATTGTTAAATGTTCTTTATCAATCATTAAATCAACAAATTTTTTTAATAATTCAAAATCTGATCTTTTCTGTGTCAATAAAGGATATTTTTCAAAACGGGGTATAATTATTTTATTAAAATCTTCTATAGAACTCACAGTATAAATAACACTTTGTTTATTTATAGAAATTGCTCCTATCTCTGAAAAATAGGATTTAATTTGTTTTAGTAATACTCTATCTTTATCATGTAATTTAATTTGGAATACAGGTCTTACTCTTAAACCTATTTTTAGTTTAGGATTTTGAAGAACACTAACTGAAAATGTACTTTCGCCATCTGAAAACCCGGTTACATATTTAGGGTGCAGCCCTATATATTGAGAAATGGATCTAGACTGAATTAACGGTTTGAATAAATTAGTTTTTCTTTTCCCTACCATAAGATTAGGAATTAAGTATGAATTAGTGAGCTTGCCGGATAATCACCCATCAGAGAGTAATAATCCTACTATAATCCCACGTTGTTTAATAGGAAGTTTAATCATATATAACTCAGTAAAAGATAATTTTTGTGTTGTAAAACCTGAATATAAAACTTCTCCCCAAACAACTAAATCTTTACTTTCGCTAATTTGTATAGAACTTTTTTTTCTTGCAAAAATTGTAATAAATGAATTTTTTAATTTAATTGGATAAAACAATTTAATACTTTGTGGGTTTAAAGTAAATAGACCCGCTAAATAATAACCAAAATCATTATTGTTATTTGTGTATAATCTAAAACTGTTAATATTTTCTTTATATTTAATTAAAGCTTGTTCTACATCTTCACTAGGAATAATTTTAGCAATATATATGTTATAAATACGCAGCATGATACCAGTTAAAAATATTATACCCTCAGCAGCAACATCTCTAAATCAGAAAGCCATAGAAGCAACTAATGATAATAATCCTAATAAAAAAAGATAACCTCCATTAGAAAAACCATGCATTGTTAATACCATAATTTTTATCTACTAGTCAAAGTCTCATAGTTGTAATTTAATATATAACTAAATTACACTTCAAAAAAGTAGGAATATTAATTAAATATCCACTTAAGGTAGATAATCCTCTTATTCACATAAGAGATAGGATCATATCTTATTTTTTTAGTTTGTAAAATCCTTGTAAATGATCCCATATAAATAAAGTTCTTTTATTATTCATGCCGTTTTTAATATTAACCACTTTATCAAAAAAATCGGAATCATATTTAGTACCTTTAGTTGAACGAACAGATGCTGCAGCTATTTTTTTAAACTCTAAAACTTTTAATCAATCTTTATAGTTTAAATATTTGCTACTAAATAATGGATACTTATTTAAATAATTTTCTAATTTTATATTACTAGCTAAAGTTACAGTTCTAATTCTATATTGAGGAAATTTTAAGTTAACTAAAACTTCTTTAAATGAACTATCAATAAAATTAGCTATATCCCACATAAAATCATAATTACTTAACCCATTATTGTATGTCTTACTTTGACATATTTCAAATCTACATTCTACAATAGGATACTTATTTCTTGCATTTAGAGCTGTAGCTCTAACTTGGAAAGATCCATCACCATCTATAAAACCAGCTAACCAAGAATTATAATCTAAAGACATTGAACTTAAAGGCAATTTTATAAAACTATGTGAAGAATTTATTATCTCTCCTTTAGATTCTTTAGAATTTTGCGTCAAGTTTAGCCAATCTATTAAATCATATAAGGCTTTTATTTTAGGTGTTCTCATTTTTCCATTTATCAACGACACTATTAATATTATACTTTTACTATTAAAAGTAAGAACATAAGCGTTAACTCCTTTTTTTTTTAGATAAGGATCCACACCCTAAAGTGCTTTGAATCATTAAAGCCAAAGACATATCGCGAGAATAAAAATTTATTTATATGGACGGATAATTTAATTTACCTTTTGGGGATCTTTCCGTTTTTGGAACTATTATTGTACCATCAGCTTCTATCAAACCAGTTAAATAATACGCTAATTTATGATTATTATAATTTTCTGGTAATTTATCCGATGAATGGCTTTTTATAATAAGGATGTTACATCAAAAAAACTCAAGCGTATAATCTCCGAATATCCCTAAAAAAATTAAATTTAAAAGGTTTACTGCTGATTGTATTATTTCCTTAAATAATATGTTTCAGCAAATAGCTTGATTTAAATCCGGCATATAGTATAGCACACCGGATGTAGTAAGAGTTAGCAACGAAATGCTAGTAAATAATGGCCAAGGAGATGGAGAAACTAAATGAAAAGGATGGGCTTGAAAATTACTTCTTGTTATATTTGTCATCTTTTTAAAAATTTTTTTTACTAAAGACAAAGATTTAAATAAATAATAAAAGGCAAATTTAAGGGAATTCTGATTGTAATTTTCTATTGCTTTAATTGCCTATCATTATTATCGAAAGTTAGTCAACCGCCGCATCGCGGCGGTTGACCTAGCGAGGCCTTTGGTGGCATAAATATAATCTTAAGCTAAAATATAATGAATTGCAGCTTACAAAAATCATAAAATTTTTATTAAAGACAATGTATATACAAAATTAATTTTTTTTTTATAAAAAATCTTATTAACAACATTGTTTAAAAAATTCTAATAAACTTTAAAATTTTATAAATTTTAACTTTACAATAGAATAATTTTGTTGTTTTAAATATTTTTAATATAACCAAAATTAATTTTATTAAACCTTTAAAAGGCAATTATCTAAAAATCGTTAGTGTGCCTCACTGCTTTGTATAATTATAGTGTACGTAGCACGATGCCGATATACACAATAATTTACTAAATTATATGCATTATTATTTTATTGACTTGTATTGTGAACTCCCCACCCACTCCCTATTAATATTTCATTATCCAGTTAAATTTTATTTTTAATTTTTACTCAAAATATTAATAATATATTTTTAAAATATCATATAATAAAATTACCATTAACTTTATTAATAAAAATATATGTTTATAAAACTTTTTTGTTTATATTATAATTTTTTCAGTAATAGGTTAGATATAAATTTTAATAAATTAATTTTTTTTTTTGGTTAGCCATTAAAGAGCTAAGCCAGCTACGAAGTAGTTGTTAACACATAGCACCTTTCTTAGATGACAATTAAAATTGAATAATTATATTAATAATTTATTCTTTTTATCAAACAAATTTTTAATTAATAATTTAAATAACTTAATAATTTAGTATTAAGCTGTCTAATAGCCTTTTACAGCATAGAAGTGCATTATGTGCAGTACGATATTTAATCTTTAAAACCATGAGCTAATTTATTAATCACGTTATCTGATTTGAACAGATAATCCTTCCATCCGAAGTGGAATGCTTTACCATTAAGCTAAACGTGAGAATTAGAATAACTAAATAATTAACTAAATTTAATTTATAATATTTTTTGTAATTCAAATATGCACTGAAATAATTAATAATTAAACTTTTATTACATTAAAATATTTGTTATTTTTTTAATAAACGCAATATCTATATAAAAAAATTTTTTTATTTTCTAGAAAAATAATTAATATATAATATTTAGTTATAACCTGTCCGTCACATAGGTAGTGACCAAATTAGACATTAAATATTTTCTATATAGCGAAAGTTTTTACTCCTGTTAGGCTGTTAATATCGACAATTATATATGAATTTACTAGTTTTAAATAAAAATATATTATAAATTGGTTTTTATATTTGATATAATTACTTACAATAAATTAATTTAGCTGTTTTTCGGATTAAACTGTTTACAAGCAAATAACATCACATATTATATTACAATCCGTAGCGCCTTGTTTTTTATAAAATTTTTATGACATTTACACAAATAAAGTCAGTCCCCAACATAATAACCACTATAACATCAAAAATGTGTCGTTTAATAATTTACGAGACGCGAAAATTTTTAAAATAAAAATATACTATGATTTACGACGACATCCACCCAACTTTATAATTTGTATATATTATAGTTTTAAATTAATAATATAAACTCAAGATAAATATTTGGTAATTATCTTATAGTTATAATGAGATAGATATTTAAATTAATATTGATCATCGAACGCCTTAATGACACTAACGAACAATACAATGTGCTGATATTTATTTATACTTCATTATTTATTCTTTGATTAGTTAATTTTAATTATAAAATAAAAATCATCATTTCAATATTGAGATGAGTTAATTATAAAATTAAATATATATAAAACTTACTTTATATTTGCAATTAAAAATTTTTTTAAGGTAAACATTTTAATATTTTTATAGCAATATTATTAACTTATGATTAATTCCGACGCGCGCTATGCGCGCAAATATTAATAATTCAAATTAACAAACTGATCTAAAAACCGGCCGCGTGCATCGTACGCAGCTGGTCAGGCGATGACACCTGACCTAATTAGGTTATTACCCTATCCTTGTTGATAAAATTTATCTTTGGCCTTTTTTTAACCGACCGCGTAGCGGATGCCTTATATTTCAATAATATTTAACAGAAAATTATCATTAAGACAGACCAAAAATGTTTTAAAAGCAAATGGCAAAAATCTACCTTTGCCTAAAGCCCAAGCGTTACATGCTTGTTTTATTTAAATATACACGTTACACAAAAAAATTTTTATAAATCATTATATTTTTATATTTTCATTAATTGGTTTTATGAAAATATATGGAGATTTTAATATAGATCTTTCTAAAGAAACATATTCAAATGCCGACTGTTTAGTATTTAATTTTAATGCTTTTTTACCTATTTCATAACAAAAACCCACTGTAAGAATAACTAAAAAAGTAAAAATTACTGTCATTCCATATGCATAATTATGATTACTACTTATTGTGAAAGGATATATTAATATAATTTCAAGATCAAATATTAAAAATAATAATCCAAATAAAAAAAAAGAAATATTAAATTGTTGTCTATTTTGCCCAAGAAAAGAATGAAAACCACATTCAAATGAGCTTCCTTTCTCACCATAATTTTTATTAGGACCTAATAATATGTTTAAATAAAGTAATAATATATTAATAATAGGAATAAGTAATAAGTAGAATGAATTTGAAGACATTATATAATTAGTTTTAAAAATAAATTTTCACTTAATCTAGGCAATGAGAATTTTAATATAAAGAATAATATAAAAATTTTTGAAAATAATTTTAATGATATTATGATTAATAATAATATCATCTTAAATTTATAATCAAATTTTTTCTCAATTCACAATTTATTATTGCATAATTTATTAATAAATGTGAATATAAAAAAGTTGCAGAAATCATACATATAAAGATAGTTTTTATTAAATTTTTTCATACTTATGAGTTAAATAACATAATAGTGAGAATCTTCACAGAGCTTAATCAAGGATCAGGTTTAATAATAAATAGTAATATAATTAAAGTTAAACAGGATATCATTAAAGATAAGGATGTTGATAATAATCTAATTTTTTTTTTTATAATCTTAGTTTTTATTAATTCTGATTTAATATAATTTCAATTTCAAGTATTAATGGTCTCATTATAATGTTCTTTTATTATATCATTATTTTCACTAAAAAAAACTAATTTTATTACCGCTAAATAATACGAAGTACCTATTACACTTGTAATAATTGCGATTAAAACCATAAAATAAAAACCTTTATCTAAAGCAGCAGATAAAACCATCTGTTTACCAAAAAATCCTAATAGTGGGGGAATACCAGCAAATGATAATAAAGTTATAGCTAAACAAAGAGATAGCATATAATTTTTATAAAAAAATCCTTTAACTTGAATAATTAATTGTAAAGGTGAATTTAATTGATCTTTTAAAAGATAATATGAATGATAATATCAAAGATAATATCCCATACTAAGTAATATAAAAAAGAAATTAAGATTACTTAATGAATATTGCATTAAGTAAAATATAAAGGCTTGAATAGATTCTAAAGTATTAATAGTTAAAGCCAGTAGTATAAAACCTACATGACTAATAGTACTGTAGGCAAATAATCTTTTTATTCTAGTTTGTACTAATCCAACTACTGTTCCTATTATTAATGATAAGAACGAACTTATTAATAAGATATCCGTTCAAAAAAATTCAGTTTTTGCTTCGCTAGAAAAATGAACTAAATCTAACATAAATATAAAAATTGAAATTTTAGCCATAATAGCTACAAAAGTAGTCACTAAAGTAGGTAAAGAATCATATACGTCAGGAGATCAGAAATGAAACGGTGCTGAAGAAACTTTAAATAAATATCCTATAGACAATATAATAAGTGATATATCAAAAGATTCAATTGGATTAACTTCATTAGTTTTTATTCATTCTTCTTTAACTTGGTTTTCAAATAAATTTAATATTCAGTCTTGAGATTGAATTAACATTACATCAGTCGAACTATATAATGCGTAAATTCCTTCAATAAAAGTTATACCTGTGTTTACATAAAACAGAGCAGATCCTAATAATATGAAACAAGATGATAATCCACCAAGTAAAAAATAAGTTAGAGCTGCACCTATAGCCAATTCAGAATTTCTATAAATTGAAGATAAAATATATAAACCATAACTTTGTAGTTCTAAACATAAAAACATTGTAATTAAATCACAACAAGACATTAAACATACTGCTCCTACTAATATAAATAATATAATAGTAGGAAAATCAATTATACCTGATAGATCAATTATAGCATTTCTCTCAGTTTTCTCAATATTATCTGATATTTGTTTTATTAAAGGTTTTTTTAGATATTTAAAATCTCTATTATGAAATGAAATTAATTGTAAAATAAAAAAGCTTAAAATAAGTATAAAAACTACAAAGTTTTGTCTTATGGAAGTAATTAGAAATAATCCTCCATATATACCAATTCCTGTTCCTAAGCATATTATATCTAAACTATTAAAAGCTAAAAAAATTGAATATAGTAATATTAAAGAGGTTATTCTATTATAGGACAAGTATTTATCTTGTCTTGATGTTACAGCATTTATTAATAATATAAAACAAGAAGAAATTAAAATCATATAATAATATTTGGATTTTAACCATTATTATTTAAAAAAATAAGTAAAAATTTTTTACATAAATATAAACATTTAAAAATAGTCAATATAACAAATATATAAACTTATCTCAGGCCGTCGGGCTGATTCACTCCCTATAATAAATTTAAAAATAATTAAATCAATAAAAATAATTAAACCAAAACCGTAAAATTTTTATGTAGCACATTCACATGATATATAATTATTATAATTTAAATATTTATGTCAACCACCCTTTTAACGGGCGGTTGACAACCGCGTTAAAAATTAAATTTATAATATGGAAATCAGCGCCTTTTAGGCGCTGAATAAATTAATTACTAGAATATAACAATACGGTCGGTCACTCCGCACTTGTAATACAATTTTGCACGCTTTGCACGTGATATGATATTAAGGTAATAAATTAATAAACTTTTAATATATTTTTAATAAATATATTAATCTAATTCCAATGTCAGCGGCTTCGCTGACATTGAACATTATCATTATAAGATTAATAGCACTTTGGAAATCCAGCGCGCCGATCCTAAATCCTTCAGGTGCTACATATCCTTTTTAATTTTCAGATGAATTATTAAAGTTTTAATATATCAACTTAATATAGCTTTTAATTTTAAATTATCTTATGTATTATAAACTTAACGCAATTATATTTAGATTCAATGAATTGACAATTAAGTGATTAATAATTTTAATAATCATGTTTTATTTATTATATCGCCAGAAACCAATATAATATGGGCTGGTCCGGTTGTCACATGCACTTACGTTGCATGACAATAAACTTAATTTTATTTCGTTTGAGTTTTTTAAATTAAGTAAGAGCTAGCTCTTTAGAATTATAATATAATAAATTTAATATATAATTAATTATTTCCTTCCTATAACTTAATCATCAAGCACTTAAAATTATAATCTAAAAGCGAGAAAAACCATTATATAAATGGCTTTTTTATAACATCGCAACAACCTAAAATCATTACGCTATACTAATTATTATAATGGACTAATATTTTACATCAAATATTATATGTTTTAAACAGCTCATTATGAGCTGATTTATTATTTTAAATTTATCTTTAAACATTATATATTTAATGTTTTTATATTATCTACAAATATTAGCATAAAAGAAAGGTTGTGTTAATTATTAATATAAATATAAACCATCTTTTATATAAGATGTAAAAATAACCAGGCAACAGCTAATTTTAGACCGCAAGGCAAATGGTAAACCTATAATGAAATAAGTTACGGATGCCATAATTATATATTTAGTAATCACCTAATTATATTAATTTTAAATAATATCTACCTTTAAAGGCTTTTGTCTATTTTCTTTGAAGTACAATGAAACACTTGGTTGTTTCAGACCTAAAGATCTTGCGGTTGAAGAAACAGATGGGAAATTAGTTTTTATACAGTTTATAAATGTTACTTCCAGTTTATTGTTAGCTTGGATATTAGATGTTTTTTATAGTTATTTTTTTAATTTAAACTTATATTTTCCTAACACAGGTTTTATTTGGTTTAAGTAAATATAATTACGAATATATCATAGATATAACACAAGCAAAGCTTGTGTTGCTACTTTTACAGAATCGTAAATAGTAATTTTATTTAATTCTAAATCTAAAACTTCTACCTCTTGACAAATTAGCGGCAGAAATTTAAAGTAAAATATTTTTAGAATCGACGGACGTCGTTAGGCGTCCGATGATCCGTCGCGTGCGCGTAATGCACGCGCCGTTTTATTACTATGATATCTACTTAATTTAGCTTTTGTTTCATCTGGATGTGTATACTATTTAGTATTACGAGAAGGTACGCCAGGTATTTTATAAATATTATATTTAGGGTTTAATAAATTTATATAATATTTTACTCTAATTTTCAACTTCAAACTCTAAAATTTAAAACTTGAAATTAGAAAAACCATGTTTTAAAAGAGATTTATAAATAGCCATATTATGTTATCTAATCAAACAATTTACATTATAATATTAGTAATCTACGCTTTAAATTTAAACTTCCTATATAACTTTTATTAATTAAATTTATTCATTTGTATAAATTCAGCTGCTTAGCAGCTGAGTTTAAAATATCTAATTTAAAAATATCAGCATTTTTGACCAAGACATAAACAACAACAGTTGGTTGAATAATATATTTTTATATAAAAAGGTTTATTTATTAAATGAAAATATATTTGTAATTTAAACTGTATTTTAAATAACTATTAATATGATTATTATATAGGTAATAACCTAAAAAATTATTACGATTTAAATATTAATGTAAATATAATCCATCTTTAATATATGAAGATGTAAGTATTACAAATACATAGGCTTGGATAAAGGCAATAGCTAATTCAAGTCCACATAAAGCAATAACGAAAGCAAGTGGAATTAAACCTATAATGAAATAGATAATACCTGAGGCCATTATTTTGTAAATAAACCCAGATAATATATTTAGCAACATATGACCAGACATCCGTGTTACAAATTTATCCTTTCTTTAAAGTAATAATGTTTATAAAATAAACTTTATCCTTTCTTTAAAGGTGTTTAAAAATCAACTTTATTGTAATAATAAAATAAATATATATAGAATGTTTTATAAATCTATATAGAATATTACCATATATCAATTTTTCTTTTAAGAAAAAATAAATTAAGGAAAGGCTATTGTAATATATTTAATCTTGAATTACTTAATTTCTTTCAAGAGCCGGATTTCCCGGTAACTAGAGTACACTTTACAATAATCATTATTTTATAATTGAATAACCATCTACTCGTTGCTCTTTTACAATAAATCTAATTAAATTTACTAATAGAAATAAAATTTTTTGATAATACTGATTTAGACCCGCGATAACCCATTTCTATTACTAGAATCTCTAATGATATAACTATACCCTAAGTTATTAACTAGACCACTTAAAAGTTTTCCCTTAAAAGCTTAATTATTAGAGTTTTAGGGCTTCTCCGGAATTTGGCTATTAAACACAATTAGTGAGTTACCTAATCTCACAATTACGTTAGCACCCAATCGTAAACCTAAAGATACACATCTAGATAGATAACTTATGAATTCAATTAATACAAGTAAAGGTAATAATCCTAAAGGACAACCTGCAGGTACAAATAAAGAAAAGAATTTAAGACCATGCTTTTGAAATCCAAGTAAAGTTGCTCCTATAACTATAGTAAAACTTAGTGAAAATGTAAGCGCAAAATGTGAAGTAGTAGCAAAATTATAAGGACTGTTTGAAAAACCATATAGATCTTTCAAATTGGACTACCATTTAATCCCTCATTACTGTAAGGGTTTACGTTTAGTCTCTGAGGAGACTACTAATAAATATAAATTTATTTTTGTTTCCTGCTGATCTTTCATTGTTATATCTTTATGATTTTACATTATTTAATGTTTGAAAACATTATTAATCGTATCCAAAAGCCTTAGAAATACCCAGCATATAGTATATTTTTTTTATTTTATTATTTTATTTAATTTTTATATTATATAAAATTATATAATATGATTTTTTTTATTTAATTATTTAGTTATTCTGTTACTATTCATATTGTTTTTAATTTCTTCTATTTTTTTTATTCCTTCTTCTGTTAAATGTTCTTTAGATTTCATTAATTCTGCTACTTTTACAAAATCTTTATAATCTTCTTTTTTTACACCTATTAACGGATATTCGTAAAAAATAGGTATTATTTTTTCTATTATATCAGAATATACTGAAATCATAAAATTTATTTCATTTCTAGTTGAAGGTATATAAATTTTTCCGCAATTTAAATAATCAATAAAAGATTCAAATAATATTTTGTCTCTAATATGTTGAGAAATTGAAAATCTTAAACTTATGTAAGTTTTATTTTTAGATTTTTGAATTAATACTTGAAAAGAACCTTCAGCTTCTGTAAATCCCCTTAATCAATTTAAATCTTTTATTTTTATGTCATTAACTTCAGGTCTTTCTACTTGTTCTGTGTTAGGAAATGATTCTTTGATTATATCTGCTAAACCTAAATTTAATGAAGATTTTAAATTTACTATTTTTTGTAAACCATTTAAAGTTAGATGTTCTTTATTTTTTATTAACTCTACAGCTTCTTTAAATAAAAGATAATCTGCTCATTTTTTAGTTATTAAAGGGTATTTATCTAAATGATTTATTATCACATAAATATTTTTTAAAGAACTAACTCTATATTGCGTTGAATTTTTTCCATGTTTATATAATTTACCTACTCCTAAAGTTCTTTGTATAGCCTCTAATATTTTTATATCCCTATTATGTAAATTAATACTAAAGATAGGTTTAACTTGTCATCCTTTAAACATTCTACTATCTTTATACATAGATATGCTAAAACAACCTTCTCCATCAATAAATCCAGTTATATAATAAGGATGAAGATAAAAAGAATTTTTATTATTAGAACTATATTTTGGAACAGATGAAGAATTAGAAATATGTGAAGAATAAAATTTAACTAAATATTTATTAAATTTGAAATTAAATATTTTAATAAAAGATATTTTAATAAAGGAGAGGCACCTTCTTACCATTCCAATAAGATTATTTATTAAAATAAACATAAATAATGTATAAATAAATGGAAAATAAATTTGACCACTTGTCCCACTAATTTGATTTATAACTAAATTTTTAACAGTAATTACTAAGGATTCTTGGTTTAATGATCATTTATTCATTAATAACTTTTCATTATTTTCACTTAATAAAGCAAACATAAAATTTAATATTAAACTAATTATTAAATATAATCCTATGTTTGTCAATGATAAATGTAAATTATTAAAAACAGATATACTTAGTTCTATTATACTTCTAATTTCAAATTGATCTAAAGGATTAAAAGCTATAACTAAATGCATCGTATTTACTTTATATTCTTAGAGTTTTAATTTACTCTTACTAATTTATTCAGAGATATAAAACAATTTGTCTCTTAATAAATGGACAATAATCACATCTAATTGAGATGTTTTTAAGTCAATATGACTATTATAAAATTTGCGAACCCACTAAGCATTACACGAACTACGCGTTATATTATTTTATTTTTTGATATAATTTTTTTTTAATTATAAACTTAAATTATAAAGATAACTATATAAAATAGTAATATAAATAGTAATTTAAAATTTAATGAGCAATCTATATTACTATTTTTGAAAATGACTTAGTAAAATAAAAAAAGTAATGCCACAATAAAATATAAAATTAATCCCTACTTGTTTAATAAATAATAATATTTTATAAGATAAAAAAAATTAAAAATATTAATAATGTTAATCTAATTTTTATTATATTAAATTTATTACTTTTATAATTTATTATGTAAAATATAAACATTAAAATTTTTAAAGTAAAAAAAAGAAAATATTTTTAAATTTTATAAAATTTATCTTACACTTTTAAAGTATCTAAATTTATTTTCTTCATTAATAAATAACTTAGAATTTTTATTTAATTCTTTATTTTCATTAATTCCAGTTAAATTTTTGATAAAAATTATTTTTAATTGTTTTTTTTAAATAAAGACTTAAATTATCTATTACATTATAAACCCCTAAAAAACTAAAAAAATAAAATCCTCAATCAAATAAATTAGACTTTGTTATGTTAATTATTGTTTGAAGAAAACTAACATTATGAAAATTAGATACAAATGTTAATAAACTATCAATACTAGGTATTAGTAAAGGAATAATTAAATTTTGTATATAAAAAATAATAATAATACTTAAATTTTTAATGTTATTTTTAAATATTTTAATAATATATGTTTATTATTGGTTTTAGCTGAAGTGGTATATGTTTTTCTATTGCTTAAAGTACTTTAACTATAGTAGCTAATCCATCCCTTCACTGCGAATGATCCTGTTTTAGCAGTATTATGAACAACAGTAAAATCTAAATTAGGTCGTCAGTCTCCTCTCATAGCAGGAATAGAGATAGATCTGTGTGATGAATCAAGATTTTTTAAACTTCCCTTATATGTCATTGCTTTTACTGCCCGAGCGGCGATATTACGTTTGGTTAATCTTCCAGCAGCTATTAATTTAATTCCAGAAATAAATTTATATTTAATTCTACTTAATAATTCCAAGTATAAATAATAATTATTGGATTTTAAAGAAGATAACTCTCGTAATGAATTTATACCCATAATATTAAATACATTTATTTTATCTTTTAGTTTATATTTATTAAAACGTACTAACTTAGCTTTAGCAAATATTTTTATTTTAGCTTTAAGAAGACTTCTTTTTTTTGTTATTAATTTTCTAGCTATAAATTCTGCTAGCATATTACTGTTTAAATAAATATATTTAAGTCTTATTAGATTAATTTCTATTTTTTTTTTAGAATATCTATTTAAATAATTAAGTAATCAAATTTTCAGTTTATTAATTTTAGATTCAAATTTATGCTTTTTTAAAAAATATTTTGTTAAAAAAAGAAAAAATTCAAAATTTTTTTTTTTTATATAACTCATTATTATTTGTGAATTAGGATATAATCTGTCTCTTCCTATTTGAGTAAATACACCTAACTTTTCTAAATATATTTTTTTAAAATTATATTTAACTAAATAATTAAAACTTATAAGCAAGGAAGCTTTACTTATTTGTGAATTAATGTATGAAAAAAATTTAATACCAGAAATTTTTATAGAATTATTTAAAGCATCTTTAACTCCTTCAGTTATATATGCTAATATTTCATTTATATTCTTAATTATTTCAAAAAGCATATTATATTTATTAATTTGTTCAATATATTTTTTTATTTCATTAATTATTTCATCATCTCTTTCAGCACTTCGCGCTGATTCAATTCTTTTTTCTCTAATTATTTTATTAATTAAATCTTTATTGATTTTAAATTCAATATATTCTTTTGTTTCATTAATTATTTCATTATTTCTCTCTATAATTTTTTTTTTTTTTTCTATTCTATTAATTATTTTACTAATTTTTACTTTATTTTTTTTTATATATTTAGCTTTTTTTATTATTCTAGTAAGTATATTAGTCATTTTATTTTTATTTATTTTAATTAAATTTAAATCATCTTTTATTTTATTAATTAATTTAGTAATTTTTTCTTCTTTTTTTTTTAATTCAAAAGAATCTTCTCTTTTATTTTTGAATAATCAATTTATTATTCTTATTATCATAATACTAAATATTATTCTATTATTTATATAAAATTTAGGATAATTTTTTATTATAACATTAATTCATTTGCTTATTATAAATTTTAATTTTAATTTATTTATATCTAATCGTATTAATTTTAATTTATATCTTAACATAATAGCTTTAATAATTATAGACATTGAATTTATTATATCATTATAATATACTAAACTTTTTTTGAATCAATCTACTTTTAAATTATCAAAATTTGCTTTAAAAAATTGTAACTTATCTTTTTCTAAAATACCATCTAATCAATAACTATTAATTTTTGTTTTAAATAATAAATATTGAATTTCTTTCACATAATCAATTATTGGTTTATAAGTATTTTTATCTATATGATTAAATAAATAATCCATATTAAAATATATAGAATCTTTTTTATTCTTGTATTTTTTTCTAAAATAAGTACTTATTTTTTTTTGCTCTGCAAAAAAATATAATGTTATTAGAATTTTAGAGCTAGTATGTTTAAGCTTAGGAGTACTGATGAAAATTTTATGTGTGATTAAACGCTTTTTTAATTTATACATTTTTTTTCTAGCAAAAGCCGGAATAGAATAAAAATAAATTTTTATTCATTTTGTAATTATCATATATAAATTCATTAAGTCTCTTAATTCTAACTTATTATAAGAATAAACAGATTGTGATCATTCTCTTACCGAAGCCGGTCTATGTTTTACTAATAATGATTCATCTTCTATATTATTATCATTAATATTATAATTAGAAGGCTTAATATTATTATTAGAATAAAATTCAAAAATTTTAGTATTAGCCTTTGTAGAATAAGATTTTTTATCTATAATAATCTGACTCTTTTCATAATTAGTTATAGTATAAGTTTTACTTGATATAATTAATTCTAATAAAATATAATTATTATCAAAAAAAATACCATTATGAATAAAATGTACAATAAGCATAATACTAAACATAAATATAATATTTGGTATAAAACTTTGTACCTTTCTACTTCATACGGCAATGTTTGTTTTTTTTAAATTTAATTTATTATTGAGATAATTTAAATTTTTTAAATAAATTGAAAAAAAATTTTGGTTAAATGAATTTTCAGAGTTGAAATTACCAAAAGTTGTAATTTCAAATTGTTTATTATTTAAACTTTTAAAAAAGGAATTGTTTATAGTCAATCCTTGATTAAATTTTGCTTTAGCTACTCAGGTTTATTAACTTGAATATTATTTTTTTTAATGACTAAAGACTTTGCCAAGTTAAACTTGAAGTATATTGCGATTATAAAATTTAATTATATTAAATTTTTATGTACATGTTGTATGGACTTGAACCTACATATTTATTAACTTTTTTCTAATACACTCTACCTTTGAGCTAAACATGTTAAAATATTCTGATTTAAATAAGCTGATTTTAGTATTAATTTGAAGCTAACTAAATAAAGCTAACCATAGGCTTCTTTGCAATTGCACTATCATATATATTATAATTTTTAACTATTTACATTATATGATAAATAATTTCTTTTAAATACCAGGGTTTTTATCCTAAATTACTATTTAACAAAATTAATAATTTTATCAAAGTATTTTATGGCTAATAAGCATCAGACTTTCCGATATATAATAAATATATAGCCAAAGTATAAATCCAGAAATATATTTAATTTTTTTTAATTATATACTTCACGTAAATTTTAATTACATTATCAATGAGGATAAATTATTAACCCCCCCTCTTTACAATATTTTTAACCTTAATTTTTTTTATTTGTAATTTTTATCATATTAAATTAACATTTATTCAATTGTTACCCCTCCACAAAAATATTTTTAAATTTTATTAGAAAATGTTACTAATTTTTTTATTAATATAAATAAAAATATAATAATATTAAATATTTAATAATAATATCATAGTATTTATCATAGTATAAAATATAATAGCTTAACTTATATAATAATATTTTTTTTATTTTTAATATATTATTAAGGCAAATAACACAATAAAAATTTTATTTTCAATTCTAACCTTATATAAATGTACTGATAATTAATCAAATTTTCAACCTATTACAAATAATTGAACTTTGTTTAAACCATTTTTATTTTTCAATTATATTATTTAAACCATCATTGACATGATGGTAAACCATATATTTTTTTTTATTTTATGTAATGACATTACCAATTACGGTGAGTATAAAGTAATAATTATAAAAATAATATTTAGAATACTCATCTAATTATAACAATATATTAATATATTTACAATATTGAATTATAGCTTTTATATTTTTAACCTTTATATGCTTAGCGCATACCGCGCAAAATGCTATCGCACCATGTTAAATTTTATTCAAGCGCTAGCCATTGATATAAAACATCGCGCGCTAAACGTCTACTACCCAGGAGAAATGTAATATTAAAAATATAATGCGCGCCTTGTTAATCACGGCGCGCGGAAATTAAAAAAATTTACGAACACGACCGTCGAATTTAACCTTATTATTCAAATAAAATTTTAATAAATTTAATATTAAATTATAAATTTTTATTTAAAGAATAACTAGTTATATACAAAGTATAAGTTTAAATAAATTATTTAAAACAAATATATTTTAATAATTAAAACACTATTAGCTAAAGTAAATAAAATTTATAGAAACAGCGCGCATTACGCGCGTTGTAACTGAAAAATTTAAACCTAAGTATACTTAATACATTTAAAATTTTTATATATAATACCCATTATTGTTAATTATTTTTAAATAAAAATGATTTTATTCATTTATTACTAAAATTTGATAAATATAATCTTACTCAAAAATACAATTTCTATATAATTTATTTATAAAAATCAATTTAAATATCTTTTTAATATTGATGTTATAGAACCTTTTATACGTAAAATTATAATTAATTGTATTAATAATATTATCATGAGCTAGTTTAATGATACCTTTATGAGATTATAAGGCCGTTAAAAATGGCCCTTGAATTTTAAGCGCTTTAATGACCGACAATTTTATAAACTTTTATAATTTTAGCCATTTTTTAACAATTATTAAAGCAAACTTTTTAATAATTTATAATAGTATATGCATTATTTTTAAATATTATATGATTTTATGTAAAATTTTATATTACCTATGTAATACTTTAATCCAAATAATTATTTCAACAATAAATAAAATTTAGTTTCAATAATGATATAAACTTAAAATATAATCGTCATTAAACACTATATTGACTTTATAGATAAACAATAAATTAATTTCTAATTATATAGGTTTATTATATATAGGGCATCATCGTGTAGCGAATTAACATCGCGCATAATGCACTACGTACTTTATAAAATTTATAATTATATTATATGAAATAATATATCAAATTTATTATATATTTTAAATGACTTATATATTATATAAATTACAAGATTTAATATATTAATATTTACTAAAATAATTTAAAATGTTATTAAATTTTAAAAGTTAGAAGATTTATTTTTATAGGGTGTATATTATAAAATATTTATTATTTAGTACCATTTAATAATCTATAAAAATGGATTTAACTAATCAGATGAAAATATATTAAATTCAATAATAAAATCATATTTATAAATTAAACATTACCAACATCACTGGCGTAACAAGACCGCAAAGCGGCCCGATAGTTATATTTATCACGTTATTTGATTTGAACAAATAACCATCTCATCCGTAATAAGATGCTCTACCTTTGAGCTAAACGTGATTAAAAAAGGGTAGTGATTATATATAATTTAATAACCTTAATTAAATTTTTCTACTTAGTAACTTCAAATATTTTTATCTTTTCAGCATACTTTGTGCAGAGCCCACTAATAAAGTAAACTTTAGCTCAACTAAAAATATTTAATTTATAAATAGTTGAGCTTATTATAAATTTTACCCTTAATCTTAAAATATTAATAACCATTATAAATTAGTTTGAACTTTCAGCTTAAAAATAACCATTAGAATTTTTAATCGATAGCCCTTATATTTAAATTATTTTAAGTATCACAGTATTTGGTATTTTATTTTTAATTCATTTAATAATTTTTTATAATATTCCTATATAATAATTTTTTTAATAAATTTTTATTAAAAGTTATTTTTAAAAATTTATAAACTAATAAAGCCAATATAATACTCTTTAAATAAAATTATTAAAATTATATTGTGTACGTGCTTTATCGTATCTTACTATACACAAATAATTTTAATTATCATCAATTACTATTTCTGTATAGTTTTAATATCTTTATTAATCGAAAAAAAATTCTTATAATCATAATACACGCCTATAGTTAAATTTTCATTACATCACTGCTTGAATTTTCACTTTAAATATTTTCAAATTATGTAATTATTAGCTTGATTTTTTAATAACTTTTAGTTTTTAACGCCCCTCCTTCGGTGCGGCGTTATCACACGTATATATTAATTCGTATTTTTTGTATTATTATTTTTAAAATTATTAACTTAATTTAGAATAGTATTATTAATTTTGGTCGTTTAACAGGCTTAAACATCGCGCAACACATATTGTTTTTATGTAAAATATTTAAAACCACTTATGTGGGTCTTTTTACCTAATTTTTATTATATAATAATTAAATATTATTTTATGATAATAATCTATTGTATTATATTTTTACAATTAATTGAATTTTAATTTTGAGAGTACCAGCTACGAAGCAGCTGTATATTTCATACTTTAATAAAAACCCTACGGTAATATTTATCTCATAATTTAAAAATTTAATAATAATAATTAAAATATAATTATAAACTTTACCACACCTACCCCCTTATTATAAATTAAAAACCCACCTTCAAAATTTATCTAAGTGGATTCAAAAACTTTATAAGTTTATTTTATTATTTTGTTTAAAAAACAATTTATTATTTTTTATTATTTTGTTAATCAACAAAGGATAAATAAGTTTTTTAAACAAAATAATTCTAATTTTTATTATTTTGTTAAACATCAACAAAGGATGAGACTAATTTCAGAATTTTATTATAATAAATAAATTTTCTATTTTTAAATTCGTATAAACCAAATGAAAGTAACATTAAATTAGAATAAATAAATGGAATAATTTAAAGATAAATTAATTGTATTTACTATAATAAAAGTATAAATTTTAAGTATTGAATAGATTATAGTATACAGCGAAGTTTATTATCCTAGATTTTTTTCAATATTGAAAGATATGAAATATTCATTTTTAATTAGAGTTTTAATAAACAATTAGCTTAAACTTTAATATTAAATGAAGAACTTTCAACTTGAGATAATACATTATTTGAACTAGTATTGGAAGAATTTTTATTTAATGATAAAAGAGCTTCTGCAGCAACTTTTTTCTTCTTCAGATGCTTGACTACTTTTTGATACTTCAAATGATGAATTTTCCTTTGTTTGTATATCCATATCGCTTACATTTTTTTTAATCTCATTTAGAATGACGCTATTATTAGTGTTTGAACTACTTTGTATATTTGTAGTATCACTAGTAGCCACGCTCAAAGATTTTATGTTAATATAATATTCATTATTAATACGTTCAGTGTGTATAATAAACTTTTCACCTTTATTAACATATAAAAGAATATTAAAAAAGTTATCTTCCAATTTATAATGTTATTCTTTTACAATATCACCCATAGAATTAAACTTCTCCTCACTACTATTATGTCTATTTATCTTAGCAGTATTTCACTTAGTAAATGTATCTTTAGTTATATTCATTTTTTTAGTTCTATCACTAGAATCATAATTACTTAATATTAAAGCCCCCCTTTAAAAAAAATACTTTGTTGTGGAAGAGAAGTATAAGAATGTGGAATAGGTGGACTATGTAAATTTCATTCAATAGATATTTGAGCTCTAGATAATAAGGCTCTAAGATAATCAGTATTAAATTCTGGGTAATATCAAATATTTCTATTTGCAGACTCTCCATATACTAATTGGATATATAGAGCATATAAGAAAATTACTGTAGCTCCTACTGAAATAATAGATCCATAACTTGACACATAATTTCATCCTGCGTAGGCGTCAGCATAGTCACTGATACGACGTGGCATACCCTGTAGACCTAAGAAATGTTGAGGGAAGAATGTAACATTACAAATATATAAAATAGAAATCTAAAAATGCTATTTTATATTGGACTATATCATCATTGATAAAACAATGTTTTTTCGTCTAGTCTCTAAGGATCATGATTAAACCTGTGACCCTGCTGATAATTTAAGATTGTTATTCGTTTTTATTAAAAAGTATTTAATCTTTAAATTTCCCAGCATTTAGAAAAAATTGGTAGGGGCTAATGTTAATTATTCTAACGACGAGTTGATTGAAGTATTCAATCTTCACCTAATAAAGTAATTCAATTACCAGTGTCAACATTATTACCGATAGTAGTATGCCTAACTTTAAAATGTTGTCTAGCTGAATTTAAAGAAGGAAAAATTAGCTCTTGATTTGCTTTATTATAACAAAAAACTGTCTTTCCTCCAATACCATATTGTTTAGATAATATTCCTTTTAAGCCTTTAGTAAGATGAGAACGAGTTCGATAAAATTCTTTATTCCCATCACTAATTGCTTTTTTGGTTTCAGAAGAAGTAACATAGCCAAATTTAGGATGATTTTCTTTACTAAACATTTTTTTTAATTTTATAATAGTTTCTTCAGAATGTTTTAAACCTGACGAGTTAGCTGCAATCTTAAGAACATTATACTCAGGATTGTAATAATCTATTCATTTTTGTTCTAATTTAACGCAAGTAGTCAGATCTTTATTACAAAATTCTAATATAGCTAAAGAAAAGTTTTCTAAACCGTGTTTTCTCATAGCCCGAGTAATTACAATATTTGTTTGTTTATCGCTATTTGCGTTATAAAAATGTATACCCATTCTTCTAGATAAATTAACACTACTACCTACATAAAGGTGATTAGTGTTTTTATTAATAAACAAATTATTTATTATTCAACCTAAAATAAAAATTAATATAAACCTTTAAAGAACTTTTTCAACAAAAGGAATGAAATTTTATAAATCTAACTTTTTTAATTTATAGGTGTAATTGATATAATTTTTCAATCTATCCCTTTTAGATTAATCATTCGACCACTATCTAAAATATTATTTATTGTAATCCATTCTACATTAAAATACAATTTGGCTGAACTTATAGATTTAAAAATTAACATAACATTTTTATCATTAAAAAACAAAATATAATGTTCAATAAATATGTTTTTATTATTTTCAATTACTTTTATAATATATTTTCCTTTAAATGGTTTATTGGTCTTAGTTTTAATTCTAGCAATAATGGGTTTAATTCTTATATTTAAATCAGATGCTAGTTTAAAAAGTGAAGAGTAAAACACTGTTTTATTATCCTTTAAATGAACAACTTCAAAACCTATATCAGGGTGAACAATACTTTTTTTCGTCAAATAATAAGATTTATTATATAAATCTAAATTTAAATTTTCCCTATAAGGGTAACAAGCAGATTGAGGTATATAAAAACTAACATTGCTTAAGTAACCCCTATTTTTATAACTCAAATCTACTTGTTTAAGATTTACAAAGAATCATGTTCTCTTTTAAGATTCATACCGGAAACTAATTCTTTAATTTGGTTTAATCCACTCTCTGTTAAATGAGCTTTATCTTTAATTAAATAAGCTATTTTACAAAAATCTAAGAAATCTAAGTTTTTTGTTCCAACAACAGGATTATTTTTAAAAAATGGTATAATAATATTTAATATGTTGTTAATATCTGTTACAACATAACAAACTGCCGATTTATTTGAAAAAGGCTTTAGGTAACCGCAACCAAAGAATCCTACCAGTTTTTCAATTAAAAATAAATCACGAGAATGTTGACCAATTGCAAATCTTAATTGAACTGAATATCCAATTTTGTATTTATCAGTTTTAAATAATGCTACATAAAAAGAACCTTCCCCGGAAGTAAAACCAGCGACTCAATAAGGAGATAAACTTTCTGTAACTTGAAATTTTATTCTTTCTATTGGAATAATATCTGTAAAACTATTAATTAAAGATGTTGATAAACCCTTATTCATACTAGCTTTATGGGCTAATATTTTGTTTAACCCTTCTTTATTTAAATGTTGTTTATTTTTTACTAAATCCACTACAGAACTAAATAGAATAAAATCTGCCCTTTTTTGAGTGATTAAAGGATATTTATTAAAATGAGGAATAATTACATTAACCAAATCTTTTAATTTAGTTACAGTATAACTTACAGAGTTATGATTCTTATTTGATTTTATAAAACCTACGCCAAAAAATGATCTAATTTGAATTAACAAATCATGATCTTTAGAATGCAATGTGATATTAAAAACAAGCTGAGTTTCTCAACCTACTTTCAATTTAGTGGTTTTATAAATAAGCACAGAAAAAGAACCTTCTCCATCTACAAATCCTGTAACTAAATTAGGGTCTAATCTTTTTGAAATAGTAGAATAATATCTATTTTTCAATGAAGATTGATAATTAATAGACATTATATTATTTGTTTTATTAAATATAGAATTAGTTACTATTAAATTACTGTTATATACACCTGATTTATTCCTTAAGCTATTGTAGATATCCCTTTTACTGGCTTTAATATCACTAAAAAAAATTACAAAATTATTTGGGTCTGGAAATTTACCTGAATTAGGTAATTCATTAGGTTTACTATCGGAATGAATAAATCTATTTACTTTATTAAGGTTTTTCTTAATTTTTAATAATAAAAAAAAAGATGAACTCAAGAATACCATTTTTAAAAAATTAACCCCAATAAATAGCACTCAGAAGTGCATTTTGGCTAGTTTAAAATCATAAACTAATCCTATTATTTTTGGCATTCAGAAATATCATGCCGCAAATAATGCAAATACTGCACCCATTGATAACACATAGTGGAAATGCAACTAATAATATAGTTGTGGACTATCTCTTTACCTATAACAATTTACTATTCACCTTTATACAATAGATATTTATTAACAAAAGGAACTTTATATCATAAAGGATTCTCATATTTAATTCAATCTATCATAAAGTCTGCATATATTTTATGCTCTACACTATTTCTAGGAGATGTTTTATATTTTCTAATTTCTATAAAGGATTTAATTTTAGTAACTCTATAAAATTTCATGTCACAAAATAATCTATTATGCATAAAATAATCATATATGAATAGCATATTATTTACATTTTGAAATTTAAATGCAATAGATGAGAAATCTTTAGAACTACCTGATTTAGAAGATTTTTTACGGATTAGAACAGCTGGTTTACAATTTAGTATAGTGTTATCAAGATTTAATTTAGATGAGTATTCACTATATTGAAATTCTAAATTACATTCTATTCTATTACCAGCATAATTAAATACTATACTACCATCAGTATCAACTAGGCCTGCAAAATAAGGATCATACAAACCAATATTATAATTAGGTTCAATATAATTTATATTATATAAATTACAAGCCTCTTTAAACCCAGGTACTTTTAATCTAATTAAACCATTAAGATTATTGACAATATACATCATAGTTTCTCTGGTAGAAACTATATACATTGAATATGGTTTATTTTTATCTGCTCTAATTTTTCCCATATGTAAATAATCTTGTATCCGTGTTAATATTTTAACATCTCTATTATGTAGTTTAATTCTAATTTGTTTAAGAACTCTTTTATTATTAATAGTTCTAATATCAAAATTCCCGTCGCCATCTATTACACCAGCAAATCAATTTCAAAACTTAGAGTCTTCATTAGGTAATTGACGTATAGTCTCTGAGAATCCTTTGCAGTTTTCTGCTGATTGTATATTCAAAGGTTCTGAACCTACTGTAATATCGTTATTTTGACTACTTAAAAGAATATTATTCCTACTGGCATCTAATTTATAAAGATAAAACGTATTAATAAATAGTAAACAATATACAAATAATATAGTTCCCAGCATATAGTCAATTGCAAAATAATTCTTAAATGTAAATAAATTATTTTGGCCCATTTGAGCTACCACGTAATATGTCGATTAGTTCGCTCAAATATTTTTATATAACATCGTTCACACAATGGTTCGGACTATAACTTATCTAATATTTAACTTAATAAACTTTAGACTGTCACGTTTAGTCTCTACGGAGCCCAATACGGTTTCACCCATATAGGTTTCCACGATATTATCTTATATTTTTTTACGTTATTTGCATTTAAAATAACACATAAGACTTCATCGTTAGCAATATATAAATAATTATATATTACCGAAAAGTATATAACTCTTTTCACGGTGACATGACCACAAGACACATATTATTTAATTATTTAGTTTTTCACTAAATTTTTCAAATGATATCTTTTTTTCACCTAATAATGGATAATTTAAACAATGTGTTATTATTTTTTTTAAAACTTCTTTTTTATAAATTTCTAAAGCATAAAAATTACCATAAGAATTTCTTACTGCATTACTAGCCTCAAAATATAATTTAATAGCTTCAATTAGATATATATCATCATTTTGTCCTATTGAAAAGGAATGAGCATTAGATTTTCTTAATGAAAAACAACCTTCAGCTTCTACAAACCCAGATAATCATTCTTTAAAATAACTAGGAGTTACAAATGGAGCTTTAAGTATATCACGTTGATTATCGTATTTATTATTTCTATTATTTAAGTAATAATCCATACTATTTTTAGTTAAACAAGTTTTTAAAAAATTTAGTTGACATATTTTTTTAGAAGTTAATAAAGGATATTCTTCAAATATTTTTATAATTTCTTCTATATCTTCTTTTTTATTAACCACTCAAATTACATCTTGTTTAACTATTCTTACATAACCTCCTATAGTTTTAGCTATTAAATTTAACATATCGAAATTAAGAATATCATATTTTAATTTAATAACTAATCTATATTGTAAAGACTTTTTTAATCAATGATTAACTTGTATACTACCGTCACCATCCATAAGGCCTACTCAAAATTTTTTAATGTAATCATTATCTAAATTTAATAAATTCAAAGATGAACTAGAATTATTAAAAAAAATTTTATCATTTTTTATTTTATCCATTAATATATTAATTGCAAAAAAAAGGATAATCACAGTATCATGGAATGCAATATCCAGAGATGCGTTCGCTAAAACAACTCCACTCACGTTTTTTAATTCAATCTATCTTATTAGTTTTTAACCTAATTTTACTTAAGACGATGTAAACTAAATAAGTAACCTTTGTACGTGGTATTTTTTTCAATATTAGCATTTATTGTCTCATGTGATATTTTTAAAGCTTTTGCTGCTTCCATTATACCATTATATTTACAAATAAATTCACCATCTTTAAAAACAAAGATAGCTTTTCTAATATGTTTTTGAGATTTCATTTTTTCTATTAGATCAAAATATTCAGGAGATGAAAACTCTATTAAAGGTTTATCATCTGAATTAAAATAATCTTTAGATATATATCAAGATGAACGAAATAAAGATCCACTTACCATAGCTCTTTTTAAAGAAATAGTTATTGATTTATTACCTAATAATACTGCAAGAGAAGTTAAAGATGGTATTATTACTAACAAATTTTTAAATTCATCATAAATATAAATAACTCCAGATGATCTATTTTGAGATATTTTTAATACCGTTTCTAATAAATGAGGAACACTTATATTTCTAGCTGCTTCTTTTGTAGCATTATATTCTGGTTTTATTTGTTTAATTCAAAAAGTTTCACGTTCCTCTAAATTAAACAATTCTAAATTTACTTCTTCTATTATAACAAAAGCAAAATTAACTAATCCATACTTTAAAATAGCACTTGAAACTGGTCTTCCTTTTTGAGATAAATGGTGAGTTAAATTAAAATAACTATATAATCTAACTTTTATAGATCTTGTACTTCCTACATAGCATTTACCATTTAATTTATTTACTATCATATAAATATATCCTTTTTTATCACCCTTGAATTCCTTATAAAGCTCTTTACGATCATTATAAAAATTAACAAATACTTTAAGAGCTTTATTAGGGTTTAATCTATCTAATGCGTTAGAAATATTTTTATTCTTTATTTCAAAAAAAATGAATGCACCCAAAAATGATATACCACTTACGAAAAACAAATTAATTAAATTATAAAAATAATTTAATATGTTAATTTGATTTGTAACCCTAAAACTTACTAAATAAAGATTTACTAAATAAAATTTTATTAATCTTTTAATCTTTCATAACTAAACATATAATCATTATAAATACCTCCTACTTTAGCATATTTTTTAATTGTACTATGACTTATATTTAAAGATCTTTGAGCTTCCATTACTCCATCGTATTTACATATAAAATTTTTATTAATATCATACACAAATACTGCTTTTCTAATATGACTATGATTATTTATATTTAATATTAATTCATCACATTCTTTAGAAATTCAATTTGCTATAACCGGTGTATCACTTATATTATAAGGTGTATTGGTAAAATATCATTCTCCTCTAAATATATTTTTTTCTTTTATAACATCAACTATTGTTGAATGATTAGATTTAATTAATTTAGCTAAAGTTAATACGGAAGGAAAAATTACTAATAACTCTTTAAAAGAATTATAAATATAAACAGGATAAGCAGATTTAGCTTCAATTATCCTGACTTTAGTTTCCATAGAATGATTTTTATTATAAAAAGGATTATTTTCACCTGTTAAAGCTTTAGCTATTAAACCTTTAGTAACGTTACTATGAACTCTATTTTTAGCCAGTTCTGATAATAATTTTTTAGTTTCCTCTGTATGTTTGTAACCTAAAGAAGAATAACCTTGTTTTAATACATTATAATACGGTAATACAAATGTTATAAAATAAGTTTCTCTAACTGTTAAAAATCGAGGTTCTACATACTCTAATATTAATAATTTAAAGTTAGATTGATCATATTTTAATAAACCTTTAACAATAGGCATGTTAATATTTTGTTTACTTTTTAAAAAAGTATTATTAAGATAATTTTTCATTCTAGAAGCTAAATTAATAGAACTTCCTAGAAGAAACTAGATTAAATTTTTTTGGACTATATCTTATTGTTAATTAACAATATCTGCGTCTAGTCTCTGAAAACCTTGGTGATTAAACTCAATGGTTTTGCTGATTATAAATATTTAATTTATTTAACTTCCAGCATATAGCAGATTTTAAGGAGGACTAAGTGGATAATTTAAATCATTAAGATTTAAATTATTAGTTAACACTTTATAACTACAATAACTAAATAAAGTATCAAATATAAAGACTCTCCAGTCTTATCAAGGCAGGTTGCCTTGGATCTTTAAATATAAAATTCATTAATCTTTTAATTTTTCATAACTAAACACATAATCATATAAATACCTCCTACTTTAGTATATTTTTTTTTTATTCATTTTCCTATAAATATATTTTTTTCTTTTATAACATCAACTATTATTGAATGATTAGATTTAATTAATTTAATGATATTGTGTGTAGAAAGGCTTTAACCACCACAGGCACAGGTGAGCTACTCCTTAATTTCCTATTAATAATAGGGATAAATATTATATCTGCTACTCCAAACATTATATTTGTTAACTCGAATAAAACCACAAAGGTAAAAAGAAAAGCGTATTATACCTCGAGTAATGCATAATATCTATTTTATTCTTTTATAATAAATTAAAAAACCACATAAGTACTATGTTAGTTATTATAAAAATTAATTATTAATAGTAGAAATCAATTTATCTAATTTACTTCTATGTTCCAAACTAGTTTTATGAAGACCCAAATGCATAATTTCTAATATTTCTTTTCAAATTAAAAAATTATTAGCTTTTAAACACATAGAAGGTAAAGGATACTTAAGAAAAAACGGTAAAATTATTTCATAATTTTTTTTATAGGATGATACTTCATAATTAAAACAAGAACCACTTTTATAAAGATTCCCTGTACCTAAATAAGAAACAAGTAACTCTAACAAGGATAAATCACGTTTATCTTGAGTAATAAAAAATCTAGCTCTGTAAGCTTTAAGTTTTATACTATAAGGTGAAGCAGAAAATGAACCTTCAGCTGCAACAAATCCTACTATTCAATAAGGACTAGGAATTGAAGTTATTTTAAAATCCAAATCAGAAGTATCTACCGTTATATGCTTAAATTCCGTAAATAAATAATTTAATTCTTTTAATAAATCTTGAGCTTTTTCGTTTAATCCCTTATTAATTAAAGGTTTCATTTTTAAAATTAAGTCTAATCCTTTTATAGTTAAATGTTCCTTTCTACCCATCATTTCAGCAATTTTACTTCATAAAATAAAATCTTTTCGTTTTTGAGTTATTAAGGGGTAAGTTATAAAATGGGGAATAATGACTTTTAGTATATCAGAAATTTTATCTACAGCGAAATATGCTCTGTTTGATTCAGTATTAACAACCCCTACTCCCCCAAAAAATTTTTGAATATCGAGTAATAAGGGCATTTCTTTAATTGAAACAAAGATTTGAAACCTTACTCTAACCCTACATTTAAGTTTACTTTCAGCTCTTGATGTAATAGATACTAAAAAGTTTGATTCACCATCACAAAATCCTGTAACAAACCAAGGATCTAACGAACTATTATTGGCCTTTTGCGTAGAATAAAATCTTGATAAAAGAAGTTTATTAAGCCCCATATCTCGGAATAAAAATGGGAAAGAATGACCATTAATTTTATTAATTAAACAATAAACACCTGATTTATCTTTTTGTTCTTTTAAAATATTAACCTTATCTTCTTTAAAGTTATCATATGTTATTAAAGGATTTAAATTTTTTGTATTATCTTCTTTTTTAACATTAGAAGTAGAATAAGCACGAATAGTTAATTTAGGGTAAAGATTAAAAGAATTATTTAAATTAAATAATGAATTTTTATTTAAAGGACTATATCTTCCTTTATTAAGGAAACTACTTTTAGTCTCTGAGGTGCTTACTAATTTGTATAAATTTTTTATACGTAAGTTACCTGCTGATTGTTCAAAATTATACAAATTAACTGGAATTAAATAAATACCTAGTAATATAATTGTCAGAAGTTCCCAACATATTGTAGTATTTAAAGGGAGAACCAAGTGGGGGAATAATCCTCCAATAGTGAACATAAAAATGAACCCAAGAGCGAATAATAATGGAGTATGGAAATGTAATGAACCCCCATAACACGTTGCTAACCATGAGAAGATTTTAATTCCTGTAGGTACAGCAATAATTAATGTTGCGGCAGTGAAATATGCACGTGTGTCCACATCTAATCCAACTGAATACATATGATGACTTCAAACCACGAATCCCAGAACACCAATTGACATCATAGCGTAACTATGTTTTGCATGCAAATAAATATTATTAAAAAAGTTTATTTTAATCTATTTGAATTCATTTGTAAATTTAATATCTTAATCTGGTCTAAACCTTTTTTAGTTAAGTGTTGTTTTAATTCAATAATTGACATACATTGTTTAAAACAAACATAATCTTCTTGTTTTAAGTTTAAAAGAGGATAACTATCAAAATGAGGTATTATTTTTTCTAATAAAGAATTAGTATCTTGAACTATAAAATCACACCTGGGTGTAGATAAATTAGATCTTAAATTAACTACCCCACAATCAAACCCGAAAATTTTAAGAAGAAATAGATAATTTGTATTTTCCTTGAAAAAGTTTATCGTTTTTAATTAAAGTGTTAAGCCTTTCCCTAGTAGTACCTAATTCCCTAGCTGCTTGTCTAATAGATTCATATTTAACTACCTTACCTGATTCAATATCAGTAACTTCTACTGCTATAGCACGTTTAGCATTTATTTTTGATATATGATCTCTTAATTTTTCCAAGTGTTCAGGTTTAAAAGGTTTAGCATTAAATTTGCTCCTACTTTCAGATAGTTCAGCTCGACGTTCAGGACTAATTTCATAGGTCCCCCTTGTTCCCCTCATTTTTTCCTTAGTAGATTCAGTATGTTTAGTACCTATTCTTGACCCCGCAATTTTTAATATATTATATTCTGGTTTTAATAAATCTAAATAATACTGCTCTTTTTTAAGTAAATCCTTTGAGTCTGAGTATTCTAATATTTCCAATTTAAATCCAGAATAACCATATTTTAATAAGGCTTTGCTAATTAAAGAACTATTTGTTTGTCTTGTAAGTCAAGCTATGCTATAATATTCCGTAAATCTTCTAGAAAGATTTACACTACTACCTACATAACTTTTACCTGAATTTAAGTTAACTCAACGATAAATTCCAGATTTATTCTTGTTATCTAATATAATAGATACCTTTTCAGTATCAGGATTAGAATAACTTATTAAAGGAATAATTAAATAAATTTTACTATACAAATAAAGTTGCTCAAAAGTCGTATATAAATTTTCCAATGTCTCTGTGTCTAATTCTAGCACTATCCAAATGAAAGCTAAAGCGTAACTTATATTTTGTATTAAGTAATTAAACTTTAATTTTAAAAATATTTACAATTTAAAATGACTATTTTTTCGTTTTTTTTAATACTTAAATTTATATTAAAAATTTTATAAATAAAATATATTTTTTAATAATATTTAATATAACAAAATGTCGGGTAAATTTGCCCTGCAGGGCCCTCAGGTCTGCATATGTTTAACTAACATATATTTAAAGGGATAAGGAATTAACCATAAATATAAATTTATGATTTAATTATTTTGTATTTATTCTGGAATATTGCGCCCGATTTAATATATCTAGCTACAGTATTATTACTTACACTAAAATGACGGGATACACTTCTTACAGAAGGAAAGTTTAATTTCTCTCCTGTCTCAGTATTATGCAATATAACAGCAGTACCAAGAGTAGCCGAAATTTTTAATTTGGATTCATCTTTATGAGTTTTACCTATAGACGAATCACTAATTTTTTTTTTATGTTCTTCTGATTTTTTTATACCAAGCTTTGCTTTACTCATTTTAGCTAAAGCTTCTACAGTGTGAACACGACCCTTAAGAGAAAGACTTAATTTTTTTCTTACTTCTTCAGAAAAACTACGACCAGCATAAAATTTTGACAATTTTTCTCGGGTACTTTCTGAATGTTTAAACCCAAAAACCGAACCTGCTATTTTTAAAGTATTATATTCTGGATTGAATAGATCAAAATAATATTGTTCTCTTGCAATAAGATCTTTTTTATCACAATACTCTAATATTTCTAATCTAAACTTTGAATAACCATATTTTAAAATAGCTTTACTAATTGTAAGTTTATTTTTAGATAAATAGGCAAAACTAAAGTAAGTACTAAATCTTCTTCCTAAGTTAACACTTGAACCAACATAAGATTTATTATTTTCTAAGTTTACTCATTTATATATACCAGATTTATTCTTATTATCTTTAATAATAATAGATTTTTCAGAATCAGAATTAGAATATATCTTTATAGGTATAAAAGTATATAAACAATATACATATGATAGATCATAATATATAAAAAATATAAAACCTAAGGCAATGAAACAAAATAAACATCAAATTTGCGCGTAACATTAAGTTTTGTATTAAGCATAAACTAAAAATAATAATAATAGTTTAAGATAAATATTTGCAAATATACAAATACTGATTAAGTAATAAAAAAAAATGCTAATGCATATTAATAATATACTTAATTAAACAAAACATTGGACTATATCTTAATAAGCGAAACTTATTTTTTTCTTGCAGTCTCTGAGGCATTATAAAATTGCCTGCTGATTACCTTAAAGGCTTCCCAGCATATAGAAAAATTTAACAATAATATAATAATTTTTAATGTGCAAACTAATCTTGAAATGTTTTAATGTAAAAATACAAAGAAATCTTTACTGTGTTGAGCTATATGAAATCTACAATACACTTTTTCTAATAATACATAATCCTTAGCCGGTTTAACGTATATAGAAAATCCACCATCTCCGGCCACAAATCCTGAAACCCATTGTGGATTTAAATTATTAGGTAAATCTATAATTGGTTTATCTGATGGTATTATATTAGGGTAATAATTTAAAACTTTTTTAGATACTCCTCTGTTTATAGAAGCATAATAAGAAAGAATAGTTAAAAACCCTTCTTTAGTTAAATGTTCTTTATTTAAAATCATTTTTACAACCTTACATCATAATAAAAAATCCACTCCTTTTTTAGAAATAAGCGGATATTTTGTAAAATGCGGTATTATTACATCATTTATGTAGTTAACATTTGTTACTCGATAAACAGATTTTTTTCTATCAGGTCTATGATATATTCCACCTACACCAAAAAAAGATTGAATTTTATATAAGATTTCTTTATCTTTTTCATGTAAATTTATTTCAAATGAAATTCTTACTTTAGATTTTAAAGACTCTGATATTTCTATTATTACTGAAAAACAACCCTCAGCATCTATAAATCCCGTAACTCAATTAGGATCTAATTTATTTTTAATAAATTTTGTAGAATAATAATTTTTTAATAATTTATTTGTTCTTATATCTGAACAAAACATTGGACTATATCTTAATCATTTAGTAAAAATGATTTCCCACATGTAGTCTCTAAGAATCTCAAATATATTATAAATATATTTGATTATCTGCTGATAGCTCATTGTAATATCCTTAAATATATTTTTATTTAAAGTTTTAGAGATTTCCAGCATATAGTGGATAGATTGCACATAATTATTAATTAATGTAGGCTTACGCTTGTAAACCATTCCTAGATACTATTATAATATTTTTTTAAAATTTTTAACCTCTTAAATAGGTTATTATAATAAACTTTCAATTTTTTAAAATCTTTAAAGATGAAAATTATTTATTTACATCTTTAATTAATTCCCTCATTTTTATAAGGCCTAATGGAGTCAGGTGTTCTTTAGCTAATAATATAATTCGTATATTACACCATTTTTTAAATGCATTTTGTTTTTTTGTTTTTAAACAAAATTTATTAAAATAATCCACAGTGACCTTATTACCTTTTAAGGAACCATTAGAAAATCTATAAATATCGCCCACTCCAGTATTATTTACATTACCACAATTAAATATATTTTTAATATGTAATAATATTGATTCTTCTTTTTGATCTATAACAAAGCGAGCATTTATTCTTTTACGAATTTTTACTTCCTGTTCCATACCCTCGCAAATAAGTTTAATTTTAACTTTTTGATTAACTTCACTTGCGTAAAATGATCCTTCAGCATCTGTAAATCCAGATAGTCAAGCATCATTAAGCGTAGGACTAAAAGGCTTAGAAATAAAAGTAAGATTTTGCCCATAAAACTTATTTATAATTTCAAACCAATCTTGAAGTTGTTTTATTTTATTTTTAGTAGCTAAATTACCATTAAATAAAATAGCAAGTTTTATAATTTCATCTTTTTTATTTACACGATATCTATAACTATTTACGTTACTATCATAATAAACTCTTCCTATTCCTAAAACTCTTTCAATCTCACGTAAAATATGCTCTTCAGACTGAGTTAAACCAAATAAACAATAATTATTATTTAAATGAAAACCTCCGTCACCTTCGGAAAACCCAATAAATCAAGTTAATCAATCAGGATCTATAAATTTATGTGCAGAATAAAAAGAATCAAAATTTAAAAGGCTTTGGCTTTTATTACAGTATAATCTTTTAGATTTTAAATTTAAATGCTATTTTATTATATTTATTTTATTAAAATATAAAAAATTGGACCATCTCTTTATCAACATTAATTATAATTTAACACTAAATTATATTATTACTTAGAATAAGTTGGTACTTTTCAAATAAATGAAATTGGACCATCTCTTTGTCAACTAAATAATATAAAAACACTTTATTGCTAATAAATTTATACATTAAACTTTACCAGATACTACCTTATCTCACTTAATCATAAAATTTTTTCAACTTTTGCCTAATACTGAATTAGGTGTTGCATTATGAGCATGAAGTACTCTAAGTTCATAAAATTTATTAACCATGTGTAATCTTACTCGTTTTTCAGATCTAGAAGGATTAACTTTAAAATAATCATTAACTAGTTTTAAAATTTCATCTTTTCTATAACAAGTTCATTTAAATGCTCCTACTTTAGCCATAGTATAAATTTTTCCACCATACATTTCAACTAAAGCATCTAACAAAAATTTGTTTTTTTGAGATGCAGTAATAAATAATTGACCAGATTTATCATTCATATAAACGCTACCATCACTATCAAAAAATCCTGCAAATCAACCATTATAGTAAGTTAATGGTTGTGGGTCAATTAAATCTATGTTATAATTTTCGCATATTTTACCTAATTGAAGCATTCTTACAGGATTTCTAATAAGACCATTAACAGCTTTTATTAAATTTAATAAACCTGTTTTATGATGTAATCTATATCTTAAATGATTATCACCAGCCTTTAATTTTACTGAACCCCCAAATTTTTGTTTAATTATATATAGACAATGTTTATCCCTAAGTTCCATAACTATTTCTAGACTAGCATATCCTTTTTTTGATAATTGAAAACAACCATCGCCATCAATTAATCCTGCTAATCATTCATTAAAAGCCTTATTATTATCTGAAGATTTAAGACTATTTAATATATTAGTATCTTCGATAATTTCTAAAGAGGTAGAATTATCAGCCGAATCTAAATTATTGTGTTTTTGTGTTGAAAACAAACATATGGCCTCTGAAATTACTACTCACATGCTTAATCTTATAGACTCCTTAATCTTAGATTTCAAATTTATAAAATTTGGTGCTTTGGTTATCGGCGGGTTCCCAGTAGGAAATAAAATTTCTTGTACAAACATTTTTACATTTTTAAGATTTATTTTTTTATTGTTTAAAATAAATAAAAAAGTAGTTTGTAGTATATGATCTACTGAATTCCTGCGTATAGTTTGTTGCATTAAAAATTTTTTTAAAGGGCCATCTTGACCGAAAACGTGTTTACTTGATGTAGAAGAAACTACAGTACTAATAATACCGAAACCTGGTATAATTAAAATGTAAACCTCTGGGTGACCGAAGAATCCAATTCCTTATTGTATAATTTTTTTCACCTTGTAATTATACAACCATCGAAGAAATCCGATGCCTTTTATTAATAGGTCATTAAAAGAGAAATTCGACTGTACATTAAGCAGCATTTCAGCCACCCACCGGTGAACCAGTCTGTAGCGATTTCTTAGGAAACCGACGGTCTTGTTCTTAGGGAATATTGACCGTATGGACAATCTAATGTTTAAATATTTAGATTATCCCACCAGTATTGCTCTTATTTTTCTTTTATTTTTTCCTAAGAATTGCATAATGAATAAAATAAGAACTAGGGTTGTGGTATACTTATGGGTATTCATTAACTAGGATCTTGTTTTACATCTGTCCTAGAAAACTTCATAGCTTTGACTAAACCAATCCCCTTTTTTCCTTTTATATAGTCGTTTTATTAATTTGTTTAGCCAGCTCTATTAATTCCAATCTAGAATTGTCATTAAGATGATCTTTTTTAACTAATCTAGAATGAAGTAATTTTCACTTTAAATAACTATCTTTTTTTTTAGTTATTAGGCTATATTCATCAAAATAAGTAAATAAACCTTTACAATTTTTTACACCGTTAATTCTAATTTCTCATACATCATTAACAGAATGAGGAACTACAGAACCTTGTACTAAATATTCGCTAAAAATATTTATAATATGTTCTAAAACAAGTTTATTCGCCTCTCATTTCTGAGTTAATATGTATCTAAATCTATAAGCTGAACTATTTGACAACAAAGAACAAGTAAAAGAACCTTCACCATCACTTATACCTGATATTCATCCATCTTTCAATGAAGGACTAACACAATTATCTAAAGGAGTTATGGTAATAAGATTCTTTCTTAAAAGTTTTTCATTAAAAAAAGAAAGAAAAGTTAAAAATCTAGCTTTTCTTGTAGGAAATACCATGTTACCGTTAAACAATAAACAAATCAGATATAAATTTTTAAGGTCTTGAATAACAAATCTATGTGTGTTTTGTTTAACGGATTGTTTAATTACTTTACCAAAACCTAGATTATCCTTAATATAATTTAAGCTTTTTACATCTATAGTAGATTGAGTAACAACAAAAGCTAAATCCCCTCTTTTAGCTAAAATAAAAGAACCCTCTCCTTCTGAAAATCCTATAAATCATTCAAGAAATTTATTATCAGGTTGTTTAAGATTAGGATAATACTCGCTAAATTTAGAATAAAAAGATGTAAAATCGAAAGATTTATTTTTTTGATGAATTGTTAATAAAGATAAACATATATAATCTGTGTTTAAGAAAAGATGTTGGTATAAAATAGGATCACCACCACCTGCAGTTTCGAAGAATGATGTATTGAAATTTCTATCAGTTAACATGTTTAGTCTTTTCCTTAGGAAATAAATATATTATGTCAACATTAAACGATCTTGATAATTTCCCTTAGGAAGGCTGAGTATACCTTGTATTATTTATAATACAACTTGACTATATCTTAAATTAATAAATTTTTATAACCTATTAACCAACCTCCATTTAGCCGATGAACTGCATTCTTTAATTTATTAAGAATTTGGTTGCAAATTATCTATTTCATTTCTTCATACAAATCGTTTTTACCTTATAACGAGTCATTACCTGTTCCATTAACTACATTTCTGTATTAATTTGGTAGATTTGCCTTTAAGAACTTTATGCAATTTGAAGGTTTTGCCATATATTGTAAAAATTTAGATTATTTATAATACTTATTTAACAAAATATTACTCAAATGACTAGACGAAGGTTCACTTCGCCTTTTATGATCTGAATTTATAGCCTACATAAAAACAAACCATAGTAATTCCCTATGTGGGAATATAATTTTAAACTCAATTATATTTCTTCATGTATTTATGATACTATTAATTTAATCCATAGATATTTGTTTTAAGGTGTGATCATGAAAAAAAAGTTCTATTCTTATTCATGTTTAATTTAAGTTCTCTTATTTGTTCAAAATAAATAGGATCCTTGTACAGTTTTTTTGAAAAAAGGGCATAGGCTTTTTCTCAATCTTTGAAATCTAAAAATTTTGAGCTTAATAAAGGGTAAGTGTTTAAATACTGAATCAATATTAAGTTAGAATCATTATTAGATGTATTTACAATATATTGTGAATGTTTTCCTTTAAAATCTCTATTATTTAACTTTACTTGTAAAAAATCTGCTATATTTTTCATAACAAATTCTGTACTTAAACCACTAATATCTTGAGCTCGTTGTGGTAAATAAAATTGTAAAGCAATATAAGATCTTAGCCCCTTTTCCGAAACTGTAAAGCCTTTAATACTAAAGCACCCATCACTGTCAATAAACCCTGCTAATCAGGCATTATTAACTAAAGAACTAGAATCAAGAGGTAACTTAGAAAAATTCTCACCTTTAAAATTTAAATAATCTATCATATTGTATAAGGCATTAATTTTAGGTGTTCTAAATTTACCATTTACACAATTTATAATTATAATTAAAGATTTAATATCCTGAATCATTCATCTAACTAGATTTTTTCCTGAACGTTCATAAACATTACCTCCGTATATACTTTTTAAAAGTTCTGCGGAAGGTTTATCTTTAAGAGCAAAAACAACTTCTATAGAAGCGACTTTTGACTTATTCGACATATAATCTTTAGGTATATTAAGATGACCATCACCTTCAAGAAGTCCTGCTAAATAATAAGATAAATTTTCATTAAGATTTTTATTATTTAAATAAAAATTTCTATTTTGACTTATTCTAAATTTAGCAGCTCCAATAAAAGATTTTGATCTAATAGTATCATATTTACAAATTAAAAATATAAGAAAAATAATTCCCTATTCTTGATCTACGAGACTAGGTCCCATGACTCTTTCGTCAGCTGCTTTGCAGTTGACGACGATGTCTTAAAAATAATACTATTATTTAGAGTAAATCTTCATTAACTCACATTAATGGTGGGATCATATCTTACTTATCTAAGTTATAGAAATTATTAAGATGGTCTCAAACAAAAATTGTTCTTTTATCATTCATATTTGATTTAATTTTTATAACTTTTTCTATATTCAATTTATGATCCATTTTTCCAGATTTAAATAAATCAACAACTTCTATTCAGCATTTAAAATCTAAATATTTACTACCAAATAAAGGGTAATTGTTTAAATAAGATTCTAAATTTAAGTTACCTTTTAAGCTAGTTGTTCTAACTCTATATTCAGGATTAGGTTTATCTACTCTGACAGGCTTTACAACAGTAGATAAAAGTTCAGCTATATTTTCTAAAAAATATAAATTACTTTTTCCATTGTGATCAATTTGTCTTTGTGAAAGCTCAAATTTACATTCTATTCTTGTAGATTTATCATTTTTAGTTGTTCTAACTGAAAAATGCCCATCAGCTTCGACAAACCCTGATAATCAAGCATCACTAGTTAAATTGCTAGTGTTTAAAGGTTTTTTTTCTAAATTAAGATTTGAATCTTTAATATTATATCAATCAATTAATTTTCATAAAGCATAAATTTTTGGTGTTCTCATATAACCATTAATTAAAGATAATAATAATAACAATCCTAATTTATTATTAACTGTAAGAATATAAGCATTTACTCCTTTTTTCCTTGTAAGAGATCCTTCACTCTTGTACTTATTTAATTCTTTTTGAATTAATAAGGCTAAAGGGAGATCTTTTAAATGAAAAATAAATTTTACAGAGGGGTAATTAACTTGACCTTTTTTTGATTTTTCATTAGTAGGCGTTAAAATGAAACTACTGCTTCCTTCTATTAAGCCTGCTAAATAACAACCAAATTGATTAGAGTTATTATAATTAGATATGCTACTATCTTTTATACATCCCCAGGGCGTTAGTGAAGTAAATGTTTTTTTACTGTAAAAAGTTGCAGAATAACTGTGATAACTTCGTTTAATATTTACAATGAATCTATTCCTATATAACTTGTCATTAATCTTCTTATTGTTTACATGGTAAGTTAATGAAGTTTTCGATACTTGTAAAGCTTCAGCAGCTTGACGAATTGAATTATAAGATGTAGTAGTATTAGTTTTGGTATCCAGTATTTCAAGACGATTAGCCTTATGATTGTTAACGATTAATGCATTTCTTATCTTATTTTTAGCTTCCTCTGTATCTGACTCCTTACAATATTCGAGTATTTCTAAGTTAAAGTTTGAATAACCGTATTTTAAAAGCGCTTTATTTATTGTCATGCTATTCAAAAGAAGTTGCTTAATATTATAGTATTGAGCTAATCTATGGGATAGATTAACGGCACTACCTATGTAAATCTTGCCATTTACTTTATTAACTCAACGATAAATTCCAGCTTTTTTTTGATTATCTTTCAGTATTGACAATTTTTGTGTATCAGCATTATCATAAACCAATAAAGGAACAAATGCAACTTGTAACTCACAATAGTTTATACATGAAAAATCTTTAATAATACAGATGAAAAATAATATAAGATAAATCATAGTTTTGTTAATAACATGACCTAGATTTTTTTGAATTGATAAAGCTAAAGGTAAATCGATTTTATGTAAATGAATTTGAAATCTAACACTTACACTTCAATTAGTTTTTGTTTTTATAATTTCAACCATAAAGCAAGATTCAGCGTCAGAAAAACCAGTTATATACCAAGGATGTACCTTTGAATTAAATTTATTTTTTTCAATTTGAGTATGAGAAATTGTACTATACATTTTTGTATTCTTACAATTTTTTATAATAATACTATAGCAGATAAGCTCTGACGTATAATCTCTGAGGATCCATAAAAAGTCCAAACTTTCTATGTTTCCTGCTGATTGTGTAAAATAAATATTTAACAGTTCCCAGCTTACAGTCAAATTTAAAGCCGGCAGAATTAAATAGGTTTTACCGGCAAGAACAGGAAGAGAAAGTAATAGTAAAACAGCAGTAACAACCACAGCTCATCCAAATAAGGCTAGTTTGTGTAATCTAGTACCAGGACTTCGCATATTAAGCACAGTTGTAATGACATTAAATATTGTTAAATTAATAACAATTTATGGACTATATATTCAGCACATCTGTATTTTAGATATGGTGTTTAACGTTTAGTCTCTAAGGATTTCAATAAACATAATGTCTATGATTTCCTGCTGATTAAGCATAGCTTATAAAATTTTTACTATTAAATACTTATAAACACTGAGCTATTCCAGCATACAGTTAAAAATTTTATATGAACCTCATAAAATTTTTGTTTTTACAGAAATTTACAAAAATATCCATTATAAGCTTTACCTAAATTAATATGTTTAACCAATGTTACTTGAGAAGCGGATAAACCTTTGCTTTGCAAATATTCCACACATTTACCTAAACTAGGTAACACTGTAGTATTTTCTAAGTTATTTACATCTGTTAATATAACAGGTTTAGAAGAACTATTTAAAGGTTTATTTTTATTAAATTTAATTCTATCATTTTCTAACATTAAAGATAAATCCAAATCAGACATATCTTTAACTTTAGCAGTTAACACCGGTTCTCTTAAAAAAAGATATTTACCTAAATAATAAGTACCGTTGTTTAAATGTTTAGTAAATGTCGTATGATGAATATTAAGTTTTCTAATAAAATCAATCTGTTGTGTTGAATTATAATATAGTATAGTCATGTCTCTATTATACATAAATAAACTTCTTGCATTTGACCCACTAGGGTTATTTGCAACTCTAATAGTATTTAAAGTAAAATTAGAATCTAATAAATAATACTGTTCTAATACAATTTCTGAATTTTTTATATAATTTTCATAAAAAGGAAATACTTGTAAAGAAAAATTTTTTAACTGTTCTTTTTTTAATAAAGGAATTAATAAACCACTTTCTCTATGAGTAAGATTAATATAACCATTTAATCTAAAAGATAGCTCTAAAGATGAACCTACATATTTTCCACCTGTTGTTAAATGTGTAAATATATAAATACCAGCCACTCTTTTTTTACTATTAGGTAAACCTAGCTTTTCTTTAAGAATTTTTTTAGTTATACTTTTTTGATTCAAATTAGTTAGAATAAAACTAGGAGTATTAAGTAAATCTTTTAATTCTTGATTAGTAGTTTTAATATTACAATAAGCTAAAATTTCATTAATTTTATTAGCAGTCACAACTTTACCACTATTTAGTTGCTCAATTGCTAAAACATGGCTATGTTTATTCGGACCAGCTCTACCTAAAATTTCTTTTCACTTAGAATCAAATTTAGGTTTATTATTTCCTTTAGGAGTACCATTTTCTTGAAAATTATTATGATTATTAAATTCAAATTTAGGTTTATTAGAACTAAAATAACATTTGTTTATTAATTTAGAGCTTATTGAGTTTTTTCTATTCTTTACAAAAAAAATTAAACTGAAACTAAAATTCATAGAACCTAAAAGAGAAGAAATTCCTGCTAAATGTAAACCAAAAATTGCTAAGTCCACACTAGCTCCACTATGACTTTGTATTCCTGCTAAAGGAGGATAACATTAATGTTGGTAACCTCAATTTAGTTAAAAAAGTTAAAACTAAAACTATCGTTACACTCAATATATCACTATATTGTTCGGACTATACCTTTATCTTAAATTAGAAAATTAACTAAAATCAGAAATTTCTAATAATTTAGTTTTAAGTTTTCTAAGAATATTTCTTGTTTCAGATAATTTTAAATAATCTCCTTTATATTTACCGTACGATCTAGCCCAAATTCTATATTCTACAGACTTCATACCTTTCATTGTATTACGAAAATATTGTATTATATTTTCAACAGCTCTAGAATTAGTCGTATCTAATATATAATGGTTATATTTTGATTTAAAATTTACAGCAGTAGATATATGAAGAATAAGCCTAATACCTTCTAAAACTACGCTGTCTAATTTTTGAGTTATACCAAAACCATGCACTATTCTAGTAGAATCTTTTGAAACTAAATAAAAACTACCTTCAGCTTCAATAAACCCTACCAATCATGGTTTAGTCATAATCCCAGTTAAATCACTTATAGATTTTAAAGGTAATTGAGTCTTATTTCAAGAAGGAGAAATATAATTATCAGGTATTGATTGGGTTTTTAATGCAAAAAGTTTTTTATCCTTTTCATCTTTGGTAAGACTAGAATCTTCTAATACATAAAATGCTTGTTTTAATTTTAAGTAATTAAACTGTTTGCTTGTTAAAAGAGGATATTTATCGAAAATAGGAAATATAACTGATTCAAGTTTTTTTCTATCTCTAATAAAAAATTGTCCTTTTGTATTATCTTTGGTTACTGAACCTACACCTAATTGCTTTTTAATATAAAAAAGTGCTCTTAAATTATATCTAGATAAAGCTATTTTATATGCTAAACTTCATTTACCATTTTGATATACAATAGAAAAAGTTCCATCTCCATCGGTCATACCCACCAATCATTGTTCAAATCAATCAATATTATTTTTAAGATATTCTTTGTTAAGTCTCTGATGACTAGAATATTTTTTATTTTCTAGTCAGGCGAATTGTCTTATAGCTCTAAACATTTTTACATAATTAAAAATTGAATATTTATTTGAGTAGTTTAGAGTTTGTGTTAAATTAAAAAAACTTAACACAAGATTTTCTCGCATCGAAAAGAATTTTATTGCTTCAAAGTCACCTTTGAACAACTCCTTATCCATATAAAGAGTTCAACCAGTACCCGCACCATCCTCGATACAGCTAGAAAATACAAATAAAGCTAAGCTAGGAATAAGTAATCAGAAACTAATGTTATTAAGACGAGGGAAAGCCATGTCAGGACCACCACCTATTATAGGCAATAGAAAATTACCAAATCCACCAATTAATGCAGGCATACATTTTATTCCATTCTTTCGAATGAATTTGGACTATATCTTTACCCCATCGCACGAAGTGCGATGGGGTATTTCACGTGTAGTGCTCTGAGGAGCCTACTTAATAAAAGCGTTTAATGCATAATAGCCCTAATATCTTTGGTTTCCTGCTGATTGTCTAATCTTTTGAAATGTTACTGTTTTCTGCCGCTTTTCATTTAAGAAAACTGCAGGACTAGTTTCAAAAGCTCTAAAGATATTCCAGCACACAGTGAAATGAAAGTAATATATTACTATATTACCCGGCCATGCCCTAGTAATTTATTTATTACTAATAAGCATTAATAAACACTATTCAGTTTTAGTTTTTAGGTAAGTAAATTTTCATTTACCTCTATAATAACCAGACTTAGTTCCTTTTAAATATTCTCTAATTACCGCACGATCTCCTTTAAGCTCTTTGGCTAAAGAACTTAAAGAACTAAATTCTTTATTTAATCTAGAATCGTCTTTAAATTCAGCTAAAATAGCTTTAGATGCAGGATGTTTAACTTCATAAATCTCTCGTTTTCTTGATACAAGAGTTTTAATTTCATCTAAAGTTAATAAATTAGTATTATTACTTTCTTCGATTCTATCCAAAGAAAAGAAAAAAGTATCTAAATATAATTTTCCAAGATCTAAACAATCATCAAGAGTTTTATGATGGATATTAATTGTATTATACATATGAGTTTTAGAAGCAAAAATATATAATAAAGTAAAATCATTAGCATCATATACAAAAATTGGCGTACCTCTTTGTTTTCTTAATAGTTCTCGCATTTCTTGACTCATGGGTTCATGATATCCAGAGCTGCTAGCTACTAAGTCTACATTTAAATTAGGTTTCAAACTATCTATAAAATGTTGTTCTAATTCTACTACTTGTTCTAAACTAACTGAATTTTCCATGATATATATAGTTAGTCTTATATTAGTAAAACCGTATTTATTTAAATATCTAAGAACTCTACGTTCTTTAGTTTTTAAAATAGATGGCATAAAATATGAACATATTCGATTATATAAATTTATTGAATGACCAACATAAATATTTTTACCATCTAATGTTTGCCAAATATAAACACCTTTTTGTTTTTTTGCTACTTTAGCTATAATTTCTCTGTTATTATAAGGATCTTCTACTAAAACTTTAGTATAATTATATTTAGAATTTAAAGGATCTTTTTGGTTATTTTCATTTCCTATTTTTACTAGCGAGTGAAAATTCTTCACTCTAGTAACTGATATATTTATTTGCTTTTCTTTGACCATAAAGAAAATCATAAGGATAGCGTGCGCAGTAACGATACTATTGTAAAGTTGATTATCCGCCATGTACTGTACACCAGGTCCTGATAATTCTAATCTAATAAGAACAGACATACCAGTTCCAACTAACTTTATTTTCTTATAATAAACATAAAATGATTTTATGGACCCACCACCTTACCCAGTATTATTAATAATACTACAAATTATAAGAAATGGACTTTTTCTTAATATTTTAATTGTTGCGTCAGTTTATTGTTATTTATAAAAGTTTTTAAGATGTTTTCAAGAATTATACTTTTTTAAATATATATTTACCTTGATAAGGTTTTTTTTGATTTTGATAAAAATACGTAGAAATTCGAGATTGTTTAATATCTAAAGCTAATGCAGCCGCAGATATAGAATTATATCTAGTTGTTCTATTATTTTTAACATCAATAACATCAATTTTTTGAAAAGATCTACCTGCTCCTGCTGCTCTTGGTTTTCCGTACATTGGATTTTTATTTCCAACCTTAGCTGCTATAAATTTAGTTATTGCTTCTGAAGTTCTAATCTTACCTTTATTACCCGCAGCTATTTTTGCTCGAGCTTCTTCAGTATGATTTTTTCCATACATTGGATGATTTTTACCTGAACGGCCAAGAGCTTTTAAAGATGCAGATAATTTGCTAAGTGTTTCTTCTGAATGTTTATACCCTAACGATGAGCCCGCTTTTTTTAAAATATTGTACTCAGGTTTAAAAGAATCTATATAATATTGTTCTCTTTCTACTACATTCTCTCGACCGCAATACTCCAAGATTTCTAAGCTAAAGTTTGAATAACCATATTTTAGTAAAGCAGCGCAGATAGGATATTTTTTAAATTTAACAAGATAACTAACATTCAAATATTGTCTAAATCTATTTTCTAAAGCAACACTAGAGCCTACATAACAATTTCCATTTTCTAAATTTACTCATCTATATACACCAGATTTATTTTTGTTTTCTTTTAAAATTTGGATTTTTTGAGTATCGGCATTGGTATATGTTATAGCAATTCCTAAAGAAATCCATTGAGTGATATTATATTCGTCCGAGAAAAGGCAAAATGTGCACAAAACTAACTTAATTTATTTTTATTATACTAACATATTATCCGCACAGCTGCGGTGCCCACTTGCGGCCGAAGCTCACTTGGAAGCTAAGTTAATTATAATATTTACTATAAATTATGGACTTTTTCTTAGTAATTATATTAATATCATGGAGCTTATTATTTATTGTTCTATAAGTTTATTATTAAATTTTGTTTTAAATAAATTTATTATTCATTGTATTTTTAAGTTGTTTTATTTCAAAAAGTCCTTCTGGTTTTGTGTGTTTTTTATTTATTATTATATTATACGCTTGTTCTCAATTTAAATAATCTAAATATTTAGAACTTCATAGGGGAAATTTATTGAAATATTGAATTACAGCTAAAACCCCTTTCTTGTTAGTAGTTCTAACCCTTCACATAAAACTATTAAGACCATTCTTTTCCACAGATAAATTTTTTTCTTCTACATTTGAACCGCATAGCTGAGCTATTTTTAGCATGATAGGCTTATAAGTTTCCAGAACGGATTCATTTATATTTCCTTGAGATATAGTATATGTTACCGTGATATTATTATATTTAACACCTTCAGTAACTCTAATAAGAAAAGATCCATCTCCTTCACTAAACCCAGAGAATAAGCTATTCTCTACTAAAGGTATAACATTCAAAGGCATTTTATTAATAACTTTTGAATTATTGTAATTAGGATTGTTATTGATCCAGTCAATTAATTTATGTAAAGCTTCTATTTTTGGAGTTTTGAACTCTCCATTTATTAAATTGATTATTTTAACTATACCTGATTTACTTCTTACAACATATAGCACAGAATTATCGCTAGCAGGCTGAATAGAGCCAGACCCTAATGTTTCCATTAAACAGTCGGCTAGAGGTTTATCTTTAATATTAAATACTATTTTTATAGTAGGTGTGTTGGTATTATCTTTAAGAACAATAATAAAACCATCTGATTCTATTAAACCAGCTAAATAGGAACCAAGTTCACTTTTATTTTTTAAAGAGTTTGTAGACATTAATTTTCTTTCAAATAAAAAAGGAAATGAATACATTTTTTTAGAAAATAATCCTCAAACTATTAAATATGTTTCTAAGTTATTATTTCCATATAATTGAAAACAGCTTATATCTAAATTTAAGAAAATAAAGTTATTTAAATTTTGTGTTAAACATAAAAAACTTATAGAAGCAATAAATAATTTAAAAAACGTTTTATTATAATAAAGTTTTTTGTGATTACACCTAGAAACAATTAAAAATATTTCATGCGTAAAGTCTCTAAGATTCCTATAAATATAGTTATCTGCTCATTTATCTTTTAAATTATTTAATATTCAAATTAAAACAAAAAATAATTGTTTATATTTAAATAATAAAATTAAAAAATTTTCCAAGCATATGGCATGATTTTTTAATTCAGGCTTAGTTATTTTTAAACCAGAAAATAAAGCAAAAATTAAGTATAAGGTAGGGGTCAGTTTACTGCCCTCAGAACCGTACGTGATAGTTTCCCATCATACGGCTCGCCGCAAATGTTCTTGTAATCAATTTTAATAGCTTGACTTTATAGATAATTCCCTAATATAGAAAAAGAAGGAACCTTTGTTCTGAGTAACTTATCATTTTATTCTTATTGTAATTTTTTATTGCACTGATCCATTTTTTGGGATATCATAGGTTGGGATGGCAGCTTGAGTTAAATTCCCGTCTTCCTCCTATCGAGGAATGTTACTTACTGTGTTTCGCATATGTTACTAATTTGTTCTCATGTGTTAATAGTTGTACGGTCCCCCAGTAGTGAAAGATAGTCTTATATCAAGTCTTATGTTTCCCTATTCAATGTCTAAGTCTTATGCTCCGCTAGTAAAATAAAGTTTGTGAAATTTTCTCCGGTTGTGCTTAGTAACATTTTCTTTTTGTGATTATTCGGTTTTAGATAGTGAATATATTTTAGATTAAGAAGTAAAGGAGATAAGGTTTTAGAGAGGTTCCTTAATTTTGAATTTTCTTGAGTCTAATTTGATTATAACAGATAATGGTTATAATATAAAGTTCATATTGAGTTTGTCAGATTAAGTATTTTCAACTTTTGATTCTTGTGTATAAAGTAGTCTTATGAAGAAATTTTTGTTAAGTACTTTGTTCTAGTTGTAACTGATTTTTCTTGTCTGACTTCTTCAATATTCCTTTAGCGATTAGTTTAGAGATATTTTCGGTGTAATCACTAATTAAGTTTAGTTCATAATTAAGTAGTTTACCATGATGATATAAGGAATGATGGTATTGGCATAGGGGTATTTGTTTACGTTTAACAGCCCCTGTTCACTCCTGGTATAGAGATTTATGTGTTATCATTTTTGCTCTTACATCTTTTACACTTCTTAGGTGATGCATTTCAATATCATTTGAACTTCCGCATAATGTACATTTTTGGAAAAGATTTGTTTTTGTTAACCTTCCGTACCATTCTTGTTCAAGTATGGGCATTACAGGGTGTTGAGTGTTTTTACAATTATATCGATGGATAGCTTTTAAGCTTTTTGGAGATATTAATTCTATGTCTGTACTTGGATCTTTCAGATTTTTTCCAAATTTTACAAAGATTTGTCTCATAGATCGGATTTTGTATTTACGAGCCAACGTTTTGGCTGCAGATTGTTTTAGTAATCAGATAAAATTGAAAAGTTTCACTCTATTTCCAGCGAATGTGTAGTAGTTAAGAAGACCTTGTATTTTTGTATTAAAGATCTGTAGTATAGTTGCGTGATCTAAGTTAACAAGTTTAGTGTATGGTTTTGCTAAGATGACTTTATCTTGGTTCTTTTTTATAAAACCGATTTTGTGAAGTTTGTCAATTATTTTAGCGGAAGGCATATCTATTCGTGCTCGCACATGAGCTCTCATTGTTATTATTTTTCCAGTTCTTGTAATGTTTTTCATTCTGTAGTCTAATCTCTTCAGTCCTTTTATTCGAGCTCCTAGAAATTCAAAGCTTTCTCTTATGTGAGTGATAATTGTTTTCTCGTCATGTAGTTCTAATCCAGTATTGATTCATAAGAATTTCGTAATTTTTTCTTTTATTAATTGAGCTTCATGTTTAGGTCCTTCAAATAGAAAGACGAAATCGTCAGCGTATCTTAGGAAAAGAGATCTTCTGTAATTAGGATCAAGAGGATCGTTTCTTGGGATAGTACGGCACAATTTTAATGCTTTTTCCCTTTCTTCTTTTGTAGAGTTGGGGTTTTTTGTATCTCTTGCGTATATAATCTTATTGTACAATGGGTTAGTCTTACGTCGAGTTCCTCTATGGTTTTCAGGGATTATGATGTCTTGGACAAATTTGTCTAGTTCATGTAATACAATGTTTGCCAAGAGTGGGCTTAGAACACTACCTTGTGGAGTTCCAATGTCAGTTTTGGTTATCTTTTTGTTAATTGGATCTTTATAACCTACAGATAAGGTTTTTTTGATAATGGTAAGAGTTTTATCACATTTGATTTGTCTTTCAAGGAGGTTCATTATAATTTTATGAGGGATTTTGTCGAAACATTTTGAGATATCTCCTTGTATTACCCAACTAAAATGATGTGCTCTTAGATGTAAGGTTTTTAGTGCACTGTGCGTAGATCTTTGAGGTCTGAACCCGTGTGAGCAATCCAAGAATTGAGGTTCGTAGATAGCTTCCAAGATAATTTGTAGACCTTTTTGGATAATTTTATCTCTAGGAGATCCTACCCCTAGAGGACGTTTTTCTTTCTTACCGGGTTTAGGTATTAATACCCTTCGGGCAGGAGAGAAATTTATTCCTCCAGTTTTTATTTCATTAGAAGTTTCTTCGAATCATTTATATGTGATTCCATCTATTGTTTCATTGGTTATACCTTTACTCATATTACCTGGTTTTCCTTTTATCAGCATATAACAAAATTGGAGAAACCCAACATCAGCTAGGATTTTTACTATTCCGTTATATTTCCCGTCTATATCTCTATATTGATCTAGCTTAGATTGTACGTACGAACGTAAGTTCTGATTAGTTAAACTAACATTATTACGAGTCCCACGTTTTTCAGCTGAAGATTTTTTGCTGTTGTCCTTCGTTTCAGGTTTTTCCTTTTCAGGTTTAGGACTACTACGACAACTCCGACCGCGCTTACTTGTAGAGGCGCTTAGTTCCCTGGGTTCCAAGTTATTACCATTTTCTTCTGAAATCAATTTTGATGAATTCAGATGTGGTGTTTTTACTTTAGGTTCTTGCACACTTGTCTTGTTAGGACTCTCCTGACAGGAGTGACTTTTGGCTTTTAGACAACCATCATAACCGGAATCTTTTATGATAGCAAGTTTACCAAATTCATACCGCGATATTCTGCTTAGGATATGAAGCCCGATTCATAGCAATCAGTATGTATCAAGTATTCTTATCGTAACCTTTGTAAAATTCCTTAACGCTATAATTAAAATCTGGCAGTAGATTTCTCATAACGCATTCATTATCTGCTTTAAGTGACTGTCGTTTATTGGACAGACAGTACCCGATAACGTAGGATTAACATACTGTCTGTAGACAGTGTCTATTATGTTAAAATTTATACACCTGTTTATAAATCGAGTAATAAAAATGACTCGCCAGGCGCACATTCCAATATCTTTAGCATTCGAGGACCAGGACCACCTTTCAGTACTAAGCGAAGCATCCAT